TTTAGTTTTCATGTATACTAATATTTAGTCCTTGATTAATTCAATGTGCTTAACCGTGTTTTCAATTTAGCATTATAAAAAATAAGATTATGAGTAGTGTATATGACTGGTTTCAAGAAAGACTTGAAATCCAAGCAATTGCTGACGATATTACAAGTAAATACGTTCCACCGCATGTAAATATTTTTTACTGTTTAGGTGGTATTACTTTAACTTGTTTCATTGTGCAGGTTGCAACAGGTTTTGCAATGACTTTCTACTATAGACCAACTGTTACTGAAGCTTTTGCTTCTGTAGAATATCTAATGACCGAAGTGAACTTTGGTTGGTTAATTAGATCTGTTCACCGTTGGTCAGCGAGCATGATGGTTCTGAACATGATTCTTCACGTATGTCGTGTTTATCTTACTGGGGGATTTAAAAAGCCTCGTGAGCTAACGTGGGTAACAGGTGTACTGTTAGCGTCTGTGACAGTTTCATTTGGTGTAACAGGTTATTCGCTACCTTGGGATCAAGTAGGGTACTGGGCATGTAAAATCGTAACAGGGGTTCCAGATGCAATTCCAGTTGTGGGTGGACTAATTGTTCAAGTTTTACGTGGAGGTGTAAGTGTAGGTCAATCAACGTTAACGCGTTTTTACAGTGCACACACTTTTGTTTTACCTGTTGTTGCTGCTGTGTTAATGTTAACGCACTTCGTTATGATCCGTAAGCAAGGTATTTCTGGCCCTTTATAATTAGTTGCTAGTTGACTAAATCAGCAAACAACAATTTCTCCTGGAAGCTACTACTTAATTATATTTTCTACAATTAAATACAATTTATGTCTATTCTAAAAAAACCGGATTTAGCAGATCCGAAATTACGTGCCAAATTAGCGAAAGGAATGGGTCACAATTACTACGGTGAACCTGCTTGGCCTAATGATTTACTTTATATTTTCCCGGTTTGTATTTTAGGTACAATCGCTTGCTGTATTGGTCTAGGTGTTTTAGAGCCAACGCCACTTGGGGAAAAAGCAGATCCATTTGCTACTCCATTAGAAATTCTTCCTGAATGGTATTTCTTCCCAACTTTTAATCTATTACGTGTTATTCCGAATAAACTGTTAGGCGTTCTTTCAATGGCTGCTGTCCCAATTGGTTTAATTACGGTTCCATTTATTGAAAACGTAAATAAATTCCAAAATCCATTCCGTCGCCCTGTAGCGTCGTTAGTGTTTATTTTTGGAACATTCGCTGCCTTCTGGTTAGGTATTGGTGCTTGTTTACCGATTACGCAAGCATTAACTCTTGGTTTCTTCTAATTTATAATTAATTTTTGCACTTGAAAAGTACTTTTTACTTTTCAGGTGCAATTTTATTTAGGTCGAATGGTAATATTCTTTTACACAATAAATTATAAGGAATTTTAAATATTAATTTTTGCAAAGGTTTTATAAAAATATTATTTAAACTAGCTGTAATAAGTTATAGTGTATTTAAAGAATTAAAATATATATTTAGAAACTTTCTAAATTGGAAAAGTTTCTTGTTTATAAGTCTCAGAAAAGGAGAGTAAAAAATGAAAGTTGGCTCTAAAGAACTAGAAGCTAGCAAAGTACGAGTTATCGTAGATAAAGATCCAGTTGCAACATCATTTGAAAAATGGGCGCAACCAGGACACTTCTCTCGTACCTTAGCTAAGGGTCCAAAGACTACTACATGGATTTGGAATTTACACGCAGATGCACACGATTTTGATAGCCAAACAAGTTCGCTTGAGGATATCTCTAGAAAGATTTTCAGTGCGCACTTTGGTCAGCTAGCCATTATTTTTTTATGGGTTAGTCAAGCTTATTTCCACGGTGCAAGATTCTCGAACTACTCCGCATGGTTACAGAATCCAACGGCTATCAAGCCAAGTGCACAAGTTGTATGGCCGATTGTGGGCCAAGAGATTCTTAATGGTGACGTTGGAGGTGGTTTCTCAGGTGTACAAATCACATCAGGTGTTTTCCAAATGTGGCGTGCGTCTGGTATCACAAATGAAACGGAACTATATTGGACGGCTATGGGTGGACTGGTAATGTCTGCTTTAATGGTCTTTGCTGGTTGGTTTCACTATCACAAGGCTGCTCCAAAATTAGAGTGGTTCCAAAATGTTGAATCAATGATGAATCATCACTTAGCAGGTTTACTTGGTCTTGGTTGTTTATCATGGTCAGGTCACCAGATTCATATTAGTTTACCAATTAACAAGCTGCTAGATGCTGGCGTAGCTCCACAGGAGATTCCATTACCTCACGAGCTATTATTTAACCAAGATTTAATGGCACAGCTTTATCCAAGTTTTAAGAAAGGTTTACTTCCATTCTTTACATTAAACTGGAGTGAGTATTCAGACTTTCTTACGTTTAAAGGTGGTTTAAACCCAATTACTGGAAGTTTATGGTTAAGTGATACAGCACACCATCACTTAGCGTTAGCAGTGTTATTTATTTTTGCCGGTCATATGTACCGTACTAATTGGGGTATCGGTCACAGTATGAAAGAAATCTTAGAGGCACACAAGGGGCCACTTACAGGTGAAGGTCACAAAGGTCTTTATGAGATTTTAACAACATCATGGCATGCACAGTTAGCAATTAATTTAGCAATGATGGGTTCACTTAGTATTATTGTTGCACATCACATGTATGCAATGCCACCGTACCCATATATTGGTGTTGATTACCCAACGCAGTTATCATTATTTACACACCATATGTGGATTGGTGGATTCTGTATTTGTGGTGCTGCTGCTCACGGTGCGATTTTTATGGTTCGTGACTACAGTCCAGTTCAATCTTACAATAATTTACTTGATCGTGTTTTACGTCACCGTGATGCAATTATTTCACACTTAAACTGGGTTTGTATTTTCCTAGGAACGCATAGTTTTGGTTTCTATATCCACAATGATACGATGCGTGCACTTGGTCGTCCACAGGACATGTTCTCGGACAAAGCAATTCAACTACAACCAATTTTTGCTAAGTGGGTTCAATCATTACATACTCTAGCTCCTGGTAGTACCGCTCCAAATGCATTAGCAACATCAAGTTACGCGTTCGGAGGTGACGTTGTTGCAGTAAATGGGAAAATTGCAATGATGCCTATTACATTAGGTACAGCCGATTTTATGGTTCACCATATTCACGCATTTACGATTCACGTAACGGTATTAATCTTACTTAAGGGTGTTTTATTTGCTCGTAGTTCACGACTAATTCCAGATAAGGCAAACTTAGGTTTCCGCTTCCCTTGTGATGGCCCTGGTCGTGGTGGTACTTGTCAAGTATCAGCTTGGGATCACATCTTCTTAGGTTTATTCTGGATGTACAATTGTATTTCAGTTGTTATTTTCCACTTTAGTTGGAAAATGCAATCGGATGTTTGGGGAACTATTTCAAGTTCAGGTAAAATTTCTCACGTTACTGGTGGAAACTTCGCAAATAGTGCTCTAACAATCAATGGGTGGCTTCGTGATTTCCTTTGGTCACAAGCATCACAGGTGATTCAATCTTACGGTTCCGCTTTATCAGCATATGGACTTATTTTCCTAGGCGCTCACTTTATTTGGGCATTCAGTCTAATGTTCCTTTTCAGTGGCCGTGGTTACTGGCAAGAACTAATTGAATCAATTGTTTGGGCTCACAACAAACTTAAGTTAGCCCCAGCTATCCAGCCTCGTGCTCTTAGTATTACGCAGGGGCGTGCAGTTGGATTAGCACACTATCTTTTAGGTGGTATTGGTACTACTTGGTCATTCTTCTTAGCAAGAATTATTTCAGTAGGTTAAATTAATATAGAAAAGTATAATTAATAAATTATGGCTACTAAATTTCCTAAGTTTAGTCAGGCACTTGCGCAAGATCCCGCTACTAGAAGAATTTGGTACGGTATTGCAACTGCTCACGATCTTGAGAGTCATGATGGTATGACAGAAGAAAATCTTTACCAAAAGATTTTTGCTTCACATTTTGGCCATCTTGCCATCATCTTCTTATGGACTTCCGGCAACTTATTTCATGTTGCATGGCAAGGTAACTTCCAACAGTGGGTTCTAAACCCATTAAAAGTTAAACCGATTGCACACGCGATTTGGGATCCACATTTTGGTCAATCAGCTATTAAAGCTTTTACACGTGGCGGAGTATCTTACCCAGTTAATATAGCTACATCAGGCGTATACCACTGGTGGTATACAATTGGTATGCGAACAAATGAAGACTTATACTTTGGCGCGCTTGGTTTACTGATTTTATCAACAGCTCTATTATTTGCTGGTTGGTTACATCTCCAACCTAAATTCCGTCCAGGAATTGCATGGTTTAAAAACAACGAATCACGTTTAAACCACCATTTATCAGGTTTATTCGGAGTTAGTTCATTAGCTTGGGCAGGACACTTAATTCACGTTGCGATTCCTGAATCAAGAGGACAGCATATTCGTTGGAACAATTTTACTTCGACACTACCTCACCCAGAAGGTCTAACACCATTTTTTACTGGTAACTGGGGTCTGTACGCAGAAAATCCTGATACAGCACAACACATTTTCGGAACAAGTGAGGGTGCAGGGACAGCAATTCTAACATTCCTAGGAGGCTTCCACCCTCAGACGCAGTCAATGTGGTTAACTGATATTGCTCATCACCACTTAGCAATTGCTGTAGTATTTATTTTTGCTGGTCATATGTACCGTACTAATTGGGGTATTGGTCACAGTATGAAAGAGATCTTAGACGCACACGTTCCACCAAAGGGACGATTAGGTTCTGGTCACCGCGGTCTATTTGAGACAATCACAGATAGTTTACACATGCAACTGGGTTTAGCATTAGCATCATTAGGTGTAGCAACATCATTAGTTGCACAACACATGTATGCATTACCGTCTTATGCATTTATGGCTAAGGATTACGTTACCCAGGCAGCACTTTATACACACCACCAGTACATTGCTGGTTTCTTAATGGTTGGTGCATTTGCGCATGGTGCTATTTTCTTCGTTCGTGATTATGATCCAGAAGTAAACAAAGATAACGTATTAGCGAGAATGCTTCAACATAAAGAAGCAATTATTTCACATTTAAGTTGGGTATCATTATTCTTAGGTTTCCATACCCTAGGTTTATATATTCACAATGATGTTTGTGTAGCATTTGGTACGCCAGAAAAACAAATCTTATTTGAACCAGTGTTCGCACAATTCATTCAAGCTGCTTCAGGTAAAGCGTTATACGGTTTTGATGTTTTACTTTCTTCACCAACAAGTGTTGCAACTGTGGCAGGTAGTAAAATCTGGCTACCAGGTTGGGTAGAAGCTATTAACAGTGGTAAAAATTCACTATTCCTTACTATTGGACCTGGTGATTTCTTAATTCACCATGCAATTGCTTTAGCATTACACACAACAACATTAATTCTTGTTAAAGGTGCACTAGATGCTCGTGGTTCTAAGCTAATGCCTGATAAGAAAGATTTTGGCTATAGTTTCCCGTGTGATGGTCCTGGTCGTGGAGGTACATGTGATATTTCTGCTTGGGATGCATTCTACTTAGCAATGTTCTGGATGTTAAATACAATTGGTTGGGTAACATTCTACTGGCACTGGAAGCATATGACAATTTGGGGTGGAAATGCCGCTGCATTTAACGAATCTTCAACTTATATTATGGGTTGGCTTCGTGACTACTTATGGTTAAATTCATCACCATTAATCAATGGATATAATGCATTTGGTATGAATGCACAAGCAGTTTGGGCTTGGATGTTCTTATTTGGTCACTTAATTTGGGCTACAGGATTCATGTTCTTAATTTCTTGGCGTGGTTACTGGCAAGAACTTATTGAAACTTTAGTATGGGCTCACGAACGTACTCCGATTGCTAACTTAGTTAAGTGGAGAGATAAGCCGGTAGCACTTTCTATTGTTCAGGCGCGATTAGTTGGTTTAGCTCATTTCACAATTGGTTATATTTTCACTTATGCACCATTTGTAATTGCTTCAACAACTGGAAAATTCAGTTAATTACAAAAAACTTGTTTTTGAAACTGAAGTCTTTTAAATAATAATAACATTTTCCAAGTTAATAAATTATTAACTTGGAAAATGTTTATTTATATTTAAGAACGTAACCAATATTTATTTTGTTTAGAAATGTAGCCTTTAATGACTTGTGTAAAATATAAAGTTATACTAAACTATTGATTAGTAACGGGATGTAGCGCAGTTTGGTAGCGCACCTGCCTTGGGAGCAGGGTGTCGCAGGTTCAAATCCTGTCATCCCGATTTAAATTATGAGTAATTGAAGAATTTATTTAAAAGTTGATTAAATTTAACTTAACCTCCACCGGCAAGAGTTATAATCTCAATTCGATCTTGGTTTTGTAATAAAATGGTAGGCCATTCCTCTTTTTGCAAAATGGAGCCATTATAGTCTACTAAAATTACGTCAGTGTTAAAACCCAAATATAATAATAAGTCTTGAGCAGAAAATGGTTTTATATATTCATACGGCGAACCATTAACAAAAATTATATTTTCTTCCATTTTCTTAAATTAAAATTTTAGTTATTTTACAAAACATACATAGTAATTCGAGCTATAATTTAATATATAACCTAATCTTAAAAATGTTAATGAGCGAATTTGTTAAACCATTTAATAATGACCCGTTCGTGGGTAACTTATCTACGCCCGTAACAACTTCAACAGCGACAAAATTATACCTTGGTAACCTTCCAATTTATCGCAAGGGCTTATCTCCATTAATGAGAGGCCTAGAAGTTGGTATGGCGCATGGTTATTTTCTAATTGGTCCTTTTTATATTTTAGGCCCACTTCGTAATTCACCAAATGCTTTACTCGTAGGTCTTTTCTCTGCTTATGGGCTAATTATCATTTTAACACTTGCGCTAACAATCTATGGTTTAGCGTCGTTCCAGGATAATAGTACGGGAAGTAATTTAGAATCATCAAAGGGTTGGCGTAGTTTCACAAGCGGTTTTACTGTTGGCGCCTTAGGCGGGGCTAGTGTAGCATACGTACTTCTAAACAATGTAAGCTTCTTTGCTTAGAAAAAAAAAGCAGGCGAACAATAAATATGATTCGCCTGTTTTAATTGTCTTAATTAAAATAATTAATCAAAACTGTTAAAAAATAAAATGTAACAATCAAAAACCAAGAAAAATTCCGTAGAAATTTTTGGCTTTCTGTAATACTAGAAAACATAAATGAAATTGTGTTATCTCCAATATTGCTTGTTGAACTTTTTGGATCCGTTGAAAGAATGATTATAATTATCAACAAACTAGTTACAATCCATATATTTTCATATATGCTCATGCTTTAATTTTTTCTCTAATACTTAAAATTATTCACCTTGAATTTTTAAAAGTCCAAAGCCAACGCTTAAGCCTGTTAAAACTAAAGCCCACATAACACCAGCAATTGTAAAAATTTCTTTACCCATTGTATTCGTTTGATATTTGTTTTAAATTCTTGTATCTTGTGCAGATGAAAACTTATTAGAAGCCGTTTCTTCCCCACACGACTAGTGCTAGTGAAAAACTAAACATAACCATAAGAGATGACCACCCTAAACTTAATATATCCATTATTTTTTTTATCCTACCTTATACTAACTGAAATTATACCATTATCTAGCTTGTATTGTAATATTTATGTTTTAGTGAAGCAATCTGTTTCAGTATTTTTACTAGCGATGTTTTACTCTAAAGGAGAGGATGGGATTCGAACCCACGGTACACATTAAGGTGTACATCAGATTAGCAATCTGAAGCTTTAAACCACTCAGCCACCTCTCCACCATTTATCTTACAGACTCTCTTTAGCAAAATCACGCCCTGAAGGACTTGAACCCTCGACATCAGGTTTTGGAAACCTACGTTCTACCAACTGAACTAAGAGCGCGAAAACTTTTGGACATATCCATAAATTGATATTATCAAATATTAATCCTTTAGTCAACCGAGCTCTTAATCCAACTTTTTGACGTAAATAAACAGATTCGCATTTTGGTTTAATTTGTTGCAAGAGAGACAAATGAAGTTGATTTCATTTTTTCAAACTTAACAATTCCTTCTTTTAATGCAAAAAGTGTATAGTCTTTTCCAACTCCAACATTTGCCCCCGGTTTGAAAGTTAACCCTCGTTGTCGAACAATAATTCCACCTGCTTTAACAGCTTGATTTCCATACACCTTTACTCCTAATCGTTTTGAATTAGAATCGCGGCCATTTTTTGTACTTCCCGCCCCTTTTTTATGAGCCATAGTTATTTTTTGTTAAATATAAATACCACTATCAGATTAGCAAGCAAGCTTAAAAAGTGTCAAGTTACAAGCAGCGCATTTTGAATAGAGTGTTAGTTAATTTTACAAAAGAAAATAATTAAGTAAATAGGGTAGTGTTTAAAAACTACTAAGCTCTATTTACTTAATTTTCAGGAAAATTTTAACTACAGATTACCGCGCTTGAAATAAAGTAAAAAAATAATAGCTGGTCCTGAAAGAAGAACTAATGTAAGGCTCAGAAGTTGAGCAATAATGTTCCAGTTAATCATAAAAAAAGATTACGTAAATTAATATCCACCTTATGAAAACAATTATACTATTGTTTGTAACAAATATATTAGTAAATATTAATAATTTGTCTTAATCAATTCATTTAATGTATATTTAGGATCTATTCTGATACAGATTCTTGACTCTCTCTGGAGTCGCTTCATATATGAGGAAGAAATGTTATCAGTTTACTAATTAGTCTTTAGTATGGTATTATAAGATTTATCGAAGATAATTGGTATATCATTTATTTTAGTTGGCCAAAAATGTTTGAGCGCTTTACTAAAAAAGCCATCAAAGTAATTATGCTTGCTCAAGAGGAAGCAAGAAGGTTAGGCCATAATTTCGTTGGTACAGAACAAATTTTATTAGGATTGATTGGCGAAGGAACCGGAATCGGACCGAAGGTATTAAAATCAATGGGTGTAACGCTAAAAGATGCACGTATTGAAGTTGAAAAAATCATCGGCCGGGGTTCCGGTTTTGTCGCTGTTGAAATCCCCTTTACACCCAGGGCAAAAAGAATTTTAGAATTGTCACTGGAAGAAGCCCGCCAGCTGGGCCACAACTATATCGGAACAGAACACCTTTTATTAGGTCTAATCCGAGAAGGTGAAGGCGTAGCGGCCCGTGTGCTTGAAAATCTTGGAGTGAATTTATCCACGATTCGTAGTCAAGTTATTCGTTCACTTGGAGAATCTGCGGAAACATCATCGAGTAGTAGCTCAAGTCGTAGCAAGACACCAACACTTGATGAATTTGGAACTGATTTAACACAAAAAGCAGCTGATGGGCGTTTGGATCCTGTTGTTGGCCGTAATAAAGAAATTGAACGTGTTATTCAAATTCTTGGTCGTCGAACAAAAAATAACCCAGTTTTAATTGGAGAACCCGGTGTTGGTAAAACAGCTGTTGCTGAAGGTCTTGCACAACGAATTATGAATAATGATATTCCAGATACATTGGAAGATAAATTGGTTGTAGCATTAGATATTGGTTTATTAATTGCTGGTACTAAATACCGAGGTGAGTTCGAGGAACGATTAAAGAAAATCATGGACGAAGTTCGTGTCGCAAATAACATTATTCTAGTAATTGATGAAGTCCACACACTAATTGGTGCCGGAGCAGCCGAAGGTGCAATTGATGCAGCAAATATCTTGAAACCAGCACTTTCACGAGGCGAACTTCAATGTATTGGTGCGACAACTATTGAAGAGTATAGGAAGCATATTGAAAAAGATGCGGCCTTAGAGAGACGTTTCCAACCAGTTATGGTCGGTGAACCAAGTGTTGAAGAAACTATCGAAATTTTATACGGTTTACGCGACCGATATGAGCGTCATCATAAATTAATTATTTCTGATGAAGCATTAGCAGCTGCAGCTAAATTTGCAGATCAATATATTGCTGATCGTTATTTACCCGATAAGGCAATCGATTTGATTGACGAGGCTGGTTCACGTGTTCGCTTACTAAATTCACAATTACCACCAGCTGCTAAAGAACTCGATCAAGAACTTCGAGCTTTATTAAAATCGAAGGAGGAAGCAGTGCGTGGCCAAGACTTTGAAAAGGCAGGCGAACTTCGTGAACGCGAAATGGAAATCCGAGCGCAAATTAATGCGGTTGTACAAATTGCCCGCGATCCATCAGGAGCTGTTGCAACACCAACCGTAACAGAAGAAGATATTGCAGAAATTGTTGCAGCATGGACAAGTATTCCGGTAAATAAGTTAACAAAAAGCGAATCTGAAAAGTTATTACAAATGGAAGAAACGCTTCACAGTCGTATCATTGGCCAAGATGAAGCTGTAGTCGCAGTTTCAAAAGCAATTCGACGTGCGCGAGTTGGATTAAAAAATCCAAACCGACCAATTGCAAGTTTCTTATTTTCTGGACCTACAGGTGTAGGAAAAACAGAACTTACCAAAGCATTGGCAACTTACTTTTTTGGTTCAGAAGAGGCAATGGTAAGATTAGATATGTCGGAATTTATGGAGCGCCATACAGTCTCAAAACTAATTGGTTCGCCTCCTGGCTATGTAGGATACAATGAGGGTGGCCAATTAACAGAAGCAGTACGTCGTCGACCATATACAGTGGTATTATTTGATGAGGTTGAAAAAGCACATCCTGATGTATTTAATTTAATGCTTCAAATCTTTGAGGATGGACGATTAACTGATTCCAAAGGTAGAACAATTGATTTTAAAAATACACTTCTAATTATGACTTCGAACATTGGTTCGAAAGTTATTGAGAAAGGTGGCGGTGGTCTAGGATTTGAACTAGGTGGTGATCAAGATAATTCTGCTTATAATCGAATTAAATCGCTTGTTAATGAAGAATTAAAGCAATTCTTTAGACCAGAATTTTTAAATCGTTTAGACGAAATTATCGTATTCCGACAATTAACTAAACCGGAAGTTGGTGAAATCGCAGAGATTATGTTAAAAGAAGTCTTTGAGCGAATTTCTCTTAAGGGAATTCAACTTGAGGTAACGGATCGATTTAAGGAACGATTAATTGATGAAGGTTATAATCCTTCATACGGAGCTCGTCCTTTACGCCGTGCTGTAATGCGATTATTAGAAGATAGTTTATCCGAAGAAGTACTTTCGGGCCGCTTAAAATCAGGTGACACAGCTGTAGTCGATGTGGATGGAGACGGAAAGGTTCAAGTCTTAACCGGTGAAAAATTTGAAGTATTCCAAGAAGTTTAATTTAAGTATTTTAAATTTTAAAAATAAAAAAGTGTATTCCGTAGCTTTTCGTTACGGAATACACTTTTTTTATGGTCAACTTCAAATTATGCCACAGCTTGTAGACGCGCTTTAGCTTTTCTTAATTCTAGTGTTGCTTCAATTTTTTCTTTCTTTGTTGTTGCTTCATCAACCGTTAACATAACCTTTTCTAAAGCAGCTTGGGCTGCGGCAGAATCGATTGATGCACCTTCTTCGGCCCCGTTGCAAAGAATTGTAATATTATTATTCTCAACTTCTGCGAATCCTTCCATTAATACGAAAGAAACCCAACTACCACCAGTTTTCAGACGCATAACGCCAATATCTAGTGCTGTTAATAGAGGCGCGTGATCAGTTAAGATACCTAATTGGCCAGTACTACTTGGAAGAATTAATTCTTCTGCGCTTGCATCCCAAACTATCCTGTCTGGTGTAATTACACGAATATTCAGACTCATATTATCTATTTAGCGTTAATTTTCGCAGCTTTTTCAATTGCTTCTTTAATATCTCCTACTAAGTAGAAAGACTGCTCTGGTAAATCGTCAAACTCACCATCTAAAAGACGATTAAAACCATCAATACTATCCGCTAGCGATACATATTTACCTGGTGAACCAGTGAATACCTCAGCAACGAAGAATGGCTGCGATAAGAAACGCTCAACTTTACGAGCACGAGCAACTGTTAAACGATCTTCTTCTGAAAGCTCGTCTAAACCTAGAATTGCAATAATATCTTGTAGCTCTTTGTAACGTTGAAGTGTTTCTTTAATACGTTGAGCTGTCGCATAGTGCTCTGAGCCTACAATCTCTGGTTGTAGCATTGTAGATGTTGAATCAAGTGGATCTACCGCAGGATAAATACCTTTTGATGCCAGACCACGCGATAATACTGTTGTTGCATCTAAGTGAGCAAATGTTGTTGCTGGTGCTGGATCTGTTAAATCGTCTGCAGGTACATAAACCGCTTGAATTGATGTAATTGATCCTTCTGTAGTTGATGTAATACGTTCTTGTAGAACACCCATTTCTGTTGCAAGCGTTGGCTGGTAACCAACAGCAGATGGCATACGACCAAGTAGAGCTGATACTTCAGAACCTGCTTGTACAAAACGGAAAATATTATCAATAAATAATAGTACGTCTTGCTTATTTACATCACGGAAGTACTCAGCCATTGTTAGAGCTGTTAAACCAACACGCATACGTGCACCTGGTGGTTCATTCATTTGTCCATAAACTAAAGCAACTTTTGAATTCTCTAGCTTTTTCTCATCAATTACACCAGATTCTTTCATTTCGGCATAAAGGTCATTACCTTCACGTGTACGCTCACCTACACCACCAAAAACAGATACTCCACCGTGTGCACGTGCAATATTGTTGATTAATTCCATAATCAGTACCGTTTTACCTACACCGGCACCACCAAATAAACCAATCTTACCACCTCGTTTGTAAGGTGCAAGAAGGTCTACAACCTTAATACCTGTTTCAAACACTGATGGTTTTGTGTCAAGATCAACAAATGCAGGAGCTGTACGGTGAATTGGAAGCCCTGAACTTGCTTCACATGGACCAAGTTCATCTACTGGTTGACCTAATACGTTAAAAATACGACCAAGAGTTGGGACTCCTACTGGTACGGTAATTGGTGCACCTGTATTTACGACACTTGCCCCACGCTTTAGACCGTCAGTAGATGTCATGGAAACAGCACGAACTTTGTTACTCCCTAAAAGTTGTTGAACTTCACAAGTAACACTGTTATCTCCCTCACCAATAACGATTGCACTATAAATCTTCGGTAATTCACCATTTGGGAACTCAACGTCCACAACTGGACCAATAATTTGTGAAATAAATCCAGTTTTTGCAGTTGTATCAACCATAATTAGAAATCTTTTAACAAGAATTTTTGTGTACATTAACCGACGAAATTTCGAAACCCTAACAATTTTTCCAATTTATTAGGGTTTTAACACGCTAAGAATTTTACTTTTTAATCCACTAAATGGAAGCGAGTTTTGTTGTGAGTATTTTAAAAGCAATTATCTAAAACCTACTGAAGCTTGCCAAACAAATGCTAATAATAGAAAGAATACCGGAATAACTGGCATTACGTCAACAATTGGTCGGAATGCTGTATAAGGCTCAGGTAAAGCAGATAATAAAAAATTTACATTCATTTGAGTATGAAATTATATTAGAAAGATTGAACTTTGTAATATTATAGAATATATCGCAAAGAGAATAAGAAATAATCATGAGTTTTTCTAGAAAAGTAGCAAAAGAAAAACAATATTTAAAGACTTAACAAATTTTGATTATTTATAAATATGAAAAATAACAGTATTGTCTACAGTAGAAAATAAGTTAATGAAAAAATAGAAAATTAAAGAGAGTTTCAAATGCAACAATTGGAAATTCGCAAAAAACCTTAATTGTGTTGTACAATAGTTGTTAACATTAAAGTTAAAAACGAGAAAAAGTAACGTGATTGGAATTCTCCCATTATTTGTTGTTCTTCTTATAATCGTATCCTTTGCTATGGTTGTTGCCGTACCTGTTATTTTAGCAACACCAGGTGAATGGGAAAAATCTCAAGGTATCGTTTGGAGTGGGGCAGGACTGTGGTCAGCATTAGTTGTCTTAACAGGAATTTTTAATGCAGTTCCTGCATAAATTTAATTTTACAAACAAAAAAAATCAGACTTACAGCTGTAAATCTGATTTTTTTTGTTTGTTTTCGTGAGATAAAGTTTTGTATACAAAATAAAAACTCCCCAGGTAGGATTTGAACCTACGACAAACCGGTTAACAGCCGACCGCTCTACCCCTGAGCTACTGAGGATAATCTAGACACTTAAATTGTATGTGTAGTTTGTAGGATTTGTCTACCCCTTTGACCTGTTCATTTAAACTAAAATAAGTCAAAGATTAAAAAAAATATTCTTATAAATTTTAGTTTCCTATATCACAACTAAAGCGGGTGACGCGATTCGAACGCGCGACATCAACCTTGGCAAGGTTGCGCTCTACCCCTGAGCTACACCCGCTTTATTTCTTAAAACTATTATACTAAATTAATAATTATTTGACAATGAAATTTTAATTGATTTAGATTTAAAAGTAAAATAAAGTAAAAAAGTACTGATTTCGTTGTACAATTTTATCTAGTTATATTACTTAATGTAATTTTCTACTTGTAAGAAAGTTAAGAATTTTTCTAAAGGAGGAAAAAAATCAATGGCACTACCTTGGTATCGTGTTCATACAGTAGTTTTAAATGACCCGGGCCGACTAATTGCGGTTCACTTAATGCATACAGCACTAGTAGCTGGTTGGGCTGGTTCAATGGCTTTATATGAGCTTGCAGTTTTTGATCCATCAGATCCTGTCCTTAACCCAATGTGGAGACAAGGCATGTACGTGATGCCGTTTATGGCTAGACTAGGGGTAACAGACTCTTGGGGTGGTTGGAGTATTACTGGAGAAAGTGTTTCAAACCCTGGTATCTGGAGTTTTGAAGGTGTTGCTCTAACGCATATTGTTTTATCAGGTTTATGTTTCCTAGCTGCTATTTGGCACTGGGTTTACTGGGACCTTGAACTATTCAGAGATCCACGTACAGGTGAACCTGCTCTAGATCTACCGAAAATTTTCGGAATTCACCTATTTTTAGCAAGTTTACTTTGCTTTGGTTTTGGTGCTTTCCATGTAACAGGTACATTTGGTCCTGGTATCTGGGTTTCAGATGCTTACGGAGTAACAGGTCGTGTACAAGCAGTGGCTCCTGCTTGGGGCGCTGAAGGCTTTAACCCATTCAATCCAGGTGGTATTGCTTCACACCATATTGCTGCAGGTATTTTAGGTTTACTAGCAGGAGTATTCCATCTAACTATTCGTCCACCACAGAGACTTTATCGAGCTCTTCGTATGGGTAACATCGAGACAGTTTTATCAAGTAGTATTGCGGCAGTTTTCTTTGCTGCATTTATTACTTCAGGAACGATGTGGTATGGTGCAGCAACAACACCAATTGAGCTATTTGGGCCTACTCGTTACCAATGGGATAGTGGTTACTTCCAACAAGAAATTGAAAGACGTGTAGAAACTTCACTTAGTGAAGGACTATCATTAAGTCAAGCTTGGTCGCGTATTCCAGATAAGTTAGCTTTTTATGATTACATTGGAAATAACCCTGCTAAGGGAGGTCTATTCCGTGCAGGTCCTATGAACAAAGGTGATGGTATTGCTGAAGCATGGTTAGGTCATCCAGTTTTCCAGGATAAAGAAGGTCGTGAGTTAACTGTTCGTCGTATGCCGGCATTCTTCGAAACATTCCCAGTTATCCTAGTTGATAAAGATGGTATCGTTCGTGCGGATATTCCATTCCGTCGTGCTGAGTCTAAGTACAGTATTGAGCAAGTTGGAGTTAGCTGTAACTTCTATGGTGGTAAACTGAACGGACAAGTGTTTACAGATGCACCTACCGTTAAGAAATATGCAAGAAAATCACAATTAGGGGAAGTGTTTGAGTTCGATCGAACAACACTAGAGTCTGATGGTGTATTCAGAAGTAGTCCACGTGGTTGGTATACTTTTGGTCACGCAAACTTTGCACTTCTATTCTTCCTTGGTCACCTATGGCATGGAGGACGTACTTTATTTAGAGATGTTTTCGCTGGTATTGGTGCGGAAGTTCTAGAACAAGTTGAATTCGGTGCATTCCAAAAACTTGGTGATAAGTCAACTAAAAAGCAAGGTGTTGTTTAAACATACCTAGAGACAAATTATTTTTTAAAGAATAAGTTTTAAATGGAAGCATTAGTATATACATTCTTACTAATTGGAACATTAATTGTCATTTTCTTTGCGATTTTCTTTAGAGATCCACCGAGAATTGTTAAGAAATAGTTAATGAATCAAGCAAAGTTTATCAAAAAAATCATTCATTAAATTGTGAATGATTTTTTTGATAAATCTTTTAATCTTCATGCTCTTCAAATGGGTCACGAAGCTCTTTTGCTACAGGACCAAATGCAGTATATACTGAATAACCTGTAATACCAAGTAGCAGACCTAGAATAAAAATACTTAAAATTGTGGCTGTTTCCATAGACAGAAAATCTGTGGGTAAATAAATAAAATATAAATTAAAACTTTGTTTATAATTTATATTATGTTGTTACATAGTGTTCAATAACTAAGTATTTTACAATTTAATTACTATTAACTTTTAAACTATGGCCTTAAGAACGCGATTAGGAGAAATTTTAAGACCACTAAACGCAGAGTACGGAAAAGTTGCCCCAGGTTGGGGAACTACACCTGTTATGGGGGTTTTTATGGGGTTATTTTTAGTATTTCTGGTAATTATCCTTCAGATCTACAACTCATCAATTATTCTTGAAAATGTAGATGTGGATTGGGTAACAGTAAACTAAACCAGTTTTAATACTGAATTTAATAGGCTGTCAACAATTTGTACAGCCTATTATTTTTACCTTGCCAAACTGGGTAAGGTTTGGTACAATTACTACTATAAAATTCAATACGCGCGGACGTGGCGAAATTGGTAGACGCACTAGATTTAGGTTCTAGCGAGTAACCCTCTTGAGAGTTCGAGTCTCTCCGTCCGCAATTAATCAAAACTATATAACTCTAATTGATTTAATAATCTATTTTTTGTATTAAATCTTCATGACATACAAAAGAATTTCAACCTTTTTTCAAAAAGGTTGAAATTTTTATTTTAAGAATTAAGTGAGGATTAATAAGATAATCCTAAACTTCTTGTCGTTTCACTACCTAAGTAAACACGAACACTTAAAAAGTCTGTTGGACAAGCCGTCTCACATCTTTTACAACCAATACAATCTTCTGCACGTGGTGCAGAAGCAATTTGACCAGCTTTACACCCATCCCACGGAACCATCTCAAGAACGTCACACGGGCAAGCTCGAACACATTGTGTACAACCAATACAAGTATCATAAACTCTTACGCTATGAGACATAATTATTTTTGGGGTTATTATTTATAAATTTTGACAATTGAACATAGTAAAGTCTCTAAGTTCAACTATCTACTTTCTAAGTATACAGTATCCTTTATGATGACTAGAAAATATAAGTTCTATTAATTTGTAATAATTATTTACAATATTAATAGCTGAAGCCGTCTTTCTAGTTAAACAAAAACTCTAAAATGGGGGTAGCGAGACTTGAACTCGCACGACAAATAAGTCGACAGATTTTAAGTCTGTTGTGTCTACCATTCCACCATACCCCCTCAAAACTAAGGCGACACCCAGATTCGAACTGGGGATAGAGGATTTGCAATCCACTGCCTTACCACTTGGCCATATCGCCTAATTTTAACTATTAATGTAATTATAAATTACTATCACGTAGAAGTAAAGTGTAAACTAAAAACATCTAAAATTTCGCCAGAAGTTAACTAGAAAAGTAAAAATGCCAGGATCCAGATTTGAACTGGAGACACGAGGATTTTCAATCCACTGCTCTACCGACTGAGCTATCCCGGCAACGTATTTCTCTATACAATATAGATTATACTATATTCCTATAATTTTGACAAGTAAAAAACAAATGTCTTTTTTAACAAAATCCTCCACTACGAAAGTGTTAAAACAGTTAGCAAGTTTAAAACTTGCAATTATTCTTTTATCAGTTATTGGTATTTTAATTTCACTTGGAACGTTTATTGAACAAGGTCAATCACTTACTTTTTATAAAGAAAATTATCCGAGTACGAAACCAATTTTAGGTTTTATCGACTGGCATTTTATTACAAAACTTCAATTAAATACAATTTATACAAATTTTTGGTTTCTTTTAATTTTAATATTTTTTGGTGCATCTTTATTAGCCTGCACTTATACAACACAAATTCCTTCACTAAAAAAATTTCGTCTTTGGGAATTTATCCAAAGTACAAAACGTTTTCAAAATTTACAATTCCAAAATAACTTATCTCTAAATTTGACTAACACAGCCTCTTATTATTTACGAAATAATAACTACCATGTCTTTCGCCAAGGAAAAAAAAATTACTCTTATTCGGGCTTATTGGGTCGTATCGGACCTATTTTAGTTCACTTCAGTATTCTTTTCATTTTAGTTGGAAGTAGCTTAGGAGCATTAGGAGGTTATACAGTTCAAGAAATTGTACCCCGCGGAGAAGTTTTTCATTTACAAAACTTTATTCAGTATGGACGTTTAACTCATGTTCCACAAACTATATCATGGCGGGTGAACGATTTTTGGATCACATACACAGATGAATTAAAGGTCAATCAATTTTACTCCGACCTCTCAGCGCTAGATACACAGGGTAATGAATTGAAGCGAAAAATCATTTTTGTTAATGAACCATTTGTTTATAAAGGCATAAGTATTTATCAGACAGACTGGGATGTGCTTGGAATAAAACTCAAAGTTAATGATAAAAAAATCGTCCAAATACCATTAAAAAAAATTAATAAATCAGGCCGAAACTTTTGGGTAGGGTTAATTGATTTAGGTACCGCCGAAAAATCAAAATACACAATTTTGTTAAACGATTTAACTGGGCAGATATATCTTTACAATTTAAAAGGCGAGTTAATTGAAAAAACCATACTGGGTAAACCAACAGCTTCGAATTTAATTTTTACAGACTTTATAACGACTACTGGCTTACAAATAAAGTCAGATCCAGGGTTACAAACTGTTTATTTTTCGTTTGCTCTTCTTATTATGAGTATTTATGTAAGTTTTTTTTCATACTCACAAATTTGGGGATTAGAAAAAAATGGAACTCTTGTTTTAGGAGGGAAAGCAAATCGCGCGGTGTTAGCATTCCAAGAAGAGTTTAGACGAACAATAAAAAAAAGTTATGGAAAAAACTAGTTTCATTTTCTTTAAAATTTTCTTTAAGATTAATACCTATTTTTTTAATCAATCCATATTAGAATATTATTATTAGTTTTTTGATAATAGTAACGTACCCATAAAACAGTCATTTTATGAAAACTTTTTTTAATTGGTTTTTAGCCATTAGTATCTTTACAACAGCACCGACACTTGTTTCAGCGGATGTCAGTGGTTTAACTCCTTGTAAAGATTCAGCAGTATTTAAACGTCGTTTAGACGGTAGTGTAAAAAAACTAAATTCACGTTTAGCAAACTATACTGAAGGTACGCCAGCTTATATTGCACTTGAACAGCAAATTGAACAAACCAAAGCACGATTTGCTAAGTACGGTGAAAAAGGTTTACTGTGTGGGGCCGATGGTCTACCGCATCTTATTGCGGATGGTCGCTTAGATCACGCAGGTGAGTTTATCATTCCAGGGTTTGGTTTTCTTTATATTGCCGGTTGGATCGGCTGGGCAGGTCGTAGTTATCTACAATTTTCAAAGAAAACCGATAAACCAAATGAAAATGAAATCATCATTAATGTACCAGTAGCACTAGGGATGATGGCCGGTGCTTTTATTTGGCCTTTAGCAGCTTGGAAAGAGTTAATTGATGGTAAGCTTTTAGTTCCTGGCGACGAAATTACCGTTTCACCGCGTTAAGATATTCTCTTTAATATTAACCTTAGCATTAAAATTATTAGCTACATATTATGAGCAACGATCTTCTAAAATATCTTTCGACAGCTCCTGTTTTATTAACAGCCTGGATGAGCATAACAGCGGGACTAATTATTGAAATCCAACGTTTCTTCCCAGATTCTCTTTCATTTTAATTTTTTCTGCAATAAAGCCACTTTGGGATAAACTTTGAACAAAGTGGCTTAAGTTAATTTTTATTAACTTTAATTAAAAAAGGTAAAAAATGCTAGCTTTAATGAAACAAATGTGATGGAAAAAAAAGATAACATTTCATTGGTTCAAGCAGAGTTATTATTTGTGAAAATTTGTTACCGATTGAATTCGTCACTTGAAAATCAAACCAATTTTCTATTAGGAACCGATCTCCTTCGAACTCAAATCAAACAAGAGCTTTTTAAAACTGTTGCTTTAAATGTAGAAAAGAAATTTTTTGGAGTTTTGAAAGAAAACCAACCAGCAGTTTCCGTATCACAAGGTAAAAAAATATTGCTTGAAATTGTGTGCGATTGTACAAAAATATTCTTAAGTCGCCATTATGGAACCAAGATTCAATTAAATTCCAATGCCATAAAATCAACACCCTATTTTATCGAAATCTCAAATGATGCAGATATTCTTATTGCTGTTCCTTTCTCCGCTTTAATTAACCATGAAGCGCAAATATTTCAGTCGATTTTTTACCCAGTCTACAATTCAGCAAACTTGAAACTGCTGGAAACCCTGTTTGAAAACTTAATTATTGTAATTACTAATTGTGTTATGGCAATTGTTGCTAGTGATTTTGCAAATGTTTGGGCAATTCGCCAAACGTTATACAAATCTAGTTTTTTGTCAGTACGAAATAGTGAACAGTTTAAGAATACGTTAGCCTTACAAAACCGGATAAGAGTTTTTATTAAGCGACCAAAAAGTCTTTATAATAATGAATATAATATTTTTCTTATTAGAGCAAATGGAATATATTGTCGTTCTATTTATGCGAATCGAGCTGAAGCACTTTTTACGTTAAATAAATTTCCTTTGTTTGTCATTAATTATATTGAGTTACAAGATTTTTTAGTGGCACGGTCAAATGGTGCATTTCTATTACTCGGTCGGAGTACCCAATATTTTCTGACTTCTGTTGTTGGTCGTGTAATTGGTTTAATATGGAAAGGTGTTCTGGACGGGTTAAAATAAAACTCTTATAAAGACTTCAAATTAAACATTGTAGACTTGTCGTCAAGCAATAAAAATGATCTCTTCTTAAATAAAAAACAAATAATTTTTATGATATTATTAATACTATAAACTTATTTATTTTATTATAAAAAGTATGAGCACTCTTATTGGTTACGTTTTACTTATGACACTAATGTTTAGCCTAGCAGCAGGTTTATTCTTTGGTCTGAAAAGTATTCGATTAATTTAATTAATAATTTTGAAAAAAGCGAAGTACTGGTTATTGCAAAAGTACTCCGCTTACATTTTCTTACGATTCAGAACAAAAAGATATAATATAAGTTAACACAATAAGATAAAATGGTGTTAATTTAGAACATAAGCGTTACTAAATTTTATTAATATTATTTTTAATATGAACTTATAATGAGAGCCTATATAAGTGGATCGCGGCGATTAAGTAATATTTTTTGGGCTTCAGCGGTCACGGTTGGGGGCCTAGGATTTTTTTTGACAGGTTTATCAAGCTATTTTAACGTTAACTTATTAATTTTTTCGGATGTTAGTAATATTGCCTTTATACCACAAGGAATTGTTTTAACATTTTATGGAACCGTAGCATTAACCTTAGGTATTTTCCTTTGGTTAACAATCTGGTGGGATGTTGGTTTTGGTTACAATGATTATAACGCTAAAGAAATAACTGTTTACCGAAAAGGATTTCCCGGAAAAAATCGCGAATTAAATTTGACATTTCCCAGTGACAATGTAAAGTCTATTAAAGTAAAAGTTAAAGATGGGCTTAATCCACGTCGACAACTCTTTTTATGCTTAAAAGACAATCGCGAAATCCCATTAACAGGTATTGACCAACCTGTGGCATTAACCAAAATTGAAAATGAAGCGGTTACGTTAGCAAAATATTTAAATGTTTTTTTAGAAACAGAGTAAATGTATATAGTGAGACATAGTATTAAATACCTCCACTATTTTTTTACTGTTCTTGCAAAAGTTACCATATGGGTCAAAATCTTTATATCTCGGGCGAACGACGGGAATCGAACCCGCGAATGCTGGAACCACAACCCAGTGCCTTAACCACTTGGCTACGTTCGCCTTTCATCACTAACAGTAGTATACTTGCCACTATGCATGAAAGCTAGAGGAGACTTTAAATTGTTTTAGCTAAGTTTATTTTTTTCTACCTTTTTGTTTTCTAGTTGAAAAAAAGCCTAAAATCCCTCTAGTAAAACGGCTACCATAACCATAAAATTTTTAGAAATAGAAATTCGAGATCGTGAGTCCGTCCAAAGAAAAGATATTAGTTGTTGATGACGAATTAAATATAAGACAAATTCTAGAAACCCGACTTAAAATTCGGGGTTATGAAGTTATTGTCGCTTGCAATGGGGAAGAGGCACTTACTCTGTTTCACAAAGAACAGCCAGATTTAGTTATCTTAGATATAATGTTACCTAAAATTGATGGGTATACAGTATGTAGCGAACTGAGAAAAAAATCTAGTGTGCCCATTATAATGTTGACAGCCCGTGGAGATATTTCTGACCGCGTTATGGGATTAGAGTTTGGTGCTGACGATTATGTCATTAAGCCCTTTTCGCCAAAAGAGCTAGAAGCTCGTATCCGTTCTATTTTACGTCGAATTGAAAAAATTAACGATCAAAATTCTTCTAAGACATACTTTCTTCAGATTGGAAATCTTACCATTAACATGCAAAGTCGACAAGTTTTTAAAAATAATAAACGTGTCCGATTAACAGAAATGGAGTTTACATTGCTTGAATTACTCGTTAGAAAAGCAGGTGAACGTTTATCCCGCGCCTATATTTTAGATAGTGTCTGGGGTTACACTCCTGAACGTTATCTTGATACCCGTGTCGTTGACGTTCATATTTCACGCCTACGTTCAAAGCTAGAAGAAGATCCAGGCAAACCTGATTTAATTTTAACAGCCCGCGGAACAGGGTACATGTTCCAAAAGATTTCTTAATAGTAAAATTAAATACTGTATCTAACCCGACCTTTTTTGTCACTTGAAACTTGAAAGGCCAATTACTAAATCAAAAAATATACCCTTAAAAAAACCTTACCAAGTTTTTATTAGCCCCATCAATGTTACTACATCATAGCGAATCTGAAACAATGCTTGATCGAACTAAAAACATATATAAATATTTTTTACCTAACCTCCTTGATGTCCAACGAGCAAGTTATTGCTGGTTCTTAGAAAAAGGGCTAGTTCAAGAGTTAGAAACATTCTCTGTTATCCGTGATTACTTAGGTGATTTAGAATTAAATTTTGCTACTAAATTTTATACAATTAAGGCACCAAAATACACCCTCGATGAAGTTAAACGAAAAGATAGTACATATAGTGTACGAATTTTTATTCGAGCCGAATTAAATTATTTAGATGGCACTGAAGCCCAAGAGAAACAAGTTTTTTTGGGAGAAATACCACTAATGACAAATAGTGGAACATTTGTTGTCAATGGTATTGAACGGATTATTATTAACCAGATTGTACGTAGTCCCGGAATTTACTATAAAAGTGAAGCGGATAAGCAAGGTGTACGTACATATACAGCTAGTTTGATTTCCAATCGTGGAACGTGGGTAAAATTTGAAATTGATAAGGATGATTTAATTTATATCAAAATTGATAAAGCTAAAAAATTTTCTATCTATTTATTTTTAAAAGCTCTTGGTTTAGAGCATGATGAAATTTTTGCTAATATTGAAAACTCACGTTATTTTAGCAAAACAAGTAGAGGAGATGAAGCTTTAACATCCGAAAATTGTTTATTAGAATTACACAATAATTTAAAACCGGAAGAACCGGCAACAGCTAAAGGTTGTCAACAGCTTCTGTACGCTAAGTTTTTTGACCCTAAAAAATATGATTTAGGTTATGTGGGACGTCATAAACTAAACCAGACGTTAAATCTAAATATCGATTCTGATATCCGAATCTTAACTTCGCGTGATTTAATTAGTATCGTAAATCAGTTAATTAAGTTCCGATTTATGCCAATTGTAAGTGACGATATCGATCATTTGGGAAATCGACGAATTCGTTCGATTGGTGAATTAATGGCGAATCAAATTCGTATTGGTTTAAATCGACTAGAACGTATCGTTCGCGAACGAATGGCGATTTGTGAACACACTTATTTACGTGTGAATACATTAGTAAATCCAAAACCGTTAGCGGCTTCGATTAGAGAGTTTTTTGGCTCAAACCCTCTCTCTCAATTTATGGATCAAACAAATCCGTTAGCAGAGTTAACACATAAACGCAGGCTTTCTGTATTAGGGCCGGGTGGAATTGCAAGAGATAGAGCAGGTTTTGTCGTTCGTGATATTCACCCAAGCCAATATGGACGTATTTGTCCTGTAGAAACACCAGAAGGTCCAAACGCAGGTTTAATTGGTTCGTTAGCAACTTATGGAAAAATAAATTCTTATGGTTTTATTGAAACTCCTTTTTATAAAGTAAAACAGGGAAAAGTCTTAAGAAATTCTCCACCTCTGTATTTAGACGCCATAACTGAAGATCAATTTAAGTTAGCTGCGGGGGATGTTGCAACGGACAGCGAAGGTTTTATTAAAGATCCTATTATACCAGTCCGCCACCGTCAAGAGATTATTACTGTACCACGAGCTGAAGTCGAGTACATGGCAATTTCACCAATTCAGGTTGTATCATTAGCGACATCATTAATCCCATTTCTTGAGCATGATGATGCCAACCGAGCCTTAATGGGATCAAATATGCAACGACAATCAGTTCCACTTTTATATGCAGATGCTCCTCTAGTTGGAACTGGTCTGGAAAGCCAAACTGCTAGGGATTCTGGAATGGTAATTCTTAGTTTTAATTGTGGAAAGGTTATCAGTTTAGCAAAGGGACAAATTATTGTTGGTGATAAAAAAGGAAATCAAGTAACTTACCCACTTACAAAATATCAAAGATCAAACCAAGATACTTGTATTAACCAAAAAGCTGTTGTTTCGCTCCACGAGAAGGTAACACGTGGTTTAGTAATTGCGGATGGTACGTCAACCGAAACAGGAGAATTAGCAGTTGGGCAAAATATTCTGATAGCTTATATGCCTTGGGAAGGTTATAATTACGAAGATGCTTTTGTAATTAATGAGAGATTATTATATGACGATTTGCACACTTCGATCCATATTGAAAAATTTGAAACTGAATCAAGACAAACAAAACTAGGACCAGAGGAGATTACTCGCGAACTACCAAATATTAGTGACCAAGCAGTGTCAAAATTAGATGAAAATGGAATCATTCACATAGGCTCATGGGTTGAATCAGGTGATATTTTAGTAGGTAAGCTTACCCCAAAGGGTGAATCTGATTATTTACCCGAAGGGAAATTACTACGAGCAATTTTTGGTGAAAAATCACGTGATGTGAGAAATACTTCATTAAAATTATCGCATGGGGCGTACGGGCGAGTTTTAGATGTAAAAATTTTCTCCCGAGCAAATCAGGATGATTTACCCCCAAGTACTAACGAAATAATAAAAGTTTATATCGCACAAATTCGAAAAATCCAAATTGGTGATAAAATCGCGGGTCGTCACGGAAATAAGGGGATTATATCAAAAATTTTACCTCGTCAAGATATGCCTTATTTACCTGATGGGACACCTGTCGATATTCTTTTAAATCCATTAGGTGTGCCCTCGCGCATGAATGTAGGACAAATATTTGAATGTTTACTAGGTTTAGCCGCAGAACATCTTAATTCACGTTTTAAAATTATTCCATTTGATGAAATGAATGGGGTTGAAGCGTCACGAGGTTTAATTAACAATACTTTAACTGAAGCTGCAGCAGTTCAGCCATGGGTGTTTTCAAATCACCATCCAGGAAAAATTATGTTAACAGATGGACAAACCGGCGAAGTATTTGATAATCCAGTAACTGTTGGACGTGCTTACGTTCTAAAGCTCGTTCACTTAGTAGATGATAAAATTCATGCCCGTTCAACCGGACCCTACTCGCTTGTCACTCAACAACCTCTAGGTGGCCGAGCCCAGCAAGGTGGTCAAAGATTAGGAGAAATGGAAGTTTGGGCATTAGAAGCTTTCGGCGCAGCATATACGCTGCAGGAATTATTGACTATTAAATCTGACGATATGCAAGGGCGAAATGAAACGCTTAATGCTATTGTGAAAGGGCAACCAATTCCAAGACCGGGAACCCCAGAATCTTTTAAAGTTTTGTTACGTGAATTGCAAGCCTTATGTTTAGATATCGCCGCCTATAAGATTGATGAGCGCACTATTCTTAATGGCGATAAGGAAATTAATCTGATGGGGGAATTTACCGATTTCATTGAAAATAAAACTTTAACTCGTTATTCGGAAATGCGTCGGTTTTAACTGAAGCAAAGAAAGATAAGATAGTTCTTGTAAGTTTCAACTAAACTTTAATTCAATCGAGAATAGACATGGATAGATCTTTTGATTATATAAAAATTAACCTTGCTTCCCCATCTCGAATTCGTGAATGGGGTGAAAGAACACTTCCAAACGGACAAATCGTTGGTGAAATCACAAAACCCGAAACGATCAATTATAGAACATTAAAACCAGAAATGAATGGGTTATTTTGTGAGAGAGTATTTGGTCCAGTAAATGATTGGGAATGCCATTGTGGAAAATATAAACGCATCCGACATAAAGGAATTGTCTGTGAACGGTGTGGAGTTGAAATTATTGACTCAAAAGTTCGGCGTCATAGAATGGGGTTTATTGAATTAGCATCACCTGCTACTCATGTTTGGTACGTAAAAGGAAGACCAAGTAAAATTGCGTTACTTTTAGACATAACAGTTAAGGAATTAGAACAAATCGTTTATTTTAATTCTTATGTTGTAACAAGGCCAAACACAGAATTAGACCTACAGTATAAAAAACTTTTAAGTGAGGCAGATTGGTTAGCCATTGATTATAATGATGACTTTTCCTTAAAAGAAAATACAATTTCCATTGGAGCCGATGCAATTAAAACATTATTAAAAAATATCAATTTACAACAAAGTGCCGGCGAAATAAGAGAAATTTTACCATTTGCAAAACGTTTTTTCCGAGAGAAATTAATTCGCCGTTTGCGGGTGATTGACCAATTTCTTGCGTCTAAATTTGACCCGGCTTGGATGGTACTTGATATACTTCCAGTATTACCTCCAGATTTGCGGCCAATGGTCCAATTAGATGGAGGCCGGTTTGCGACCTCAGATTTGAATGATCTGTACCGTCGTGTCATTAACCGTAATAATCGCTTAGCCCGTTTACAAGAAATTGTTGCTCCAGAGTTAATTGTGCGAAACGAAAAACGAATGTTACAAGAGGCGGTTGATGCGTTAATTGATAATGGGAAAAGGGGTAGAGCTGTGGTAGGACTTAATAACCGTCCGCTTAAGTCACTCTCTGACATTATTGAGGGTAAACAAGGCCGGTTTAGACAAAATTTATTAGGCAAAAGGGTAGACTATTCAGGACGGTCTGTAATTATTGTGGGCCCGGAGCTTAAATTAAACCAATGCGGTTTACCACGAGAGATGGCAGTGGAATTATTTCAACCATTTGTCATTCATCGCTTAATTTACGAAGGACTAGTTAATAATATCAAAGCAGCCAAGAATATTCTCCAGAAAAATGAACCGCTTACTTGGGAAATTCTTGCGGATGTCATGGAAGGACACCCAATTTTACTTAACCGTGCACCAACCCTACATCGATTAGGTATTCAATCTTTTGAGCCGATTTTAGTTAGTGGACGTGCTATTCGTCTTCACCCACTTGTTTGTCCAGCATTTAATGCCGATTTTGATGGGGATCAAATGGCAGTTCATATTCCGCTCTCACTTGAAGCCCAAACTGAAGCACGATTACTAATGTTAGCACCAAATAATTTTCTGTCACCTGCGACAGGTGATGCCATTTTAACTCCAAGCCAAGATATGGTTTTAGGATGTTTTTACTTAACAGCAAATAATCCTGCCCAACAACTGCCAACAAACTATTATTTTGCAAATTTTGAGGATGCGATCATGGCTTATCAACATTCCAAAATTCATTTACACGCTTTTATTTGGGTACGATGTAACGGCGTAGAGATAGAGCAACAAGATAACACAATGAAAAAAACGATAGGTAGTTCTATGCTTGCACTAACGACAGATACAAAATATAAGCACAGTTTAAATGGGGAAATAACATCCCAATTTATTAGGACAACACCAGGACGAATTCTTTTAAATGAAATTTTTCAATAAGAAACTAAGATGCAACCAGAATTTGGCAAAATACATTCTTTCAAAAACAGTTTAATTAATAAGCGTAGTTTAAAAGATTTGATGTACCAAGCGTTTTTAAACTACGGTATTGTAAAATCATCCATCATTGCCGACCGAGTAAAAAATTTAACTTTTCACTATGCTACAAAATCCGGCATTTCAATAAGTGTCGAAGACTTACATGTACCGTATAAGAAGCGTGAACTTATTGGTTTAACTAGTAACGAAGTTGAAATTACTAAAAAACGTTACGATGTCGGTGGTATTACCAGTGTTGAAAGATTTCAAAAAACAATTGATATTTGGAATAACGCTAATAATTTCTTAAAAGATGAAGTGCTAACTTATTTTCGGGAGAGCGACCCACTAAACCCACTTTATATTATGGCCTTTTCTGGCGCGCGAGGAAATATTTCTCAAGTGCGACAATTAGTTGGAATGAGGGGATTAATGTCCAATCCCCAGGGGCAAATTATTGACTTACCAATTCAAAGTAATTTCCGGGAAGGTTTAAATGTAACAGAATATATTATTTCTTCTTATGGAGCAAGAAAGGGGTTAGTAGATACTGCATTACGAACAGCCGATTCGGGATATTTAACTCGTCGTTTAGTTGATGTTGCCCAAGATATTATTGTGCGAGAAGAAGATTGTGGGACAAGAGAAAGTCTAGCCGTAAATGAGTTAGCTTCAAAGGACTCATTAAATTTAAAAGGCCGTCTATTAGCTGAACCCTTCTTTTCCAAATCAGGTCAGTTAGTTGCTCCAGCGAACACCGAAATTAATGAAAATTTTTTAACCTATTTAAAAAAGCTTGATTTTGATTACAAAGACACTTTGAAAGTTCGTTCGCCTTTAACTTGCAGTGCGATTCGCTCAGTCTGCCGAAATTGTTACGGTTGGCATCTATCTCACTCCAAACTAGTTGATTTAGGCGAAGCAGTCGGCATTGTAGCAGCTCAATCAATCGGAGAACCAGGAACTCAATTGACAATGCGAACATTTCACACGGGAGGTGTATTTTCAGGTGACTTAACTAAACAAGTTCGCTCGCCAATTTCAGGTACGGTACAATTTAACGAAAATACACGGGCGAGCTTATTCCGAACAATGCATGGTAAAATTGGCTTCCGAGTAAAAGACGCCATTCACTTACTTGTTACAAATTCAAATGGTACAACAATCTCATTAGATATTCCTGAAGAAAGTTTGCTACTTGTAAATAGTAAACAAGAAATCTATGAAAATGAAATCATTGCAGAAATTCAAAAAGAAGCAAATCTAATTTTAGAAGAAGAACAGAAAGAAATCTATAGTGAAGCTAGTGGAGAAGTCTTTTTCAATAATCTGGACATTGAAACACAGACGGATAGGCAAGGAAATATCTATAAGACAAATAAAAATTCTGGCTTAATTTGGATTTTACAAGGTTCATTTTACAATCTTCCCTCATTTAATGGAACAAAATTAAAGCCCGGCTCGGAATTATCGAAAAACACATTTTTAAGTAGACAAGGAATTGTCAATCGTTATGCTGGGCAAATTAAGCTTCACAATCAACACTCTAAATCGAAAATTTGTATTAGAAACTTTTCTGTAACAATAGAAAATGCAATCGTAGAGCAAAATCACAAAAAGGAAAAAATTATTAAATTAGCCAGCGGAGAACAAATTTTTAGCTTTGATCTAATGATACAAGCCAATAGTTTGCTTAAAACAGGTGATATGATTGGACGCTTAATTGATAATACATATCGTACAAATACAGGCGGAATCGTCGCGTATAGTCTAGAAAAGCCACAAATTGCCAAACGCAAAAAAAGTGTTAAAAATTTATTTAATGGGTATTTTTATTGGATTCCAGAAAATACTTACAAAGCGGTTCGAAACATTCCATTTAAAGTTAAAAATGGGGATATTATTCTACCTGGAACTGAAATTCTACCAAATGTATTTTCACCCATCGGCGGGTTAGTTCAGATTAATGAAGTAGAACAAGAAGTATTAGTTAAACCGGGTGAATTATTTAAACTTAATGAAGGCAGTATAAAAAATTTCGATCAATCAAACCGTTTTGTTCAACCCGGAGATTTTATTATTCCAAATAAAATTATTGCTCAGCGTTTAGTCTTTTTGGAATTTTTAGAACGTTTAGGTAATTTGTATGTTCTTGTCCGCCCTGTGACCGTTTATAGTGTGCCACGCGAAAAAGATTTAGAAGTCAAACAAACTTTTCTTCCAATAAAGTCAAAAGAACACGTTAAATTGAAAATCGTAAAACGTGTTTTTTACAAAAATTGGGAAAAGATTGCTTCAAATCAAGGGGTTAATTTGCTTCAAACTTTTCTCGTAGTTGATACAAGCAGTGAAAGATCCGAATTAGAGCCGCGTTTAGAATTAGAAGAAAATATAATCTCGGGTACATGGTCATTAAGAATTTCACTTTATGAAAACTTAAAAATTGAAGAACAGAAACGAAAAAATTCAAACAGTGATTTAGTAACCAACGTTCGCTATTTTGTAGCTGATGGACAATATATTAGTGCTCAAACTTTAATTGCACAGGTAGAAACTGCAGTACATTGTTCAAGTACATTAGCCTCAATTAATACAACTCTTTCAAATGAAAATTTTAAAGAGATTTTAATTTTACAGTCAACTGATTTGAAAAAAATTTCACTCGAAGGACAAACATTACTACCTGATATTTCATTAGGAAAATTACTCCGAATTGGAACGCCATTAACAGATTTAATCAAATCTCCATACTCAGGCCAGGTTTTTCAAATTGAAAATAATTACTTATTAATCAGACTGGGTCGACCTTACCTAATTTCAGCCGGTACAATTCTTCACGTAAATTCAGGGGCACTTGTAAAAGATGGTGATATTTTAGCTACTTTGGTTTACGGCACAATAAAAACAACGGATATTGTTCAGGGTTTACCAAAAGTGGAAGAATTACTTGAAGCACGAAAAGTTAATCATACAACTCTTCTTGCTCCTTGTCCTGGCTATACTTATCTTCGAATGAATAAAAACCAAACAGGAATAATTCGAATTGTAGGTGTCGATGGCGAGATTATTAACCTGCCAATAGCTTCGAATACAAAAGTAAAATTTCGTAATGGTGATTTTGTTAATGTGGCAGACCCCTTAACGGACGGATTAATTAGTCCCCATACTAAGTTAGAGATTTTATTCACTTACTACAAGAAAAAATTTACTCTTGTTGAAGCGTGTCGATTAAGTTTTAAAAATTTACAACTATTTTTAATTGGAGAAATTCAAAAAACATATCGGTCACAAGGAGTCGATATTGCTGACAAACACGTGGAAATAATTGTAAAGCAAATGACTTCAAAAGTTTGTATTGAAGATAGTGGAACAACAACATTTTTACCGGGTGAAGTTTTAAATTTCCAAAAAATGGCTGCAATTACAACTGCTGCGAACCAAAAAGGTGAAATTGCTCCTTTATATAGTCCATTACTATTAGGTATTACGAAGGCCTCACTAAATAGTGATAGTTTTATTTCAGCTGCTAGTTTCCAAGAAACAACACGAGTTTTAACAGAAGCTGCCATTGAAGGGCGAAAAGATTGGTTAAATGGTTTAAAGGAAAATGTTATTATTGGACGCTTAATCCCAGCGGGAACTGGTTTTAATTACTTCGAAAACCAAAAAATGCTAGAGCGTGAAAACCAGGAAGTAAATTTAATGTTTCAAAAAGAAACAAAAACGATTACGGAGAATATTTTAGATTTAAGAATTCTGTCTACTGACTAAGCAAACCTTTTTTAAAAAGTTTTTCATTTTATTTTTTTTAAATCTATAGTAGTCTTAAATAGGCACGATAAATTAATTAAATTAGAACAAAAATAACTATGGCTCGTTATAGAGGAGCGAAATTAAGAATAACACGCCGCCTAGGAGATTTACCTGGGTTAACAAGTAAAATTACAAAACGAACAAGTCGACCAGGACAACATGGTTCGGTGCCCAAAAAACTTACACAATTTGGTGTTCGATTAGAAGAAAAGCAAAAACTACGTTATAATTACGGCGTATCAGAAAAACAATTGAGAAATTATATTAAACAAGCAAAAAGTGTAAAAGGTACAACAGGTACAATTCTTCTTCAATTGCTGGAAATGCGGTTAGATAATTTAGTGTTCCGTTTAGGTCTAGCTCCTACCATTGCAGCCGCTCGACAACTTGTAAATCATAAGCATATTAAAGTAAATAATTCAATGGTTTCTATTCCAAGTTACCAATGCCAACCCGGTGATGTAATTTCTGTTAAAGATTCATCAGCATCAAAAGCATTAGTAACAACATATTTAGAATCGCCGTCATTATCCCAGTCACCGCAACACTTAGATTTTGATAAAAAGAATTTATCAGCTAAGGTTTTAGGTATCGTTGACAGAGAATGGGTCGCTCTGAAATTAAATGAATTATTTGTTATTGAATACTACTCTCGTAGAATTTAGAATTTTCAGCCTTAATTTTGTAGTATTAGTTTTAAGTTACTTAGATTTCGATAATAAAAAAGAAAAATTATGACGGTAGTTACTTTAGGTGAATTATTAGATGCAGGAGTACATTTTGGACACCAAGCGAGTCGTTGGAATCCAAAAATGTTTCCGTATATTTATGCAGAACGCAATGGCATTCATGTTATTGATCTGGTTCAAACAGCCAGACTACTAACTCATGCTTATGAATATGTTCAAAAGGCAAGTCAAGAAAAAAAGAGCTTTTTATTTGTCGGTACAAAAAGGCAAGCAGCCTCAATTATTGCAGAGGAAGCTGAACGTTGTGGAGCAAATTATATTAATCACCGTTGGTTAGGTGGAATCTTAACAAATTGGTCAACTGTTCAAAAGCGAGTTGAATATCTTAAAGAGCTAGATGCAAAAGAAGAGGATGGAACACTTAACCGTCTTCCGAAAAAAGAAGCTGCTTTACTAAGACGTCAACAAGACAAGCTAAATCAGAATTTAGGTGGTCTAAAAACAATGACTCAAATCCCAGATATTGTAATTTTAGTAGATCCAAAACGCGAAACAACCGCACTACTAGAGTGTCGTAAGCTTGGAATTCCAATTATTTCCATTTTAGATACAAATTGTGATCCAAATATGGTAGATATTCCAATCCCAGCAAACGATGATGCGGTTCGATCAATCAAATTAATTCTGTCTACTCTTGCAGACGGCATTTTACAAGGTAAACAAAGTTACCAGTAAAAAATAAACTTTCCATCATTTTAAAAAAAATTAAATAAAAATGATGGAAAGTTTTATTAATTTTAATAGAAAAAATTATTTATACTTGACCAGATTTAAACTGCTCTAGGTATAATACATGTCAAGCAAGAAAAAAATTGCATTACTTACTTCGAACTAGTCTTTCGTTATGTTTTTTTCATTAGCTGCTGTCGAAGTTGGTACTCATTTCTACTGGGAAATCGGAAATTTCACAGTACATGGTCAAGTTTTACTTATTACTTGGCTCGTACTGGCAATTATTCTGACTCTCGCAGTTCTGGGTACGTCAAAACTTGAGCAAATTCCAAAAGGAATACAAAATTTTCTCGAATCTGTATTCGAATACGTTTCAGGTATCGCGAAAGGCGAAATTGGAGAATACCATTATCGCCCATGGGTTCCATTTGTAGGAACTCTTTTCTTATTTATTTTTGTTGCTAACTGGTTAGGTGCATTAGTTCCTTGGAAATTAATTCATTTACCAGAAGGTGAGCTAGCCGCGCCAACAAACGATATTAATACTACGGTTGCTCTATCATTGTTAACATCGATTAGCTACTTCTATGCGGGCTTTAAGGAAAAAGGGCTTGGATTTTTCGCAAGATACATCTCACCAACTCCACTTTTCTTACCGATTAATATTCTAGAAGATTTTTCAAAGCCGCTATCACTGAGTTTCCGTCTTTTTGGAAACGTAGTTGCCGATGAGATTGTTGTGTCAGTATTATGTCTGTTAGTACCGCTATTTATTCCGCTACCAGTAATGGTACTTGGTGTATTTGCAAGTTCTGTTCAGGCCCTAGTATTCGCAACACTATCAGCAGCATATATTGGTGAGTCGATCGAATAATTTCATTCGAATTCGAAAGCCTTCTTCTCACGTTAAAATATATTTGTATTTAATAAACAAAAAACTAATTATGAACCCTATCGTATCAGGTGCATCAGTTATCGCCGCAGGATTAGCTATTGGTCTAGCATCAATTGGACCAGGAATTGGACAAGGTTCAGCAGCTGCACAAGCCGTTGAAGGTTTAGCACGTCAACCAGAAGCGGAAGGTAAGATTCGTGGTACACTTCTTCTATCTCTAGCATTCATGGAATCACTAACAATCTATGGTCTAGTAGTAGCACTTTGTTTATTATTCGCAAACCCATTTGCTGGTTAATAAATATTCGACAGCGCTTAGTGCATTACTAAGCGCTATTTTAAAATGCATTTATTCAAAAAGTAAAAATGAATAACCTTATTATGTCTGTAACTAAAACAGTTACATTATCTGAGGCAGCTGGTGGTTTATTCGACTTCAACGCAACTTTACCTCTTGAAGCTTTACAATTCATTTTACTGACTGTTTTATTAACGTTTATCTTTTATAAACCAATTGGTCAACTACTGGAAGAACGTGAAACATTCATTAGTGGTAACCTGACACAAGCTTCTGAGAAGCTATTAAAGGCAGACGAATTGTGCCAACAATATGAGCAACAATTAAAAGAAGCGAAAACAGGAGCGCAAGAAATTATTGCGCAAGCTGAAAGGGAAGCAAAAGAAATTGTTGCGCAGGAAATTAATCAAGCGCGAGCCGATGCAGCGAGCCTCATCGACCAAACAAATAAAGAACTTGAAGCAGAAAAAAAGATTGCCCTACAACAACTTGAAAGTCAAATCGACGAATTGAGCGATTTAATTAAAGAAAAAGTATTAGGCAAAATTACTCTTTAAGTTCTAAAACTTAAGTATTTGTTAAAAGAAAATGCATCTATTTACTCAAACTCTAAATACTGCCACTAGCTTTCTAGCACAAGAAGGATCTTTTGGCCTTAATTTAGATATTTTTGAAGCAAACCTTATTAACTTAATTATACTTGTAGGTGGAATTTTCAAGCTTGGTAGTACTGCACTATCAGAAAGTTTAGTAGAACGACAGCAAAAAGTTGTTGGCGCAATTCAAGAGTCGGAAGAGCGCCTAGAACAAGCTGTCGCAAAACTAGAGGAAAGTGAGAAACAACTAGCTCAAGCGCAACTTGTTATTGCAGCTCTAAAAGAAGATGCATTAACAACTGCAAAACAAGTTAAAAGTGGTATTTTAACTGATGGTAAAGCTGAAATTGAACGTTTAACAGCGTCAGCAAAAAGCCAAATCAGTACTATAGAATCTAGAATCCGAAAGGAAATCTCAGACTACGTCGTTACTTTAGCTCTTCAACGTGTAACATTACAGCTTGAAGGTAAGTTAACGTCCAATGTACAAGGACAAATTATCGACCAAAATATTTCTAAATTAAAAGGCTAAATTATGTTAGTTGCTAAGATTGCGGTGCCTTACGCAGAAGCACTCTTAGAATTAGCTAAAGCGAATAAGTCGCTAAAGGAAACAACAAACGACATGAACATTGTTTCTCAATTTTTAGCTAATTCTAGTGATTTAAAAAAGTTTCTAGGTAACCCACTTATTACTCGTGACGCCAAAAAAGGTGTTTTAAAAGATGTTTTAGGGGAACAAATCGGGGAAAAGACATTAACATTTTTAATGTTATTAGTCGACCGCAACCGTATCGCTTACTTAGACGGTATTGCATACAAATTCGTTGAATTATCATACAATGAAGATAGTATTGAAATCGCTAAAGTAACGTCATCTGTACGTCTGTCATCAGAGCAACAGAAAGGTATTGCGGAAAAATTAAAAACAATTACAGGTGCAAAACAAATTAAGTTAGCACTGAAAGTAGACCCATCATTAATTGGTGGTTTTACCGTTGAAATCGGATCAAAATTAATTGACACTAGTATCCGTGGTCAATTAAAGCAAATTAGTTCGCTTCTTGGTGCTGCGCGAGCATAGTGAGAAATTAATTAAGATAAGTTTTCTACGAAAAAATTATTTAGTCAAAGAATAAATTCGGCGAGAATATGATTAACATTAGACCTGACGAGATTAGTAACATTATCCGTCAACAAATTGAGAGTTACGACCAAGAAGTTAAAATTGATAACGTTGGTACAGTTTTACAAGTTGGTGATGGTATTGCACGTATCTACGGACTAGACCAAGTAATGGCTGGTGAACTTCTAGAATTTGAAGATTCCACAGTTGGTATCGCCTTAAACTTAGAAAACGACAATGTTGGTGCCGTTTTAATGGGTGCAGGATTAGGAATCCTTGAAGGTAGTTCAGTTCGTTCGACTGGTAAAATCGCTCAGATTCCAGTTGGAGACGGTTTCCTTGGTCGTGTAGTAAATTCACTAGCGAAACCTATCGATGGTAAAGGGGACATCGCTTCAACAGAAACACGTCTGGTAGAGTCAATGGCACCTGGTATTATTACTCGAAAGTCAGTGTGTGAACCAGTACAAACAGGAATCACAGCCATTGACGCTATGATTCCGATCGGTCGTGGTCAGCGTGAGCTAATTATTGGGGATCGTCAAACAGGTAAAACGTCAGTTGCTGTTGATACCATTATTAACCAGAAAACAGAAGATGTTATCTGTGTTTATGTAGCAGTTGGTCAGAAAGCATCTTCAGTTGCATCTGTAGTTACAACTCTAGAAGAGAAAGGTGCTTTAGATTATACAATCATTGTAGCAGCAAACGCAGATGAACCTGCAACGCTTCAGTACATCGCTCCATATACTGGGGCAGCTTTAGCAGAGTATTTTATGTACAAAGGAAAAGCTACTGTAATCGTTTACGATGATCTTACTAAGCAAGCATCTGCGTACCGTCAGATGTCATTACTTTTACGTCGTCCACCAGGTCGTGAAGCGTACCCAGGAGACGTTTTCTACCTGCACTCGAGACTACTTGAGCGTGCGGCGAAACTAAGTGATGCGTTAGGTGGTGGAAGTATGACTGCATTACCAATTATTGAAACTCAGGCGGGTGATGTATCAGCGTACATCCCTACAAACGTTATTTCGATCACTGATGGTCAAATCTTCTTATCAGGAGATCTATTTAACGCAGGTATTCGTCCAGCAATCAATGTTGGTATTTCGGTGTCACGAGTTGGTTCAGCAGCTCAGACAAAAGCAATGAAGCAAGTAGCTGGTAAGTTAAAGCTTGAATTAGCTCAATTCGCAGAATTAGAAGCATTCTCACAATTTGCTTCTGATCTTGATGCAGCAACACAGGCAGAATTAGCACGAGGCCAACGTTTACGAGAAATGTTAAAGCAAGCACAAAACTCTCCAATTCCAGTAGAAGAGCAAGTAGCAATTATTTATGCCGGTATTAACGGTTACTTAGATAGCGTTCCAGTATCTGAGGTTAAGGCGTTTGTAACTAAACTTCGTGGTTACCTACGTAACAGTGTTCCACAGTTTATCTCAAGTATTAAATCTGAGAAGAAACTGTCAGCTGAGAATGAAGAAGTGTTAAAAAAAGCACTAACAGATCTAAAAGCCTAAAAAGTTTTATTTCTTTGAAATAGATAAGTTTATTCGCATCGTGAACCATTTTGATTGGGTCACGGTGCAAAATAAAATCTTAGATTGACAATTAAGAAATAAACACGTTATTCTTTCATAGAACTTAATTATAGATGGGGCGTCGCCAAGTGGTAAGGCATCGGACTTTGACTCCGCCATTCGTAGGTTCGATCCCTACCGCCCCAGCTTATTGAAAGTTGACGTTTTCAAATTATTATGCTAATATGTTAGTATAAAAATGAAAGGGCTTGTAGCTCAGTGGACTAGAGCACGTGGCTACGAACCACGGTGTCAGGGGTTCGAATCCCTTCTTGCCCGATTAAATAATGTTAGCAATTTTTAGTGGAGATTATCAGCTTTTTAGTTTCATCTTCGAACTCTTTTCTGAATAAGGAGTTGCTATATATTGACTATTCGAAAGTTAATTTAAGTTTTGTATACTGAAAAATTGTGTACAATACTTTTTCAGTTTAGAATCTCTAAATTTTATTGGAAAATATTTAAATTTTGATATTAGCAAAAAAAGAGCTTACTATTTTATGTTAAAATAGTAAGCTCTTTTTAAAAAGTCGGTATGTCGGATACTAGTAATTAGTAACGCTCACCTTCTGGCTTAGATGTAACTGCGTATGACTCAATTGTGTAAACTAGGTTACGACCAGCAACCTCTTGACGAGATAAACGGAAACCTGGCTCGTATGCAGGACGCTGTACGATGAAAGAAAGTACACAAGACTCAGTACCACGAGTATTATCGAAACAAGCTACCTTAATGTAGTAGTTTGGCTTAGCCTTACGACACATGTTGATCTCAAAAAGAATTGCGCCTGGATCTTTAATATCGAAAAGAGGAAGACCCCACATTTCCCAGTAGTTATTACGTGGGTGCGGATCATCTGTAAATTCAATTGATACTGCCCATGACTTGCTTAAAGCGTAAGCAATTTGCTTTGAGATTTGCTCATCAGTTAAATCAGGAAGGAAAGAAAATGCTCCTTGAGTTAGTTTCATTAGTTACTCCTAAAATGAAAATTTTATATTAGATATTTCCGGACAAAATGCCCGGAAATAAAAGACTTAGAATTTAATCGCGAAGATTAACGGTTTGCAGTTGGTGTCTCAACGAAGTCTGCAGTATCTGTAGATGCATAGTTGAATGTAATATCCTTCCATAAATCTAGTGCAGTTTGAAGAGGACCACAGCTTCTAGCTGCATCTCTTAAAATTTGAGGACCTTCAGCAACGTAGTCACGACCTTCGTTACGTGCAACAACCATTGACTCTAGAGCTACACGGTTAGCAGTCGCACCTGCTTGGATACCATCTGGGTGACCAATTGTACCACCACCAAACTGAAGAACTACGTCATCACCTAGGTAATCAATTAATTGGTGCATTTGACCACAGTGGATACCACCAGAAGCTACTGGTACACACTTACGAAGAGAAGCCCAATCTTGAGCGAAGAATAAACCTTGAGGAAGGTTAATATCAGTCTTAGTATCTAGTAGAGTGTTGTAGAAACCTTTGATCATTAAAGGATCACCTTCTAGCTTACCAACTACTGTACCTGCGTGAATGTGGTCACAACCTGACATACGCATCCACTTACAGATTACACGGAAGTTCATACCGTGGCTCTTTTGACGAGAGTAAGTTGAGTTACCTGCACGGTGAAGGTGAAGGATAACATCAGACTTACGAGCCCAACGACCCATTGTCTGGATAGCAGTATAACCGATTACAAGGTCGATCATAACAATAACTGAACCTAACTCCTTAGCGAAGTCAGCACGCTCGTACATATCTTCCATTGTAGCTGCAGTTGTGTTAAGGTAGTGACCCTTAACCTCACCAGTTGTTGCAGCAGCGTTGTTAACACCTTCCATTGAGTAAAGGAAACGCTCACGGTAACGCATAAATGGTTGTGAGTTAATGTTCTCATCATCCTTAAGGAAGTCTAGACCACCTTTAAGACCTTCGAATACTACACGACCATAGTTCTTACCAGAAAGACCTAATTTAGGCTTAACTGTTGCACCTAGAAGTGGACGACCGAACTTATCTAGACGCTCACGCTCAACAACAAGACCTGTTGCTGGACCTTGGTAAGTCTTTAATAGAGCAACTGGCATACGCATATCTTCAAGACGAAGAGCCTTAACAGCCTTGAAACCGAAGATGTTACCAATGATTGATGCAGTTAGGTTAGCAAGTGAACCTTCTTCAAATAGGTCAAGATCGTAAGCGATGTAACAGAAGTAAGTATCAGATGCGCCTGGAACTGGATCAACACGGTATGCTTTCGCACGGTAAAGATCACAAGCAGTTAAAAGGTCTGTCCATACAACAGTCCATGTAGCAGTTGAAGATTCACCTGCAAGTGCAGCTGCAGCTTCTACTGGGTCTACACCTGGTTGTGGTGTACAACGGAACAGTGCTAGTAGATCAGTATCCTTAATTGCGTATTCTGGATCCCAGTAACCCATTTTTGCGTAAGGGATTACACCAGATTCGTAACGTTCACTCTTGATTCGAGTACGTGATTCAACGGCTTGAGACATGACAACCTCCTTGGTTTAAGATGTTATGCTTAATAATTGCTGGATTATACACTTCATTTTTGTAATTTATATGAAGTAGTAGTAAGTAAAATAGAGTTTATCTAATTTTCTTTTATCTTACTTATTAAGATATCATCAACATGATGGAAATTAGCCCAACATATTTTATATTTTACATAAGTTTTACTAATATAACTAGCAAAACTTCTTCTTTATTCAGAATAAGTTATGGTTAAGAATTTCATTTGACTTGTTATACAAACTCATTTTATAATTGAGTACAAAAAAGTAAGCGGGTATAGTTTAGTGGTAGAACCTTAGCCTTCCAAGCTAATGATGGGAGTTCGATTCTCCCTACCCGCTTTATCAAAATTGAAATCTACTTACTATCTTATTTATTCGAATCAATAAATCGAATATAGCAGTTAAAATCTTAATTTTATTTCTAAATTATTTTTTAATTATCAGTCTTGAAATTTGGTATCATAAGTTTTAATTTGATACTGGGTAAATTCTAATATAACGTTGTGGTTCTTTACCTAGGGTGACACTACGTAATTGGTAGTGACTTATAATCTCATGTTGAAGTTTTCGAATTGATTTTGGCTGAGGAAGTAAATTAATAATTTGTTTTTGAGAAACAATAATTTCCTCGATTACTAATTGAACTTCTTCTAGAGGTGTTAACAATTTTAATTCAGCATAAGTTATATTTTTTTTCATTGTAGTATTTTGTTGCAAATTACCAGTTACAATTTGTTTTAAAGCTTTTGCTATAGACAACAAACTATTGTTTGTAACTGTAGATATGTTTATATTTCGTGAAATTGAGATTTGTCTTAATTTTTTATTATTTTTAATTAAATTACTGAGTGCAAGAACATTGTCCGCATATTGTAGTTCGCGAGTAAGAATAATTGGCAAGTTAAGCATTTTAATTAGTGAGCGTAGATCCTGACTATTTATGCCATATACATATAAAAAGATAAAGCGCTTACTTAATTCTTTTTTAAGTAGTGAATTGTTCTTACTTAGTTTTTTTGTTCGAAGATAGTCTTCGTGGTTTAAACGTGGTAAAAGAGTTAGAGATTTGTGTTTAGTCTGCATTCCTGACTTATTTGTTGGATTTTCTACTATAGCAGAAAAATCTCCCCCTTTTTGAAAAGTAGAAATTGTACATTTTACAACGTTATTAGAGGAGGAAACTAATTCGCGTTTTTGTAAAAGAAGGTTGTGACCTTGAAGTAAAAGATCGACTGAATTCTCTACATTCTCATGAATAACCCAAGTTTTTGGATTATGTATCTCTACAGCAACCTCAAATGTCGGAGGAGCTTTACGTTCTAAAATACTTTTAGACGAACCACGACGTCGCGCTTCTTCATCGCCTAGTGTAACATATTGTATCCCACCGATCAAATCTGTTAGAGTAGGGTTTTTAATTAAATTATCTAAAGCGCTTCCATGTGCTGTTCCAACCAATTGAACACCGCGTTCTGCAATTGTTCGTGCGGCTGCTGCCTCGAGTTCTGTTCCAATTTCGTCGATGACGATAATTTCAGGCATATGATTTTCAACGGCTTCAATCATAACTTGATGCTGATTTTGAGGATTCCGGACTTGCATTCGACGAGCTTTTCCAATTGATGGATGAGGTAAATTACCATCACCTGCGATTTCATTTGAAGTATCAATAATAATGACACGTTTTTGTAAATCATCAGACAACACGCGTGCAATTTCACGAATGGCTGTTGTTTTTCCAACTCCAGGTCGACCCAATAAAAGAATAGATTTTTGCTTTTCTAATAAATCACAAACAATATTTACAGTACCAAAAACGGCCCGACCAATTCGGCAGGTTAAGCCAATAACCCCACCACTTCGATTTCTTAAAGCACTAATTCGATGCAATGTTTTTTCAATACCAGCTCGATTATCACCACTAAATTTTCCTAAACGTTTTAAAATATATTCAATATCTTGCCAAGTAATTGTTTTATAGGATAAATATTTTGTTTCAGTAGCAAATCTTGCCTCTGGCCGACGACCAATATCTAAAACAATTTCAATTAATTGAGTTCGTGCTTCATCTTTACGAAGCGGTTTACTAACAAATTCAGGCAAAATCTCTAAAAGTTGATTCAGATTATCAGCAAGCAGCATTTTTAAAAATTAATAATTATTTAAATTTTATTATTCGAGAAGAATGTTTTAAGAGACTTAAGACCAAATGTAAGAAAAGAAAAATGTATGTTATAATCTAAACCTAAGGTTATTTCATATAATAAGTTTACCATTGGCATTAGGTGTCTGGTAACATGACTAAGGGGCTTCAAACAAATAAAATAAAAGTACTATGTCACACTTTACAAAAATCCAAACAAAGTTATATAACTTAGACATTTTGAAAAAAACTCTTTCAAGTCTAAATTTAGATTGGGCTGAAAGTGGACAAAGTGTACGTGGCTACAAGGATCAAGTACAGTCTGCAGAATTGGTTATTAAGCAAGCAAATAATTACGATATTGGTTTTAAGTGGAATGGAAGTGAGTATGAGCTTGTTGCTGATTTAATGTTTTGGGATCAACCCTATTCTGTAGATAAATTTTTAAACCAAGTAAATCAACGTTACGCTTATCAAACAATTGTAGAAGTACATGAAGAAGGCAACTTTACTTTTACACAAGCAACGAATGAGAAAACAGATGCCATTCATCTCCAGCTAACACGTTATGTAGCGTAGGTCACAATTTAACATCTGCATTATTAGCTTTTTAATTAGATTTTTATTAATAAAGTAAAAAAGCCATCTGAACGATATTAAAAGATTGTCCAGGTGGCTTCTTATCTTTATATGTATAATTTTAATAAAAAATACTAGCTGATTCAATTTTTATTGAATCAGCTAGTATTTTTAGCTAGATATAAAATCTTGACCTAATTAAGCTGCAACTACTGGAGCAACTAAAGCTACTGGTAATGACTCACCAGCTGCAAGATCTAGAGGGAAGTTGTGAGCGTTACGCTCGTGCATTACTTCCATACCTAGGTTTGAACGGTTAAGAATATCAGCCCAAGTGTTGATTACACGACCTTGTGAGTCTACAACTGATTGGTTGAAGTTAAAACCGTTAAGGTTAAATGCCATTGTAGCTACACCCATAGCTGTGAACCAGATACCAACTACTGGCCATGCACCTAAGAAGAAGTGAAGAGCACGTGAGTTGTTGAATGAAGCGTATTGGAAAATTAGACGACCGAAGTAACCGTGAGCTGCAACGATGTTGTAAGTTTCCTCTTCTTGACCGAACTTGTAACCGTAGTTAGCTGACTCGTTCTCAGTAGTTTCACGGATTAGAGATGAAGTTACTAATGAACCGTGCATAGCAGAGAATAGAGAACCACCAAATACACCAGCAACACCAAGCATGTGGAATGGGTGCATTAGGATGTTGTGCTCAGCTTGGAATACAAGCATGAAGTTGAAAGTACCAGAGATACCAAGAGGCATACCATCTGAGAATGAACCTTGACCGATTGGGTAGATAATGAATACTGCTGCTGCTGCTGCAACTGGTGCAGAGAAAGCAACACAAATCCATGGACGCATACCTAAACGGTAAGAAAGTTCCCACTCACGACCGATGTAAGCACATACACCAATGAAGAAGTGGAATACTACAAGTTGGTAAGTACCACCGTTGTATAACCACTCATCAATTGAAGCAGCTTCCCAAATTGGGTAGAAGTGTACACCAATAGCGTTAGAGCTTGGTACTACAGCACCAGAGATGATGTTGTTACCGTAAAGTAGAGAACCAGCAACTGGCTCACGGATACCATCGATATCTACTGGAGGTGCTGCGATGAAAGCAATAATGTATGCTGAGATAGCAGTAAGTAGAGTAGGGAACATTAGACAACCGAACCAACCAATGTATAGTCTGTTCTCAGTTGAAGTGATCCATGCGCAGAATTGCTCCCAGAAGCTTGCGCTCTCGCGTCTTTCTAAAGTTGTAGTCATGATTATATTGTTTTGTTTAAATTAATGTTTTTGGTCTTTAAACCTCCCAGAAAGTAAATTTCTGTTAATTAGATTATATTAACATAAACGTAAACCGTGTGTTAATTATTTTCTTTTTACTTATTAAAAATAACGTACGTAAACTTAAATTACCATTAAGTAAAGAGACATAATGAGGAAAATAATTAACAAATAAAATATAATAAACAAAATATTAAAATTTCAATTATTAGGTTAAAAATTTACTAGTGACTAAATTATTTGAAAAGAGTTTAATATTTGACTTGCAAAAAGTTAATTTATTAGCTAAATTATATTTATGGCTCAGTAGCTCAGTTGGTTAGAGCAGGGGACTCATAAGCCCAAGGTCGCAGGTTCAAGTCCAGCCTGAGCCATCTTAATACCTCTTTATTAAGAGAATTGTAGTTTTTAAAGATTATAATAATAAGCAAAAATGGCAGTTAAAAAAATTTTATACCAAGAGGAGGCTAGAAAAGCCTTAGAAAAAGGAATGGATATTTTAGCCGAAGCAGTCTCGGTAACTTTAGGGCCAAAAGGAAGAAATGTTGTTTTAGAAAAAAAATTTGGGCCCCCGCAAATTGTTAATGACGGAGTAACAATTGCGAAAGAAATTAATTTAAAAGATACATTGGAAAACACAGGTGTTTCACTTATCCGGCAAGCAGCCTCTAAAACAAATGATGTGGCTGGAGACGGTACTACTACCGCAACGGTTTTAGCTTACGCTATTATCAAGCAAGGCATGCGTAATGTGGCAGCTGGAGCAAACCCTATTGTTTTAAAACGTGGAATTGAAAAAGCAACCCAGTTTGTTGTCCGAAAAATTATGGATTATGCACGACCAATTGAAAACCTTTCCGATATAACCCAAGTTGCTCAAATTTCGGCAGGTAATGATGTAGAAGTAGGTGCATTAATTGCAAGCGCAATTGATAAAGTTGGTCGAGAAGGCTTAATCTCATTAGAAGAAAGTAAATCTACAGCAACAGAGCTAGAAATTACAGAAGGCATGGGCTTTGATCGCGGTTTTATCTCTGGTTACTTTGTAACAAACAAAGAACGAATGGAAGTTGTTTTGGATAATCCATTCATTCTACTAACCGATAAAAAAATTACTTTAGTTAAACAAGACTTAGTACCAACGTTAGAACTTGTCTCAAAAACAAACCAACCTTTATTAATTATTAGTGAAAATGTTGAAAAAGAAGCACTAGCAACTTTAATTGTAAACAAATTACGAGGGATTATCAATGTTGTTGCAGTACGTGCACCTGGCTTTGGTGACAGAAGAAAAGCTATTTTACAAGATTTAGCCATTTTAGTAGGCGGTAAATTAATTACGTCAGATGCCGGTTTAAGTTTAGACCGGATGGAGATTGAAAATTTAGGAACAGCTCGCCGCGTTATTGTCGGAAAAGAAAATACTACAATTATTTCGGACAGCAATAAGAAAGAAGTTTTAGCACGTTGTGAGCAACTTCGTCGTCAAATGGAAACAACCGACTCAAGTTATGAAAAGGAAAAACTTCAGGAGCGTCTAGCAAAGCTTACAGGTGGTGTCGCTGTAATTAAAGTAGGGGCAGCAACCGAGACTGAAATGAAAGATCGTAAATTACGATTAGAAGATGCTATTAATGCAACCAAAGCGGCAGTTGAGGAAGGCATAGTGCCCGGTGGCGGGGCAACTCTCGTACATATTGGTGCGGAACTATTAGAATGGATTACTGAAACACTTACAGGTGATGAATTAGTCGGTGGCTTAATTGTAGAAAAAGCTTTACAAGCACCAATGAAAAAAATCGCTATGAATGCGGGTGAAAATGGAGCCATAATTGTTGAACGAATTAAAGAAGCTGAATTTGAAATGGGTTATAACGCTGCAAAAAATGAAATTACAAATATGTACGAAGCTGGAATCATTGATCCCGCTAAGGTAACTCGCTCAACTTTACAAAATGCAGCTTCAATTGCGAGTATGGTTTTAACCACAGAATGTATAATTGTAGATAAAAATAGTTAAATTTTATTATGAATGATAATCTCTCAACACAATTTAGTAAAGAGTACGGAGTTCTACCAACGCGTTCAATAGCTGTGACTGATGATGAAATGGCATTATCAGAACATATCGAAGAGTTTAGTCAAAGATTGATATTTTGTTTAATTTTACTAAGCTTTTTTACCATTGCATGTTTTATTGATATCAAAGAGATTGTAAAACTTTTCCAAGCTCCAGCGGATGGAATAAAATTTTTACAATTTTCACCAGGCGAATATTTTTTCGCCTCAGTAAAAATTGCACTTTTTTCTGGGTTACTAATTAGTAGCCCAGCAATTCTATATCAAATTTTACTTTATACTTTACCTGGCCTTACGAAAAAAGAACGTGATGTTGTATTACCTATGACAATTGGTTCTGGAATTCTTTTCGGAGTCGGATTATGGTTTTCATACTCATTTCTTGTTCCAGCAGCATTAAAGTTTTTTATTGCTTATGGAGCAGACGTTGTTGAACCATTTTGGTCTTTTGAACAGTATTTTAACTTTGTTGCTGTATTAATCTTTTCGACCGGTTTAGCTTTTCAAGTTCCAATTATTCAAATTGTTGTTGGCTTATTAGGAATTATTTCCGGAAAAGCAATGTTAAGCTCATGGAAATATGTTGTTGTAATATCTACAATTCTTGGCGCAGTTATTACGCCATCCACTGACCCAATTACACAAATTCTATTATCAGGCGCATTATTAGCTTTATATTTAAGTGGAGCTGGAATATTGATTGTATTAAATAAATAATTCTGAAATAGCATTAATAATAAATCTAGTGGTAAACTTATAATATTGCGTATATAATTCAATATGTAAGAAATATATTTATACACTGCTTTTATTTTAAGTTACATGAAGATTTCGAACTTCTTTAAATCTGTTTTTATTAGTTTAAGCCTTTTTAGTGCACTACTGTCTCCGAAAATGGCAATTGCGTATCCAGTATTCGCACAACAAGCATATGATAATCCACGTGAAGCAACAGGAAGAATCGTATGTGCAAACTGTCACCTAGCACAAAAACCCACTGAGATTGAAGTGCCTCAAGCTGTTTTACCAGACACTGTTTTCGAAGCAGTTGTAAATATTCCATATGATACAAGTGTGAAGCAAGTAACGGCAAGTGGTGCGCCAGGACCTTTAAATGTTGGTGCCGTGCTAGTATTACCAGAGGGATTTAAACTAGCTCCAAAAGAACGTATCTCAAACGAAATTAAAGAAAAAACAAAAGGTGTTTTTATTCAACCATATAGTAAAACACGTCCAAACATTTTAGTTGTGGGACCAATTTTAGGTGATAAAAACCGCGAAATTGTTTTCCCTATTTTATCGCCAGATCCAGCGCAAGATAAAAGTGTACATTACTTAAACTATCCAATCTACGTTGGTGCTAACCGTGGTCGTGGGCAAGTTTACCCAAGTGGAGAAAAGAGCAACAACACTGTGTTTACTTCTACAGTTGCAGGTAAAATTGAATCAATCGAAGCCGCTGATAAAGGTAAAACTAACGTAATTGTTAAATCAGTTGCTGGGGAGTCAGTATCACAGATGATCCCCGCAGGATTAAAAGTGAGCGTTAAGGTAGACGATGTAATTAAAGTCGACCAAGCTCTTACGTTTGATCCAAACGTGGGTGGTTTCGGTCAAACAGAAACTGAAATTATTCTACAAAATGCTAACCGTGTAAAAGGAATGATTGCATTCTTCTTCACTGTAACTATCGCTCAAATTCTTCTAGTATTAAAGAAGAAGCAATTCGAAAAAGTTCAAGCAGCAGAAATGAACTTCTAATAAGAGTTTAAAAATTTGTCTTTGATAAAAAAATTGTAAGATCATAAAAAACTGGATTTCTTTTGAAATCCAGTTTTTTATGATCTTACAATTTTATCCGTTGTACTTACAAATACAAGTGCTGCACAAATCGGGACGATAACCACGACAACTGCTAAGATTACGCTACTTAAAAATGCGCTTAATGATGGCGTCATACGTTTTAATTTAATTTAAGTTGGTTAAGGGAAATAAATCCTCTAGGTAAAACTTTTACTATTAATTATAATTGTAACATAAGGTTTGAAAATAACTGCAAATTAGTTTTTTCCAATTACAAAAGGTAATAATGCTGCAATACGAGCTTGTTTAATAAGCTTTGTAACGCGTTTTTGTTGCTTTGATTTTAAACCCGTTAAACGGCGAGGAAGAATTTTACCTTGCTCGTTTACGAAGCTACTTAATGTGCTCACATCTTTATAATTCAAAGAATTATTTACTTCTTCATTAACGCTCGTTTTTACTGAATTACTATGCATAGTTAATTTGCTATTATTTAATTTCTTTGAAAGTTTCGTGTTTTTTTGTTACAGGTGAATATTTTTTTAATTCTAAACGTTCTGTTGTATTACGTCGATTTTTAGTTGTATGATAACGGTAAACACCAGCTTCACATCGATGCTCTAATGTAACCTGAATTCTAGCTCCTTTTTTAGCCACTTGATAATTTTATTAAAGTTAAAATATTTAATGCTTTAGTGCAGAGAATATAACTCTACTATACTTTAATAGTGTAAATTATCATTTTACCTATTGTCTAGCACCGTAGTAAAAATTTTGTTATTTACATTTTAGAATTATTTGGTACTATATATTTAGTCATTAGGATACAGCTGGTGTAGCTCAATTGGTAGAGCAACTGATTTGTAATCAGTCGGTTATGAGTTCAAGTCTCTTCACTAGCTAGCAAATTTTTTAAATTATCGAAACATACGTATTATGATAGACTTAGATTAAAAATATAATTAACCTACTGGAGGTTCCGTCTAAACTTTAAATTAATTAAAATTCAATTTTTTTCTAATATGGGAACATTAATCACGTCACTAGCTGCGGGCGTTTATGGATTTTTAAAATTTTACCAAATCGCATTAGTAATCAGGATTTATTTATCTTGGTTCCCGAGTTTAAATTTATATTCGCAACCCTTTTTTACCTTAGTTAAGTTTACAAACCCTTATCTTCAACTTTGGCGTGGCGTTTTGCCATCAATTGGACCGATCGATTTGTCGCCACTTATCGGGTTTCTTGCTATTGGATTTGCGGAAGATATATTTGCTAAATGGGGCGGTTTAGTGTAAATAGCTTGTCACTATAAAATTCGTAAAAGATGTTAATTAAAAACCAAGTACGAATTTTTAGAAATAAAAAATTCAATAATAAAAATTTTTAAAATCACTAGTACATTGTTTAGTCATGAATAAAGAAACATCAGAAAAGGTTCTGGAAGAATTCGTAGTTACACCATATAAATATGGATTTAAGACGGACATCGAAAATGAAACTTTTCCCAAAGGAATTGACCAACAAATTGTTGTTACAATTAGCCAAAAGAAGGATGAACCCGAGTTTTTAAAAAAATTTAGACTGGATGCATTTTCACAATGGCAAAAAATGCCAAATCCAGACTGGGCTTATCTAGGGATACCTCCCATTGATTATCAAGACATTCAATATTATTCTGTTCCAAAAACAAAAAAGAAATTAGGCAGTCTTGATGAAGCTGATCCTGAACTTTTAGCAACGTTTGAAAAATTAGGTATTTCTCTCTCAGAACAAAAACGTTTAACAAATGTTGCTGTAGATGCCGTTTTTGATAGTGTTTCAATTGGTTCCACATTTAAAAAGCAACTGCAGAAAGCTGGTGTTATTTTTTGTTCCTTTGCAGAGGCGGTAGAAAACTATCCGAATTTAATCCAAACTTATCTTGGCAGTGTAGTTCCAAGTGGCGATAATTTTTTTGGTGCGTTAAATTCTGCAGTGTTTAGCGACGGATCATTTTGTTACATTCCAAAGGATATTATTTGTCCAATGGAATTATCAACGTACTTTCGAATTAACAATGAGGAGGCTGGCCAATTTGAGCGAACATTAATTGTTGCAGAAGAAAGAAGCCAAGTAAGTTACTTAGAAGGTTGTACAGCACCACAATTTAGTAGTAACCAGTTACATGCAGCAGTGGTCGAACTCATAGCTCTTGATGATGCTATTATAAAATATTCAACAGTTCAGAATTGGTATTCTGGTGACGAAAATGGTGTGGGTGGAGTTTATAATTTTGTAACAAAACGAGGCTTATGTCGTGGACGCAATTCTAGAATTTCTTGGACTCAAGTGGAAACAGGCTCTGCGATCACGTGGAAATATCCTAGCTGTATATTAGCTGGGGACTCATCTGTGGGCGAATTTTATTCCATTGCATTAACAACAAATTATCAAGAAGCTGATACTGGGACTAAAATGATTCATTTAGCTCCAAATACTAAAAGTAGGATTATCTCAAAAGGAATATCCGCAGGATGTTCAAAAAATAGTTATAGAGGTTTAGTAAAAATTGGCCCAAAAGCAACGAATACACAAAATTATTCACAATGTGATTCATTATTACTTGGAAAAACGTGTTCCGCAAATACATTTCCTTATATAGAGGTTCAAAACAGTGATACAAAAATTGAACACGAGGCGTCAACTTCTAAGATTGCAGAAGAACAACTCTTCTATTTATTACAACGAGGCATTAACCCAGAAGAAGCGGTTGCATTAATGGTAAACGGATTTTGTAAAGAAGTGTTTAATGAGTTACCTTTTGAGTTTGCATCCGAAGCAGACCGCTTGCTGAATTTAAAATTAGAGGGATCTATAGGTTAAAACTATTATTCTCCTCGCGCTAACCTTATTTATTTACAAAAAAAATGAGTTTTTTAAATGATTTTATACTTTTACTAAAGGCACGGTATCCGCTTATCTATATCGTTACAGCAGAAGAAGAACGTATCGAATACTTACTTAAATTTAGTACTAAAAAATATCTCGCTCGCACTTGCTATTCTTGGGATTTTATTGATGGATACAAAGGAAACCCAAATGACACTGGCTTTGCTGCGCGAAACCCATTGGAAGCGTTAGATTTACCGGATAAACTTACTCCTGAAACTGGCGCCATTTTTATTTTAAAAGATTATGATAATTTCCTAAAGGACCTTTCTGTTGTTCGAAAATTAAAAAATTTAAGTAAAATATTAAAAACTCAACCCAAAAACATAATTATTATTTCGTCTGAGTTATCCATTCCAGACTCATTGAAAGAACTAATAACAATTGTGGAATTTCCACTGCCTTCGTATCAAGAAATCTATGATGAGTTGACTCGACTGGTAAAATCATTGCAACAACCAGTAACTGAAACAACAATTAATAATTTAACAGTTGCATGTCAGGGTTTATCCATGGAACGAATTCGGCGTGTCTTATCTAAAATTATTGCCCAATACGGTGAAATCAGCGATTCAAGTACTCCATTAATTTTAGAAGAAAAAAAACAAATTATTCAAAAAACGCAGTTATTGGAATTTTGTCTCGCCGATAAAAAACTTTCAGATCTTGGGGGATTGAATAATTTCAAAAATTGGTTAAAAATCCGTTCAAATGCTTTTTCTCTTTCTGCTTTGGAATATGGATTACCATACCCAAAGGGTCTTTTAATGGTTGGCGTGCAAGGCACAGGAAAATCTCTTGCAGCTAAAATTATTGCATATGAATGGAACTTACCTTTATTAAGGTTAGATTTTGGACGTTTATTTGCTTCGCTAGTCGGTCAATCTGAATCGAGAATTCGAAAAATGATTACTATTGCGGAAGCTTTATCTCCTTGTATTTTATGGGTAGATGAAATTGATAAGGCCTTTGCTAATTCACAAAATACTGGTGATAATGGAACAACAAATCGGGTACTAGCAACATTTATTACTTGGCTTTCGGAAAAAACTTCACCTGTTTTTGTAGTTGCTACTGCAAATAATATCGATTGGATTCCACCGGAAGTCATAAGAAAAGGGCGTTTTGATGAAATCTTTTTTCTTGGTTTACCAAATTTAGAAGAAAGAAAAGCAATTTTTAAAGTCCATCTGAGTAAAGTTCGCCCAGAAAAAGTAGGGAAATACGAAATTGAATTATTAGGTAAAATAACAAAGAATTTTTCAGGAGCAGAGATTGAGCAAGTTGTTATTGAAGCTATGAGGATTGCATTTAGTGAAAACCGTGAGTTTACTACTGCCGATATGCTAAATGTTTCACAGCGATTTGTTCCACTGGCTGAAACAAAAAGTAAAGAAATCAATTATTTAATGACATGGGCAGAATCAGGTAAAGTAACACTTGCCTCAGAGCCGTCTTAATTCTAAATTTCTATGGTTGCTTTACATGATTAATATTTAATAAATAAAAAGGAAGGGTGGTTTAATTTTACCCTCAGTCCGTTTCTCGGATTATTTCCTAGTACTAATTGCTACTGGCATCTAGTTTCTTTAATTAACATAAAAATGGCTAAAAAATGAAATATAATTTATTTCAACTCTAAAGTTGAATTTGTATTGAAGTGATCCGCACCTTAGAGGGTGGATTTATTTCCTATTAAAATTAAAATTTTATAGGACAATAAAAAATAAAAACTGTTGAGCGTTGTCCTTATTTACATTTAGTAAATATTTATGGTACATATTAAACAAGTTAATCTTAAGAAACTAAAAAATAAACAGTTTATTTCAAAATAACAACTATGAATCTTTTAGAAAAAACAGTAAAAAATTCAGATTTCTTTTATAAAAAAGAGCAAGTACCAACTTTAAAAATTGGTGATACGGTTAAAGTAGTAATTTACCTGGAACTACCTAAAGCAGACGAATCTGGAAAAGAAAAAGAAAGAATTCAAGTATATGAAGGCGTAATTATTTCAAAGCACACAAACGAAAACCCAACAAATGCAACTATAACAGTTCGCAAGATGTTCCAAGGTGGGGGCATTGAAAAAGTGTTCTTACTAAATTCACCTTGGATTAAAGAAATTACATCTTTAAGCTCTGCAAAAGTTCGACGTGGAAAACTTTACTATTTACGTGATCGTATGGGTAAATCAGCTCGTTTAAAGCGTTCATTTACTTAATGCTTAAAGTATAAAAAACTAACTCATCCCAAAACAAACGATGGAAAGCAGAAGATTACCTGTTATCTTAGAACGAGGAGGTTCATTACTGGCATACATACTTCCACTTGTGGAAGCAATCTATTTTTTTGGAGCTCGAATTTTTTTATATCCAAACGATACAAATTTAAAAATATTTTTTCTGAAATATTTACAAGGAGTAGTACTTTTTTACCAGTCAAACATGTATCTATGTTTTGGACTAACAATTACTATTTTTATGATTTGTACAAATAATTCAATTCCAATCATCGGAACAAAGCTCCCCTTAACTCGATTTATTCGAATGAATGTCGTTCAGGCGGTTTTGGTCCAAGTTTTTATTACCTGTATTGGACAAGTATTCTTAATTTCTCCAAATTTTATCAAGAACAGTGTTCTTGGAACTTTTATTGCTAATGGCTGTTTTTTTGCAATTGTGGGATTAGTATTTTATTCCGCATTTTTAATAGCATTAGGCCGCTATCCACGAATTCCTATTATTACAGAATCGGCACGACTTCAGACATGGGCGGGGGAAAATCGTTAAGAAGTTTTTGAATTGTGGCAGTAATTTGCTCAGTAATAGAAAACTTAACTTATAATTATTTCGTATACAGCTCAAATCGAGACTAAATGTTGAGTAAGCGTGTTTAAGAAACGCCGACTTATATTTAGATTCAATTTATAAATTTCTTGTTTTACTCAATGTTTACATTAAAAATCCTAGTTTACACTGTTGTAATTTTCTTCGTGTCACTTTTTACATTTGGATTCTTATCGAATGACCCATCTAGAAACCCTAACCGTAAGGACTTAGAATAATATGGGAGACCCTTAAGCTTAACTTATAGTTAGCTTAAGGGTTTGATTATTTTAAAATAAACTCTAATAATACTATATATTATCTATTTTTATTTACTAATAATTAAGAACTTGACACATGTTTATCTTACCTGCTATTATTTATACAGATTAAAAATTCAAATTTTGAAAAAAAAACAGAATACCATGGAGAGTTTGATCCTGGCTCAGGATGAACGCTGGCGGTATGCTTAACACATGCAAGTCGAACGAGAGTTTTTAACTCTAGTGGCGAACGGGTGCGTAATACGTGAGAATCTGCCCCTAGGAGAAGAATAACTACTGGAAACGGTAGCTAAGTCTTCATATGCTGAGAGGTAAAATAGTTTAAACTGCCTAGGGATGAGCTCACGCCTGATTAGCTTGTTGGTGAGGTAATGGCTCACCAAGGCCATGATCAGTAGCTGGTTTGAGAGAACGATCAGCCACACTGGGACTGAGACACGGCCCAGACTCCTCCGGGAGGCAGCAGTGAGGAATTTTCCGCAATGGGCGAAAGCCTGACGGAGCAATACCGCGTGAGGGATGAAGTATCTTGGTATGTAAACCTCTTTTCTCAAGAAAGAAGTTCTGACGGTACTTGAGGAATAAGCATCGGCTAACTCCGTGCCAGCAGCCGCGGTAATACGGGGGATGCAAGCGTTATCCGGAATCATTGGGCGTAAAGCGCCTGTAGGTTGTTTAGTAAGTCCATTGTTAAAGACCAGGGCTTAACCCTGGGAAAGCAATAGAAACTACTAGACTTGAGTATGGCAGGGGTAGAGGGAATTTCTAGTGTAGCGGTGAAATGCGTAGATATTAGAAAGAACACCGGTGGCGAAAGCGCTCTACTGGACCATTACTGACACTGAGAGGCGAAAGCTAGGGTAGCAAAAGGGATTAGATACCCCTGTAGTCCTAGCCGTAAACGATGGATACTAGGTGTTGTGCAGTTCGTACAGTATCTTAGCTAACGCGTTAAGTATCCCGCCTGGGGAGTACGCTCGCAAGGGTGAAACTCAAAGGAATTGACGGGGGCCCGCACAAGCGGTGGAGCATGTGGTTTAATTCGATGCAACGCGAAGAACCTTACCAGGGCTTGACATACTACAGATCTTTTAGAGATAAAAGAGTGCCTTCGGGAATGTAGATACAGGTGGTGCATGGCTGTCGTCAGCTCGTGTCGTGAGATGTTGGGTTAAGTCCCGCAACGAGCGCAACCCTCGTTTTTAGTTGCCAATTTATTGGGTTTTCTAGAGAGACTGCCGGTGACAAACCGGAGGAAGGTGAGGATGACGTCAAGTCAGCATGCCCCTTATGTCCTGGGCCACACACGTGCTACAATGGCGGAGACAAAGAGTCGCAAACCTGCGAAGGCTAGCTAATCTCATAAACTTCGTCTAAGTTCGGATTGTAGGCTGCAACTCGCCTACATGAAGTTGGAATCGCTAGTAATCGCTGGTCAGCTATACAGCGGTGAATTCGTTCCCGGGCCTTGTACACACCGCCCGTCACACCATGGGAGCTGGTCATACCCAATACCGTTAGTCTAACCATTCGGAGGACAGCGCTTAAGGTAGGGCTAGTGACTGGGGTGAAGTCGTAACAAGGTAGCCGTACTGGAAGGTGCGGCTGGATCACCTCCTTTTAGGGATAATTAAAAGTGGTTTTGCAAATATGCAAGCTCATCATTACTAGTTCATTTTAAAGCGCAATTTTTAATCTAATTTTCGGGCTATTAGCTCAGGTGGTTAGAGCGCACCCCTGATAAGGGTGAGGTCCCAGGTTCAAGTCCTGGATGGCCCACCACGGGGGTATAGCTCAGTTGGTAGAGCGCTGCTTTTGCACGGCAGATGTCAGCGGTTCGAATCCGCTTATCTCCACAAATAGAAAAACAAAATTTAAATTGAAAGTTTTTATAGTTAAAAAAAGTCAAGCGAATAAGAGCTTACGACGGATACCTTGGTGTTCAGAAGCGATGAAGGGCGTGGCTACCAACGAAATGTCTCGGGGAACTGGAAGCAAGTTTTGATCCGAGAATTCCCGAATAAGGAAACTTCGAGAACTACTTCTTGAATTCATAAAGAAGAAAGAGCAAACCTAGTGAATTGAAACATCTTATTAACTAGAGGAAAAGAAAGCAAAAGCGATTCCCTCAGTAGCGGCGAGCGAAATGGGACCAGTCTAAACTCTAATTTTAGAGGGTTGTGGGACAGTAAATTAGTAAAGAACAAATGTTAGTTGAAACGGTTGGAATACCGTACCAAAGAAGGTGAAAGTCCTGTAATCGAAAACTTTAGTACCTTTAATCTGTATCCCAAGTAGGAAGAGACACGTGAAACCTCTTCTGAATTTGCGAGGACCACCTCGTAAGACTAAATATTCCTGAATAACCGATAGTGAACCAGTACCGTGAGGGAAAGGTGAAAAGAACCCCGGGAGGGGAGTGAAATAGAACATGAAATCGTAAGTTTACAAGCAGTAGAAGAGCGACTTAACGCTCGACTTCGTGCCTGTTGAAGAATGAGCTGGCGACTTGTAGGTTATGGCAAGGTTAAAGTAAGAAAATACTGGAGCCAGAGTGAAAGCGAGCTTGATAAGAGCGTTAAGTCATAATTTACAGACCCGAACCCGGATGATCTAACCATGGCCAGTGTGAAGCTTAGGTAACACTAAGTGGAGGTACGAACCGACTGTTGTTGAAAAAACAGCGGATGAGTTGTGGTTAGGGGTGAAATTCCAATCGAATCCGGAGCTAGCTGGATCTCCCCGAAATGCGTTGAGGCGCAGCGACTAATATTTCTTCTTAGGGGTAAAGCTACTGTTTTGGTGCGGGCTGCGAGAGCGGTACCAAATCAATGCAAACTCTGAATACTAAGACGTTTAGTTAGTTAGTGAGACATTGGGGGATAAGCTTCAATGTCAAGAGGGAAACAGCCCAGATTACCAGTTAAGGCCCCTAAATAATTACTAAGTGATAAAGGAGGTGGGAGTGCATAGACAATCAGGAGGTTTGCTTAGAAGCAGCAATCCTTTAAAGAGTGCGTAATAGCTCACTGTTCGAGTGCTCCTGCGCCGAAAATGAATGGGACTAAGTAATTTGCCGAAGCTGTAAGATGTCAAAACATCGGTAGGGGAGCGTTCTACATTAGGTTGAAGCGTTAGCGAAAGCGGGCGTGGACAAAGTAGAAGTGAGAATGTTAGCTTGAGTAGCGAAAACATTGGTGAGAATCCAATGCCCCGAAAACCCAAGGGTTCCTCCGGAAGGCTCGTCCACGGAGGGTGAGTCAGGTCCTAAGGTGAGGCTAATAGCGTAATCGATGGATAACAGGTTAATATTCCTGTACTGTTTATTGTTGGTAAAGGGGGACGGAGAAGGCTAGATCGACCGAATGTTGGTTATCGGCTTAAGTATTCGAGGTGATGAGGTCCGGTGAAAACGGTCTGAGCTAAGATGCGAATAGGAAAGTGTTAAGACACTGAACCGATTAATGTCATACTTCCAAGAAAAGCCCTAACTACCATAAGCAATAAATACCTGTACCCGAAACCGACACAGGTGGGTAAGTAGAGAATACTAAGGGGCGCGAGATAACTCTCTCTAAGGAACTCGGCAAAATGACCTCGTAACTTCGGGAGAAGAGGTGCCCTTAAACGGGCTGCAAGAACCAGACGCTGGCGACTGTTTATCAAAAACACAGGTCTCCGCAAAGTCGTAAGACGATATATGGGGGCTGACACCTGCCCAGTGCCGGAAGGTTAAGGAAGCTTGTTAGTCTTTGACGAAGCTCGCGACCGAAGCCCCGGTGAACGGCGGCCGTAACTATAACGGTCCTAAGGTAGCGAAATTCCTTGTCGGGTAAGTTCCGACCCGCACGAAAGGTGTAACGATCTGCGTACTGTCTCGGAGAGAGACTCGGCGAAATAGACTTGTCTGTGAAGATGCGGACTACCTGCACCTGGACAAAAAGACCCTATGAAGCTTTACTGTAGCTTGAGATTGGCTCCGGGCTTTATTTGCGCAGGATAGGTGGGAGGCGTTGACGACTTTCTTGCGGGAAAGTTTGAGCCACTGGTGAGATACCACTCTAATAAAGCTAGGATTCTAACCCTATACCGTTATCCGGTTAGGGAACAGTTTCAGGCGGTCAGTTTGACTGGGGCGGTCGCCTCCTAAAAGGTAACGGAGGCGTGCAAAGGTTTCCTCAGACTGGTCGGAAATCAGTCGTAGAGTGTAAAGGCATAAGGAAGCTTGATTGTAAGACTTACAAGTCGAACAAAGACGAAAGTCGGCCTTAGTGATCCGGCGGTACCAAGTGGAAGGGCCGTCGCTCAACGGATAAAAGTTACTCTAGGGATAACAGGCTGATCTCCCCCAAGAGTCCATATCGACGGGGAGGTTTGGCACCTCGATGTCGGCTCGTCGCATCCTGGGGCGGTAGTACGTCCCAAGGGTTGGGCTGTTCGCCCATGAAAGCGGCACGCGAGCTGGGTTCAGAACGTCGTGAGACAGTTCGGTCCATATCCGGTGTAGGCGTTAGAGTATTGAGAGGATCTCTTCTTAGTACGAGAGGACCGGGAGAGACGTACCTCTGGTGTACCAGTTATCGTGCCAACGGTAGACGCTGGGTAGCCATGTACGGTAAGGATAACCGCTGAAAGCATCTAAGTGGGAAGCCCACCTCAAGATGAGTACTCTTACCATTTTAAGTGGTTAAGGTCACGGCAAGACTAGCCGTTTGATAGGTATCAAGTGTAAGTGCAGTAATGTATTCAGCTGAGATATCCTAATAGACCGATTGCTTTACTTTTTATTAACTGTAAAAATTTCAATTCATTGGCTTAGACGTTTTATAGCGTAGTAGATCCACATCGATCCATTTCGAACTCGATAGTGAAAGATTATAGCGGTGACGATACTTAGAGGGGGGCCTCTTGGGAAAATAACACAATGTCTAAGTCGTAATCAAGAATATAATTAATTTTGGAAACATATTATGGCCGCATATGCAATTGTAGAGGCTTGTGGTAGGCAAATGTGGGTAGAAGAAGGTAAGTTTTATGATTTTAATAAACTTCCTTTTTCACCTGGTGACACTTTTTCTTTATCAGATATTTTATTAGTAAATATCAATGACTCCGTAGAAATCGGGCAACCATATTTAAATGAAAACTACGCTGTTGATTTAACAGTCTTAAGACATTTTAGTGGTCCTAAAGTTCGCGTTTATAAAATGCGATCAAAGAAAAAAACACGTAAAACATTTGGTCATAGGACGAAATTAACACGAGTTTTAATTAACTCAATTTCTCGAATTGCCAATACTAAAACTACTGCATTCTTGTAAAATAACCTTAAAATCATTATGGTTCGAGTAAAACGTGGAAACGTCGCTATCAAGCGACGCAAAAAAATCATGAAGCTGGCGAAGGGCTTTAAAGGTGCTCATTCGCGTCTATTTCGAACAGCGAATGGACAAGTAATGAAAGCCCTAGTATATTCTTATATTGGACGTAAAAGACGTAAGCGTGATTTTAAGCGATTATGGATTTGTCGAGTAAATGCAGCTAGCAGAGCTCAAGGTTTAACGTATAGTAAATTACGTAATTTAATGAGAAATTCGTCATTAGTCATTAACGTAAAAATGTTAGCTCAACTTGCATTGTTTGATAAGAAAGCATTTTGTGAACTAATAACTTTAGTTAAAAATTAAAATAAAATCTAACTTCAGCCCAACTTCTATGTAGAAGTTGGGCTGAAGTTAGATTTTTAATTACCCCCAGGGGAATTCGAATCCCCGTTACCTCCGTGAAAGGGAGATGTCCTAGGCCTCTAGACGATGGGGGCAAAGACTTTTAACTTACTGCATTTAATTATAACGCAAATTCAATTTTACTGTCAAGTTTAATTTTTAAAAACCTACAATTAACTTTGTGTTCGATCGACAGGTAAACTTTTAGAATTTTTTAGTTCATGCGTAGAAGCTAAAACTAACTCTAAAATTTCTTGTCTAAACATACTTGTTGCAGCATCTGAATAACGTTTCGGATTAATTAGAACCGATAAGTCACGAGTAATGTTAATGCCTTCAATTTTTGCCCAGTGTAAAACTCCTAACTCTAATTCTTTCGAAATAGCAGAAACTGAAACAAACGCGGCCCCAAGTCCAGACTGTACGGCATTTTTAATCGCCTCAATGGAATCTAATTCCATTTCGATTTTAAAATATTGACTATCAATTCCATTTTGAGTAAGAGTACTACTAATTACGTTTCGAATTGTGGATTCTCTTTCAAGAGTAATAAAGCGAAGACGATATAAATCTTCTTTTTGAATAAAATCTAATGCCGATAAAGGGTGTGCAGGTGGTAAAATTAAAGCCAGCTCATCCTTGGCATAAGGTAAAATACTTAATTGTGATTGTAGTTCTAAGGGTACTTTTCCTCCCACAATGGCCAGATCAATTTGTCCATTAGCAACACCCCATGATACGCGACGTGTTGAATGAACTTTTAATTCAATAGAAATTTGGGGATATTTATGACGAAATATTCCAATTAAACGTGGCATTAAATACGTTCCCGTTGTTTGACTAGCACCTATAATTAAAGTACCAGATTGAAGTATTTCTAGTTCGTCTAAAGCACGACACGTCTCTTCACATAAGTTCAATATACGTTGGCAATACTTAAATAGTAATTTTCCCGTTTCTGTTAACCTTGCCTTTCTTTGATCCCTATAAAAAATTGGAGCGTTTAATTGTTGTTCCAAATTTTTGATTTGCAGACTAACAGCGGGTTGTGAGATATACAATTTTTTTCCGGCTTTTTTAAAGCTCCCTTCACTAACAATTGTATGTAAAATTTTTAACTGGGCAAGAGTAAAAGGAAGATCGGGCACTTTATTTTTTTAAAAATAAAAAATTTTAAAAATTCACAATATTAAAACGAAGATTTTAGACTTCTCGAAAAATGCTTTATAGAATTTGAAAACGAAAGGTGCAAAAGATGTATAATATTAACCAATAAAATAAAATAAACACCTGGCACAGGATAACTGACTATGGATACAAGATTACTAGTTGTATTACTACCCCTTGCAACAGCTGCAGCGTGGGCATTATTTAATATCGGTCGTTTAGCACTTCAACAGTTAAAAAGAATGTCTTAACATACATGCGTTTAGAGAAAGCCATTTATTTTTGATGGTTTTCTCTATACTCTTGTGAAATTTAATAGCTAGCATTCGGACGTCGCACTAGATTTTTAATAAGTCGCTTTAGCGGATTTTTCGACGGTGGTGAATCGAAATCAATAAAATCTACAACTTCACCCATCAATCGCTGAGCTGTATTAATAAATGCTAAGCCAGGTATAGAAAGTTTTTCTTCTAAGACAAGAGGTTCGCCCCGATTTGACGCTGTAATAACTTGTTCACTATCTGGCACAACACCAATTAATGGAACGCCTAATATATCCTTTACATCACTAACGGACATCATATTCTCTGCCTTTACCATTTCAGGCTTGATACGATTAATAAGTAAATTAATATTACTGATTCCTTTAGCTTCGAGAAGCCCAATTACTTTGTCTGCATCGCGTATAGACGTAACTTCCGGTGTGACAACAACAAGAGCTTCTTGTGCAGCGTGAATAGCTACCTGAAATCCTTCATCAATACCTGCTGGACTATCAATCAAGATGAAGTCATAATTATTTTTTAATTGATCAATCAGATCTTGAATTTGATCTTTTGTAATTGAAGATTTAAGTTGGTTTGAAGAGAGTGGAAAAAAAGTTAAATTTGATTGCCTTTTATCTTGGATTAATGCTTGTGTCAAGCGGCATACACCAGTCAAAACGTCTAAACCATTATAGATTATTCGGTTTTCGAGCCCTAATAGTAAATCAAGATTTTTTAGTCCGACATCAGCATCTAGCAATAAAACTTTTTGTCCCAATTGTGCTAGTGCAATTCCTATATTTGAGGTTGTCGTTGTCTTTCCTACACCTCCTTTACCAGAAGTAATAACTATAATACGAGACATGATATTTTATAGGAAATGATTAAGATAGGATAATTATACCATTACATTAAATTAATATTTGGTCTTTTTCTAGATTAAATAATAATTCCTTTTTTAATAATAAATAATTTAATTAATATATTTCAGAACATAATAGAGTAGTATGTTAAACACAAAACTTGTTACTGGACAGAACGATTCCTTAATAATTGCGAATAAGCAATTTAAGTCCCGATTAATGCTAGGAACCGGGAAATATAAGAGTTTAGATGATGCAAAGCAAAGTATTTTAGCGAGTGAATGCGAAATATTAACTGTTGCTGTTCGTCGCGCTCAAAGTTCCACTATTCAAAGTATGGGAAGTTTAATCACTGGTTTAGATTGGGCAAATCTTTGGTTAATGCCAAATACAGCAGGTTGCCAAACGGCGCAAGAAGCAATTCGTGTTGCATTCTTAGGTCAAGAAATTGTTAAAAATTTAGGCTTTGAAGATAATAAGTTTACAAAACTAGAAGTTATTCCGGATCCTAAATACTTATTGCCTGATGGGTTAGGTACATTATTAGCTGCAGAATATCTGATCTCTAAAGATTTTACGATCTTACCATATATCAACGCTGACCCTATTTTAGCCAAGCAACTCGAAATGACAGGCTGTGCTACTGTGATGCCACTAGGTTCACCCATTGGATCAGGTCAGGGTCTTCAAAATTTAGCAAATATAAAAATTATAATAGAAAATTCTAATGTGCCAGTAATTGTTGATGCTGGAATAGGTAGTCCAAGTCAAGCTGCCCAGGCAATGGAACTTGGAGCTGCAGGAGTTTTAGCGAATACAGCCGTTGCAAAAGCTCGAAATTCACCTCAAATGGCCGAAGCGATGAAATTAGGAGTAATTGCTGGACGTGCGGCTTATAATGCAGGCCAAATGAAGGTTAATAGTACAGCTTCACCGAGCTCCCCAACATTAGGTCTAGTAACTTAATAAATTTAATAAGAATCGAAGTCATCTTTAGTAGAAGCAAATTGTTAATTTTTTATTCTATTTCTATTTTTCAAGAATTTTTAATCCAAAAGTAGTTTGATTTTTAATTTATCGCGTTTCAAAATTAAATATAATACTACAAGTCCAAAAAGATAGTGATTTTTAAAAAGGAATAAAAAAGTTTTTAAGATAATCAAAATATAATTTGCATGTATAGTAAACTATAATTTAGTTAGATTTAAACTGTTTAGAGAATTTAGAATGGTTACAACCGTAAAAAAAGAAACTGAAAGACCAATTTTTCCTTTTACTGCAATTATTGGGCAGGAAGAGATGAAATTAGCTTTAATCCTAAATGTTATTGACCCTAGAATCGGTGGTGTAATGATTATGGGCGATCGTGGAACAGGGAAATCAACAACAATTCGTGCTGTTGCGGACCTTTTACCAGAGATTAAAGTTGTGGAAGGTGATCCCTTTAACTCTTCCCCTGAAGATTTCGAGTTAATGAGTGAATCCGTTAAATCTTCTGTTATGCGAGGAGAGCAAGTTCCAATTGCATACAAAAAAGTTCCAATGATTGATTTACCATTAGGTGCTACTGAAGATCGAGTATGTGGAACAATTGATATTGAAAAAGCGCTAACCGAAGGTGTTAAGGCTTTTGAACCCGGTCTTTTAGCTAAAGCAAATCGCGGCATTCTTTATGTGGATGAAGTTAACCTACTCGATGATCATTTAGTGGACATCCTTTTAGATTCAGCTGCATCTGGGTGGAACACTGTTGAGCGTGAAGGTATTTCAATTAAACACCCCGCGCGTTTTGTTTTAGTAGGTTCTGGAAACCCGGAAGAAGGGGAACTTAGACCTCAATTGCTTGATCGTTTTGGTATGCACGCAGAAATCCGTACAGTGCGTGACCCAGAATTACGTGTTCAAGTAGTGGAGCAGAGAAGTAATTTCGATCAAGACCCGCAAGCTTGTTTAAAGGAAAATGAAGAAAAGCAACAAGCGTTAAAAGACAAAATTGTAGCTGCACAAAAATTAGTGCCTACGGTATCAATTGATTACGATCTACGCGTGAAAATTTCTCAAGTTTGTGGTGAACTTGATGTTGATGGGCTACGTGGTGATATTGTTACAAATCGAGCTGCTAAGGCTTACGCGGCTTATAATGAAAGAACAAGCGTCACGATTGATGATATTGAAGCTGTTATTACATTATGTTTACGTCATCGTCTAAGAAAAGATCCTCTTGAATCAATGGATTCAGGTGATAAAGTACAACGTGTATTTGAAGAAATTTTCAGATAACAAAATAAAAACTAGTAGGCCCAGTAGGATTCGAACCTACATTAGAGACTTAGAAGGTCTCTGTCCTAATCCCTTAGACGATGGGCCCTATGAATTAAAAGGGAGCAAAACTAAATAAATCATTTAGTTTTGCTCTCAGTCTACATCAAATAATAGTGGGCGGTATAGGATTCGAACCTATGACCACCTGCTTGTAAGGCAGGCGCTCTACCACTGAGCTAACCGCCCTCCTAGTTATACACATATAATATAATATAAACGTCAATTTATCAATTACTAATTTTTGAAAGCTTGTTCGCATATACTTGTTATTAAATTACATATATAATGTGTATAAAGTTTTTAATAATCTCAACCCGTCATCAAGAATGGAATTTGACCCTCAAGGACTCAAAAATGAGTCAGAAAAAAACCTTCGTGTTACTAAGGCTCTCGAAACATTTTTTGGGAAATTAGAAACCTCTCAAAATGATCGTGGGACTGCTCAGTTTTTAAACGATTTATATTCTTATCCACCAAAATTTACAGTTAGTGTCGGGATTGCTGATCGAATTCCTCATGATAGTTCAGCCTCGCAAGAAAATAATAAAACCCTTCCTCGTGAACAAGCTAGACAAACAGTCAAAAATGTTTCGTATTCAACGCTTGATTATTTTAAAGGGTATTTAAACAAAAATTTTACATCAACTTTTTATTCCAGCATTGCCAAACCTATTAAAAATGCACTTCAATCTATTCCAGTATATGTTGTTTTAAATGGACAAGATGAGATTGTTCTTGCCCATGATACTGCGGCATTTGGGCCCTCAATACCTAATAACCGAATTTACGATTTATGTGGTGCGTTTGCTGATAATGGTGTATTACAAAAAGGAAAATTAGGACTTTTTTTTATGAGTTACGAGGATGCGAAAGTCTTTATGAACTCAATTATTGAATCCGAGCCCGACGAGGCAAATATAGTTGGCCTTGCAATTCATTGTGTCGGATTAGATTCAGCTTATGATTTAGTAAGACGTAGTCATCCTGGTATTGATTTTCGATTTATACCTAAGCTCGAAGAATTAATTTCTGTTTCTTCCATTGCTAGAGATTCACATTTTGTCTTTAACGAATCTTCAATTTACGAAAGCCCACTTAATAAATTAACTGAAACGTCTTTAGAAATGCCCGTAAAAGGTGTGCCAGTTTATTTAGTTCAACTGCAAGATACAAGACAAGGTTTTCTGACTAAAAGTTTAAGAACCATTGTGACCTCAGTCGATAGCGTAATGTCATTGTTCATTAAACCTTATATGCTAGGGCGAACAACGCTAAAAACGCAAGGGCTACCCAAACTAGATAAAACAATGTTGACTTCAACAACCCATGTATTTTTTGATCATAAAGAAGCTCTAAGATTTTCTAAGATAAATAACAGACAGATTACGCACTTACCTGGGAGTTCTTTTCATAATAGTATTGGTACTATTGTTAAAAAACCAACAATTTTTGTCACCAGCTTAGAGACTCTACTGGATACTTGGGAAAATGATTTATTAACAATTAATTCTAAACAAGATAAAAAGGTAGAACTATGGCCAGGGTGGGATACACTTAAATTTATACCAAATTCGGTGCCTGAAGTTTCTTGGAATAAGGAAAAAATTAAACTTTTAAATTCTCCTTTAGCGAAATTTGGTCGGACTGTCAAAGTCAGATATAATCTTCTTAAATTTACTTTAGGTTATTTATTTTGGGAAGCATAAGATAAGGTGTCGAACAAAAAATTATTATCGATTCGGAAAAGGGCACTTTATTTTCAAGAGCTAAGTATGTTAGAATAAACTTACATAAAATTGGGGCTGTTTTGGAATCGACATTAAAGTTTTCTGAGAATTTTCGAAACTTAATTAAAGTTTCTCTCTCTAAAAATAAATGCAAACAACATTTTAAATTTTAATTCAAAGCTAGCGATCGCCTAGAATCAATTTTGAATTGCCAGCAAAATTTACCTTTTAATTTTGCTGGTTTGAACGAAAAGGAACTCCGCATTTTATTGCGTGTTAGGTAAAAGAATCTGAATTTCCAAAAAATTACTGGCGTAGTAAAAAAGGTTTTCTGTATGAACTAAAATGGACGTGGGTTCGAATCCCACCAGCTCCAAAATTTGCATCTGTAGCCAAGTGGCCGAAGGCACCGGACTCATAATCCGTTTCTCATTGAGACATCGCTGGTTCGAATCCAGTCGGATGCAAGTTAAATTTAAAATGAATCCAAAAACAATTTCAGTTAAAAAAGTGTCTATCTAATTAAATAGATAGACACTTTTTTAACTGAAATTGTTCTTGACCACAATTATACTTTAAGTAGGCTTAGCGAGAATCGAACTCACGACACCCAGAACCGGAATCTAGTGCTCTTTCCACTGAGCTATAAGCCCACTATGTGAGCTTATTAAAGCGTCGCAATAATTTCCACGTCGGACATTTTACTTCCGTCAAAAATTGAGTTTTGTTTCGGAGAAGCTTGTAACTTATTTAAAATTTCTGTTGTTTTATTTAGAATAAAAGTCTGTTCTGTCACAGAGATCCAATTTTTAGCTTTTAATTCTAAACGAATTTGAGACCAAGCATCGCTTCTTGGCCAATAGTAATAATTTGTTAGTGGAACAACATGTTCACCGTAAATTTGATCAATCGCGATACCTAACAAATTTTCCCGCCATACAAGCTTAAAACGAAAAGACATATATATTGTTAGTAATTGCGTTATTTATTTTTAAATTATTCTAAAAAAGGAAACTATTTATAGTGAGTCAAAAACTTTAGCTTTTAATAAAATGTTTCGAACGGTCTCAGTTGGTTGTGCTCCGGTCTTTAAACGTTCTACAATTCTATCAAATTTAAGATGTGTTTCATCTGTAAGTGGGTTATAAAATCCCACTTCTTCAATAGCACGCCCATCACGTTTGACGCGACTGTCTGTTACGACAATTCTGTAACATGGTTGTGCTTTCCGACCGAATCGCTTTAATCGAATTTTTAACATTTTTGTAATTAGAAAATTAGAAGTTATTAAATTTAGAACATTAGACTGTTAGTTTCGCACGTCCTTTTCGTCTGCGGGCATTTAGTACACGTCTTCCCGCTTTTGTCATCATACGGCTTCGAAAACCAGATGTTCTTACTTTTTTTAATCGTGTTCCGTGAAGTGTTCGTTGTGTCATTTTGTTTTACTTCGAAAATGAGTAAATTGATAGTAAGGTTAATTTAGTCAATTACCAACTTGATTTTGTTAGTCCAGGAATCAATCCTTCATGTGCCATCTCTCTTAAAACATGACGCGACAATCCAAAATCTCTATAAAAACCTCTACTACGTCCAGTTGCCCAACATCGATTGCGGTGACGGTTTGGAGCAGAGTTAGGTGGTAAACTTTCTAACTTCTTATAAATAGTTAATTTTTCTTGGTAACCCGATACAAGTTTTAGGTTATTCTTTAATGCTTTACGCTTTGCACTATATTTCCGAATTAAACGTTCGCGTTTTTCTTCGCGCTGTATCATACTTTGTTTAGCCATAATGGTTGAGTAATAAGCTTAAAAATCTCAAGGTATACTATACTAAAATAGTTAAATAAAGTTCCTTTTTATAAAGCGTATAAACAATTTACTACTGTAGGATGAGCTATCTTTTGGTTTTATGTCTGAAACTTTTGTAAACAATTCGGAGCTAACTATTAACTGAATAGTTTTGAACCCCTCGAATTACCACACTATAATGACCTGAATTTTAAGCATTAGCGGAAGCAACTAATTTATTTTAAACAAGTATTAAATTAATGAGTCAAAAAAACGACAATTTTATCGACAAAACGTTTACAGTTTTAGCAGATATTTTATTAAAAGTCTTGCCTGCTACAAAAGAGGAAAAACAAGCGTTTTCATATTATCGTTATGGTATGTCAGCTCAATCGAATGGCGATTATGCTGAAGCTCTAGAAAATTATTATGAAGCTCTAAAGCTTGAAGAAGACCCATTTGATCGAAGTTACATACTTTATAATATTGGGTTAATTTATGGTAATAACGGGGATTATTCTAAAGCACTTGAATACTATCATCAAGCCCTAGATTTAAATGCCCGATTACCACAAGCATTAAATAATATCGCTGTTATCTATCATTATCAAGGAACAAGATCTTCAGAAAAAAAGGAATTTGAAATTGCTCAATCCAATTTTGATAAAGCTGCAAGTTATTGGAAAAAAGCCATTCGTTTAGCACCAAATAATTATATTGAAGCGCAAAATTGGTTAAAGGTAACAGGTAAATTAAATGAAAACGAGATATTCTAAGATTAAATCATCACCTTTTTCGTACCTTTTCAATCAATTAGTATAAAATGGTGCTATAATCTTTTTAGAGTTTGTAAAGATAAGTAAGATTTAAGTTTGTTTTTCCTAAAACTCTAAATTAGAAATAAAACAAATCAAAGTCTATTTTAAATCAATTTTTAGAAAAATATTAGATATGACTATCGCAATTGGACAAAAGCAAGATCGTGGTGTATTCGATCTTATTGATGACTGGCTAAAGCGTGATCGCTTCGTTTTCGTTGGTTGGTCAGGACTACTTCTATTCCCTTGTGCGTTTTTAGCAGTTGGCGGATGGTTAACAGGTATCACATTTGTAACATCATGGTATACACATGGTTTAGCAAGTTCTTTCTTAGAAGGTTGTAACTTCTTAACTGCGGCTGTATCGACACCAGCAAACAGTATGGGTCACTCTTTACTTTTACTTTGGGGTCCAGAAGCTCAAGGTGACCTTACTCGTTGGTTCCAAATTGGTGGACTTTGGACATTCGTAGCACTTCACGGTTCATTCGGTGTAATCGGTTTCTGTCTACGTCAGTTTGAAATCGCACGTTTAGTTGGTATTCGTCCTTATAACGCTATTGCGTTCTCGGGTCCGATCGCTGTTTTCGTAACTGTTTTCCTAGTTTATCCACTAGGTCAAGCAAGTTGGTTCTTTGCACCAAGTTTTGGTGTTGCAGCAATTTTCCGTTTTTTACTATTCTTACAAGGTTTCCATAACTGGACTCTTAACCCATTCCACATGATGGGGGTAGCAGGTATCCTTGGTGGTGCACTACTATGTGCAATTCACGGTGCAACGGTAGAAAACACATTATTTGAAGATGGTGATGCGGCTAACACATTCCGTGCGTTTACTCCGACACAGTCAGAAGAAACTTACTCAATGGTAACAGCTAACCGTTTCTGGTCACAGATTTTCGGCGTTGCCTTTTCAAACAAGCGTTGGTTACACTTCTTCATGCTATTTGTTCCAGTAGCAGGTATGTGGACTAGTGCAATCGGTATCGTTGGTTTAGCTCTTAACCTTCGTGCTTACGATTTCGTTTCACAAGAGCTTCGAGCAGCTGAAGATCCAGAATTTGAGACATTCTACACTAAAAACAACCTTCTAAACGAAGGTATCCGTTCTTGGATGGCGGCTCAAGATCAACCTCATGAAAACTTTATCTTCCCAGAGGAGGTTCTACCACGTGGAAACGCCCTTTAACACAGTAATTGCAGGTCGAGATATTGAATCAACGGGATTTGCCTGGTGGTCAGGTAATGCTCGTTTAATTAACGTATCAGGTAAATTATTAGGTGCGCACGTTGCGCATGCCGGATTAATGGTTTTTTGGTGTGGTGCAATGACACTTTTCGAGGTTGCTCACTACATCCCTGAAAAGCCACTTTATGAGCAAGGTTGTATTTTAATTCCACATTTAACAACATTAGGTTGGGGTGTTGGACCTGGCGGTGAAGTTACAGATGTATATCCATTCTTCGTTGTTGGTGTTTTACATTTAATTTCATCCGCAGTTTTAGGATTTGGTGGAGTATATCACTCATTAATTGGTCCGGACACGCTTGAAGAGTCATTCCCATTTTTTGGTTATGATTGGCGTGATAAAAACAAGATGACAACAATTTTAGGAATCCACTTAATTTTATTAGGTATTGGTTGTTTCTTACTTGTTGCAAAAGCTTGTTTCGTTGGTGGAGTTTACGATACATGGGCACCAGGTGGTGGTGATGTACGTATAATTACAGCACCGACATTAAATCCTTTAATCATTTTTGGTTATGTATTAAAGTCTCCATTTGGTGGTGACGGTTGGGTTATCAGTGTTGACAACATGGAAGACCTTATTGGTGGTCACATTTGGTTAGGTTTCCTTTGTGTTGTCGGTGGTATCTGGCACATTTTAACGAAACCATTTGCTTGGGCACGTCGTACGTTTGTATGGTCAGGTGAAGCTTATTTATCATACAGTTTAGCAGCTTTATCACTAATGGGTTTAACTGCTTCAGTTTTTGTTTGGTATAATAATACAGCTTACCCAAGTGAATTCTACGGTCCAACTGGTCCAGAGGCATCACAATCTCAAGCGTTTACATTCCTAGTGCGTGATCAGCGTCTAGGCGCAAATGTTGCTTCAGCTCAAGGTCCAACGGGTCTTGGTAAGTATTTAATGCGTTCACCATCAGGTGAAATTATTTTTGGTGGTGAAACAATGCGTTTCTGGGATATGCGTGCACCATGGGTTGAACCACTTCGTGGTCCAAATGGTCTTGATTTAAACAAAATTCGTAATGATATTCAACCGTGGCAAGAACGTCGTGCAGCGGAATATATGACTCACGCTCCACTAGGTGCTTTAAACTCAGTAGGTGGTGTAGCTACCGAAATTAACTCCGTAAACTACGTATCTCCACGTTCTTGGTTAACAACATCTCATTTCTTCCTTGGTTTCTTCCTTTGGGTTGGACACCTTTGGCATGCAGGTCGAGCAAGAGCTGCTGCTGCAGGATTTGAAAAAGGTATTAACCGTGAAAACGAGCCTGTACTTTCAATGCGTCCTTTAGACTAAATAGGTTTGGTTCACTTAACCTTTCTTAGATATTAAAAATAGCTTGAAAAAAGAAATAATTTCTTTTTTCAAGCTATTTTAATACATTTTTCGAGCTACTGTAATTTTTAATCGTATTGTTACTAGTTTATTAAACATTAATGTCTATTTTTCCAAAACCGGTAAAGTTTACAAAATGTAAAACCTTGACAAATTAACAAGATTTTAGCTACAATTATTAGTGAAGATGGAGAGGTGGCAGAGTTGGTCGATTGCGTCTGATTTGAAATCAGATGAAGTGCAAGCTTCCGTGGGTTCGAATCCCACCTTCTCCGATAAAAGTTTGTTAATCACCAATTTATCTATGGGCAATTTTTAGTTATGACCAAAACTATTATTAGAAGTTAAAGATAAATAAAATATAGACAAAAATATCACGCCCTATAATTTTCTGCTACGCAAGAAAATTATAGGGCGTGATATTTGTTTTAAATAGAGGTTAAAGCGAAGATCCTAGACCTGAGTAAGCTCCAAAGAAAAATAGACTTAATAAGCCTAGAACTGCTAATCCCCCTACAGTTGCTACCATCCAAAGTGGTACTCTTCCAACATCAGACATAAATAATCTCCTGTAAAAAAATTCGTAAATACACTACCTATGTTTTCTTTTCTAACAATAGATGTTAGTTAAAGAAATAGCTTGAAAATAATACAGCTAAAACAAACATTAGAAGTAAACCCCAATATAATGATGTACGATTTAATTCTACTGGTTGTTTATTTGGGTTTGGTGCGCTCATTTCGTATCTCCTATCGTTGAATAAATTGCATTGATGTAATAGCACCAAGGAAGAAAACCGTTGGTACTGCTAAAGCATGGATTGTAAGCCAACGAAAAGTAAAAATAGGGTATGCTACTGGTTGATTTGTATTAATCATTTAAACCTTAAATAATCCTTTTTTAGTTTTTTATAATCCTTTTGTTAAATCTTCCAGCTCTTGTTTCGCACTGAAACGATCATTCACAAGTGGGATTTGTTGACGATCTTGAGTAAAATATTCATTAGGTCGTGGTGTCCCAAAAGCATCGTAGGCTAAACCTGTACTAACAAAAAGGAACCCCGCAACAAATAACGAAGGAATCGTTATACTGTGAATGATCCAATAACGAATACTTGTAATAATATCTGAAAAAGGTCTTTCTCCTGTTGAACCACCTGACACAACTCTTTCTCCTACTGAGTTTAAATTACTTTTTTAACCCTTTCATTAAATTAATTAACGAAAAGTCACTAATACAATAATTAAAAGAATAATATTAATTCTTTTTAAGAATTGCACGAAAACATGTTAATAATCTTGAAAAGATCAACCTTTGTATAAGTATATACTGCTTTTATTATTTTTTTTACTAATTCTTACAATCTTTCTAGATTCAATTAAATTCTATCTTTTAAATTTTTTCTGATTTAATGAGAGTCATAGAATCCGTCTTTTGTTAGAAGATTACGAATATGTTAAAATTAAATTCTAATTACTAATGTTATACTTTTATTATAATTAAATTTCTTGAATAAAATGGGACTTAATTTACAAGAAGAATACAATAATACAAATATTCAGGGTGTTATCGACCAGCTAGAAGAGGACTTAGTTGGATTAGCTCCTGTAAAAGCAAGAATTAAAGAAATTGCGGCTTTATTATTAGTTCAGAGGTTAAGAAAAAATCTTGGCTTAGGTATGAAAACATCTCCTGTAGGTCTTCATATGTCATTTACAGGAAGCCCGGGAACAGGAAAAACAGCCGTTGCTACTCGAATGGCAGACATCTTATATAAATTAGGGTATATTGAAAAGGGCCATTTGATTACGGTTACGCGTGATGATTTAGTAGGTCAATATATCGGTCATACAGCCCCTAAAACAAAAGAGGTTTTAAAGCGTGCAATGGGAGGTGTCTTATTTATTGATGAAGCATACTACCTTTATAAGCCTGATAATGAAAGAGATTATGGTGCTGAAGCCATTGAAATTTTACTCCAGGTAATGGAAAACCAACGTGAAGATCTAGTTGTTATTTTCGCAGGATATAAAGATCGTATGGATAGTTTCTATGAATCAAATCCAGGTCTTTCATCGCGAGTTGCTAATCATATCGATTTCCCTGATTATACAGCTGACGAATTGATTCAAATTGGGCGTCTAATTCTAGAAGAGCAGCAATACCGAATGACACCCGATGCAGAGTTACTACTTCGGGAGTACATAGAGAAACGTCGTCAAATGCCTTTATTTGCAAATGCGAGAACAATGACGAATGCCATTGATACTGCGAGAATGCGTCATGCAAACCGTATGTTTAATTCAGGCAACAAGGTATTAACAAAATCAGACCTAGTTACAATTCAAGCGGAAGACATTCGCGAGAGTAGCTTATTTTCAGAAATTTCCGGGGTATAATTTATAAAGATTAAAACTGGGTTAATTTTTTATTTAAATTAAAAGAACATCTAATGGTTGAAGTATTATTATCTGGACTTGTATTAGGTCTTGTACCTGTAACAATCACTGGTCTATTCGTTGCGGCTTATCTGCAGTATCGACGTGGTAATCAATTTGGTTTATAGTTAAGCAAGCTATTAATAAATAAAAATCAGAGTTTGGTATTCAAATTATTTAATTCCAAACTCTGATTTTTTTATGTTAAAATTCGATAGCAATCTTCGAGCGTAATAATAAATATATTACTTGATGTCTTATACGAGCCAACATTTTAACAAAGATATTGTAAGATTCTTTTTTGTAATCTGTAAGTGGATCCCGCTGTGCATAAGCTCTCCATCGAATGGAATCTCGAAGTGCTGCAATTCGCTGTAAATGTTCTTTCCAACAGAAATCAATTTGCTGTAGAAGAAATGAACGCTCCAATTCTCTCATAATTCCTGGTTCAATTGCTTCTAATTGTATTTCTTTTAATGTATAACTAATTTGGAATTGTTGTTTCCAAATTTCATTTAACGTTTCTACTTTACTATTTTCATTTATTTGGTAAGGTAGTCCTAACAATTCTTGCATTTTAAAAGCATAAAAATCACCAAGTTCACTCTTATTTCGTTGTTGTAATGTTAAAAAAATGTCAGATAAACTTCTTTCTCCATACTCAATTGTCCAATCCCTTAAACTAGTTTTCTCTAAAACGCGTTTTCGTTCAGAGTAAATACCGTTTCGTTGCATCGTTAGGGCCTGATCATATTCAAAGAGTTGTTTACGACCTTCAAAATGATACGCTTCTACTTTTTTTTGCGCGGAATCAAGGCTTTGATTTAAAATTGGAGATTGAATTGGAGTGTCGTCTTGTAACCCAATATTTTTCATCATATTCATAATTTGTTCGCCGCCGAATAAGCGAAGTAACTTATCGTCCAGGCTTAAAAAGAAGCGTGATGATCCTGGATCACCTTGTCTACCTGATCGACCGCGTAATTGATTATCAATTCGCCGCGATTCGTGTCTCTCTGTTCCAATAACGTGAAGTCCGCCCAATTGACTAACAACCACTTTTTTCTCTTGCCATTCTGTATTAAGTTCGTCAAAAACTTTAATATAAAGATCATGAAATTCTGTAAGAATTTTATTTTCTAGCTTTAGGCCTTTTGTTAAGTAATCTATAAAATTAGATAAAAATTCTGGTTTTTTAATTTCTTGTTCGTTCAGACTCCTAAAAAATGGGGTAAACTTGCAAACTAAGGGATCTTTTTCTCCCTCATCGAGTTCTTTATTAATATCGGCAAGATGTAAATTTTGAATGACTGTCTTTAATTTGGCATTCAAGACTAATTTTAAATTTCCGCCTAGAGCGATATCAGTACCACGTCCGGCCATGTTCGTTGAAATTGTAATTGCGCCTTGGCAGCCAGCTTGCGCAACAATTTCTGATTCACTTTCCACATTTTCCGGTCTAGCATTTAATAAGCGGTAATTAACTCCGTATTCTTGAAGTAGAGCGGCCAGTAGTTCAGATTTTTCAATTGTTGTTGTTCCAATTAAAACGGGTCGACCTAAACGATTCATTTCTACACATTCATTTGCTACTGCTTGCCATTTTAAATATTGATTTTTATAGATTAAATCAGGAAAATCTTTTCTTCTAACTTCGCGGTGAGTTGGAATTGGTACAACTTTAAGTTTGTAAATATTTTCAAATTCTAATTCTTCCGTTTTAGCGGTCCCAGTCATTCCAGAAAGTTTGTCATATAATAGAAATAAATTCTGGTAAGTAATTGATGCTATTGTTTGATTTTCATCTTGAATAGGAAGATTCTCTTTTGCTTCGACAGCTTGGTGAAGTCCGCCACTCCAGCGTCGCCCTAACATTGTTCGACCCGTAAATTCATCAACGATAATTACCTCGTTTTCGTCATTTACAATGTAGTGTGTATTTCGCTTAAATAATTCTTTTGCTTTAAGTGAGTTTAAAATGTACGACGCCCAAGGTTCAGGTGGATCGTATAAATGAGTTGTTTCTAATGCCTGTTCACAGAATACCGTTCCTTCATCGAGTAATTTAACGATTTGATTTTTTTCATCGACAGTATAATGCACATTCTTTTGTAAAACATTAGCTAGCGTCGCTGTTTGAATATATTTTTGTGTTGTAACTTGGCTACTGCCTGAGATAATTAATGGTGTTCTTGCTTCGTCAATTAAAATAGAGTCTACTTCGTCAATAACGCAATAAAATAATGGTCGTTGAACAACTTCGTCTTTTGTAATCGCTAAGTTGTCACGCAAATAATCAAATCCTAGTTCATTATTTGTTACATAAACAACATCACAATTATAGTTTTCTTGTCGTTCCTCAACACTCATATTTTCTTGGATTAAACCAACAGTTAAACCTAAAAAGCGATGAACTTGTCCGACTTCTTCAGCGTCACGACGTGCTAAATATTCATTTACTGTTACTACATGAACCCCTTTACCATAAAGGGCATTTAGAAAAGTTGGTAGAAGTGCAACAATTGTTTTACCTTCGCCCGTTTTCATTTCCGCAATTTTCCCCTCATTTAATACTAATCCGCCAATTAATTGGACATCAAAGTGGCGAACTTTTAAAACACGCCAGGTTGCTTCTCGAACAATTGCAAATGTTTCATCGATCACCTCATTTTCACTTTTGCCAGCTTGTAAATGACGTTTTATATCTTGGACTCTTTGTCTTAGTTGATCATCTGATAATGACTGTAGTTTTTTTTCAAACTGATTGATTTTTCTCACCTGAGCATCATACTTAGTTGTTGATTGGTTAAGATAATTTTTAAAAAATGGTTCAAGCATAATTTAATTATTGATGTGGTTATTTTAAAAAAGGAAATTTAATCTCGCATTTTGATTTAAGATCGTGACGTATTCATGGACCATGTTTATTTCTCTTGGGTAGAATCTTGGCTAATGATATTTTAATTATACCTGCTAATTATTTATAATGACGGTAAAAATCGATCTACTTTTGTAAGAAACAATTATGTTTATCTCTTTGAAATTTTATCTAAATTCTTTAAATAAAATATGGTTAAATTTTTATCTTCTTCGACGACTTCTCTTAATTACAATCCTAACATTAGCTCTAAGTTTTAGTAATTTCGCATTTTGGCCTATTGATTTATTACAACAAGAAGTAACATTTAATAATGGTCGAAGCACAAAAGATATTACGACTTTATTAAGTGCAAACGTTGAGTCTCTTTTAACTGAGGAAAATTCTAAAGCTATTAATAATCTTTGTGAACAATATTATAAAAACAGTCCAAATTTAAAGTACATTATTTTTTTTGATGTTAAATATGAAAAAGCTTATAGCATTCCATTTAAGTTTACGGACTCAGTTTTTAATCATTCGAAGATGCTAGCATCGGATTCCACAATGACTGTAACGACCTTTTTAAATTCTGACGAAACCATTATTGGAATTTTAATTTTAGGTTTCAATTCTAATCAAAATTTAATTAATAATTCAAAATTAACATGGTTACTTTTCACTTTGATTTTAATAATTTTTTGGTTTACCTTAATTCTAGGAATTTTATTTGCTATTTTAACCTTAGCTCGTCCTATTAAAGAGATTTCCAGAGGTATCGAAAGAATTGCAGGAGCAAATTTTGAACATAAAGTGAATTTAGCTGTTGGAGGTGAAGTAGGTAATCTAATTTTGCAATTTAATGAGATGGGGCGTAAGCTCCAAAAATATGAAGAAAAAACAGTCGATCAAATTTTAAATGAAAAATTAAAATTTGAAAATTTAGCAGGAACCATAGCCGACGGAACAATCTTATTAGATACAAATCTACGTTTAGTATTTTTAAACGAAGCAGCATTAGAAATTCTTGGATTAAGTAATAGAAAAAATTTAGTCGGGTCGAAACTTTGGCAGCATTTGTCACCTCCCGCACAAAAAAAACTTTATATTGCTCTCGAAAGTCTAGTTAAAACTGGTTCGAGTCAAATTTTCTATAGTTTTTTTCCTGATTCTGGAAAAAACTCTGGCGCTCGTTTTGCTCGTTTAATTTTAAATATTATTTATGACTCTCAAGCACAATTTCAGAGGCCAAAAGGTATCACGATAACAGTTCAAGATAGTACTAAAGAACTTCGGGTTGCTCAAATTCGAGCTGAGTTTACGGCAAATATTTCACACGAATTACGTACTCCATTATTTAATATACGTTCATTTATCGAAACAACACAAGATTATAATTCTAATCTAAGTACATATAAAAAACGACAGTTTCTAGAAACTGTACAAATCGAAAGTCTTCGTTTAACGCGCTTAGTTAATAATATACTTAATTTATCAGAGTTAGATTCCGTAACAATAAACTCATCGGCAAGTTTAAAAATAGATCAGGTTTTACATCAAGCAGTTGTGAGTTACCAGTTTTTAGCCCAAACTAAACGTATAAGGTTAAAAACTTACATTATTGGAAAATTGCCAATTGCGCTGGGTCACTTTGATTTAATTACACAGGTAATTGTAAATCTAATTGGCAATTCACTTAAGTTTACTTATCCAGGAGGGGAAATTATTCTACGAGCTTATACTTTAAAGTGTCCGTTAATTAGTAAAATTCGAGTTGAAATTATGGATACGGGCATCGGAATTTCGCCCACTTTCAGAAAGATCGTTTTTAAGCGCTTTATTCGAGAAGAAAACCAAGTTCATAATTTAAAAGGTACAGGACTAGGATTATCTATTGTTGAAGCTATCTTAAGAAAACATCAAGCGTCAATTTATTTGCTTACAAAACCAAATGTTGGAACCCTCTTTTGGTTCGACTTAAATACTACTAACTAACTTAATTTGGGTTGCCTGGGACTCGAACCCAGAACTATTCGGTTAAAAGCCGAGTACTCTACCATTGAGTTAGCAACCCATTTGCTCATATATAAAGTATACGGATATAACCTATGTTTTCTCAAGGGCTAAAATCTTAGTCTTTTTATTCACGGTCGAGTAAATGATCTTCTAATATGTGTGAGTTAGCGAAATCTAATTTGATTTACAAAATCTAAAAATTTTGTTAATCTTTATTTAATTAATAAAAAATTAATAACAGACATATATGCAAAAAGAGTTAGAGTTATATGAAATGTTGTATTTAGTTGATCCCAGTTTTACTGAAAGTGAGTTGGATTCAAAAACCTCTTTTTATCGAGACTTTTTAATAAGCCGTGGAAGCCAAGTTATGGTTCAAAATCGAGGCAAGCGTAGTTTAAGCTATAAAATTCGAGGGTGTGAAACAGCAAATTATATACAAATGATTTATGTTGGAAATCAAAAGTTAAGAGAAAATTTAAATACTACAATTAGTCGAGACTCATCAGTTCTTCGTCATTTAACAACTAAAATTCCAAAATTACCGGAAGTTTTATAATTAGTTCCTAAATTTGATATAGGCCAAATATTGGAGTTTGAATATGTTTCAACTTAGGTTCGGAGTTTTACCTCGAGCCTAATTCGAGCCTACGCTCTTATTGATCAATAAAGGCCTTGTTGACAATAGAAGATAAACTGGATTAATATAATTTTAAGACGATAGTCGCGGGATAGAGCAGTTTGGTAGCTCGTCGGGCTCATAACCCGAAGGTCAATGGTTCAAATCCGTTTCCCGCTAATACAATTGTAAGGTTAAATTAAATCTTATTATTAATTGATTTAGTAACTAAAATCTGGACTTAGAATGATATTATAAAGTTTGAAACAAATCTAGAAAAAAATTTATAAGATTTGCCAAAAACGAAACTTTATCAATTACAATCTCTTTAATAGAATAAATTAATTTTTACGTTATCATAAAATGTCAGCGTCTTTTTTACCATCAATTCTTACACCACTTGTTACATTAGTATTTCCGGGTCTTTGCTTCGCGCTATTTTTTGTTTTAATTGAACAAGATGAAATTGCGTAGTTTTTTATAAATTAATTTCTACTGTCGCCTGATTATAAATTTAAAAGTTTAAGGTTAGAATAATTATGAATATTCAAGCATTTTTAGACAACCTAATTTTTCTAAACTTACTACTTGTAACAATAATTTATTGGGCAAGTTTAGTATATTCAAATTTTAATTTTTTTGGAAAAATTGGGTTTTATAGCAACTTATCTGCCAATTTATTAATTTTTGCCTTATTAGGTTTACGTTGGTTAAATTTCGGTTATTTTCCCCTAAGTAATCTATACGAATCTTTAATGTTTTTAGCATGGGGAATAACTTTTATTAGTATTTTGGTTGAAGATCAGTCCAAAATTAAAATTATTGGTTCAATTACGAGTCCAATTTCATTATTTATCTCTGGGTTTGCAAGTTTATCATTACCTGAGAGTATGCAATCGCCCTCTCCTCTTGTTCCAGCATTAAAATCGAATTGGTTAATGATGCATGTTACGGTAATGATGTTAAGTTATGCTAGTTTAATTGTAGGATCATTGCTAGGTATCTTTTTCTTAGTGTTAGCCTATGGCAAAGGAGACCAATTTACGCTTCAGGGTAACTCATATGGTACATCGACTGTTAAAAAACCACTTGGAAATGTAGCGTTTTATAAGACAGAAACTACGTTACCTAGTGCAAGTTTGATTACAGAATCAGAACCGTCTACATCGAATCCATTTAATTCTAGGCTAAATTTATTGGAAAGTATTGATAATTTAAGCTATAGAGCAATTAGCTTTGGGTTTCCGTTATTAACGATAGGAATTATTGCCGGCGCAGTTTGGGCAAATGAAGCATGGGGTTCATATTGGAGTTGGGATCCAAAAGAAACTTGGGCTTTAATAACGTGGCTTGTTTTCGCGTCTTACTTACATTCACGTATCACTAAATCGTGGCAAGGAGAGAAACCCGCTGTCATTGCTTCTATTGGGTTTATTGTTGTATGGATTTGCTATTTAGGAGTCAATTTCTTAGGTAAAGGACTTCACACATATGGTCAGATCTTGTAACTGTTCCGTGTAATTAATTTCGCTCTAAGTTAATCAAACATAATTAATTGTACCCAACTAAAAAAAATTTCCTAATCCTTGAATTAATTATTAATTCAAGGATTAGGAATATTTTATATAGTATAAAATTTTAAGCTAATTCTTTACACGTATAATTGGCGCCCTAACCCAATTGCTAAAATAGCAGCTGTTAACGCAATGCATAGTGCTACAAAGATTTGACCGTCTGTAATCATAATATTACTAAATTTAATTAAAATTTAATCAGGCTGATGGATTGCCTCTAAAAAGTAAAAAGAAGCTTCGAACTAAAATTTATTTGGTATCAAAAGCATACCGAGCTTTAGATACATTATTCCACAAAAGTTCGTAATAATTTTAATAAATATTTAATAAAGAATCTATAGAAGTTAACTACCAAGTTTAAATGCATCAACAATTAATCCGTAAAGGACGCCCAACTTTAAATCATTTATTAATCCGAGGTTTCTAGCTAGTGATGGGAGTTTTTTTGAAATGGAATAGTAAAAACTATTGATCGCTTCTACGCTTGCTACTATTAATCCAGCTCCTAAGATCGACCATTCGTTAAATTCTGCAACTGTCGTGTCTAAAATACTTGAAAGTAAAAACCCTCCAAAGAAACATATCAGTCTTGTAACCATTTTAAAAAAATGTAAATAAATATTATTTTTTTAGATTTAATTGAACCGCAATGGCAAAATCAAGATTATAATTTATGTTTATATACGTTTTAAAAACGGCACATCTTGCATTCAAAAAATACTTTTTAGTAGAAATTACTGAAATATGACAACAGATTTATTAAATTTACAAATACCATCACCGACATTTGGTGGTAGTACTGGCGGTTGGTTAAGAGCCGCAGAAATTGAAGAAAAGTACGCTATTACTTGGACAAGTAAAAAAGAGCAAATTTTTGAAATGCCAACAAGTGGTGCGGCAATCATGCAGAAAGGTGAAAACCTTCTTTATCTAGCGAAGAAAGAACAGTGTCTAGCTCTAGGTACACAACTTCGAACGCTTTTTAAGATTAGTGATTATAAAATCTATCGAATTTTTCCAAATAGTGAGGTACAGTACCTTCACCCGAAAGATGGTGTTTTCCCTGAGAAATTAAATGAAGGTCGAGTTGGTGTAGGTAATATTGGTTATTCCATTGGTAAAAACCCAAATCCTGTTAACGTTAAATTTACGGGCAAAAACACTTTTGATTAAATTAATTAAGTCTAAACTTCTAATCTATGTTGATGACCTCGCTAAACATGAGTTTTGTTTTGAGCAGCAGCTAGATTCTATTGTTTATTTTTAAAATACGGCGTTATATGCATTATAATATTGCTTAGTATTTTATACCCATTTTGTACATTACGTACGGTTAAAACATAAAAAAAAAATTATATGGCACTAAAAAGTAAATTTTTAGTCGGAAGCATTTTAGCAACGTTTGTTTTAAACAGTTTTTCTTTACCGGTTAGCGCTCTAGAACTTGATGAGGATACAAGAACTGTAACTCTAGACCCGAAAGGTAATACAGTAGTTCTTAGTGTGGAACAAATTAAGCGAGGTAAACGACTTTTTAATAATGCTTGTGCAATTTGTCACGTTGGTGGTCTTACAAAAACGAATCCAAACGTTGGCTTAGATGTAGAAGCTTTAAGTTTAGCAACCCCGCCCCGTGATAACATCGCAAATCTTGTTGCATACTTAAAGGATCCAATGACGTATGATGGTGCAGATTCCATAGCAGAATTACACCCAAGTATTAAGAGTGCCGACATTTTTCCAAAAATGCGTTCGTTAACAGATGAAGATTTATTTGCAATTTCTGGTCATATTTTAGTTCAACCAAAAGTTGTAAATGAAAAATGGGGTGGTGGTAAAATTTATTACTAAATGTTTTCGTCTTTGAATCTAAACAACAAGAGGTAATTTGTTACCTTTTGTTGTTTTTTTGTTTATTTGTTACCTTTTGTTGTTTTTTTGTTTAACCAAAAAGGTAACAAATTATTTAGTTAAATAAACAAGAATGAATAGAAAGATCGATTAAATTAAACTCTATTAGTTTACAAAGTTTATCCATGATCCAGTATACGGGTACTAACCAATGTTTAACACTAAAGGAAAGTTGGAATCAATTTTACTGTTGCGCGTTAGCTTTAGGAATTGACTTTCAACCCGAAAAAATTAATCGAACAACACAAACTGCTGTACTGATCGATGAAATAGAACAAACTGAAATGTGTAATCTTAACCTTTTCAAAGCACGAGAGTTGGGGTTAAATCTTTTTTCATTTATTGAAACTCTAGTAGAAACTGATAATGATAAACAAAATACTTCCGCGGATGTAAATTGTTCGTTACTATTAAAAAATTATTTAGCAAAGTTTCGTTATTTTTATTTTCATTATAATAGTAGGGAGAATAATGAATATTCGCATATTGAAATAAATTTCACTGCTATTATTGCACTGAAATTTTTCATTGACTTAACAGAAAAAGAATGTACAATTGGGCCGAGTTGGATTTGAACCAACGTAAGCTATGCTAACGGATTTACAATCCGTCCCCATTAACCACTCGGGCATCGACCCTAAAATCTTTTCTTTGTTTATAAGAGTAGCATATAGATCCAAATTCTTCAAGACCAAAGATTTGCGTCCGAATAATTTTTAAGCTTAAGATTTCGAATTCCCAACAATTTGATTGGCAAAACTAATTTACGTGAAGTAAATATTAGTTTTGCCAATAGAAAATTTACGTTGGAAATTAGTTAAATAAGATCAAGTCAGTGGAATTCTGTTTATTTTTCTGTTGAAAAATCTGTTTCAATAAAATCAGCGTCTGGACCCTTATTACCATTAACCCCAGCTTGAGAGTAAACTTTTTGTCCAATTTCTTTCATTGCTTCTTCAACTTCTTTGTTTAATTTCTTCATCGTTTCAAAATCATCACCCTTAACAGCTTGCTCTAATTGTGTTAATAAGTTATCGACTTTTGATTTGTCATTTTCTGTTATTGCACCATTAGCGTCACCCATTTCTTCAAGCTGCTTTCTTGTTTGGTAAACTAACGCATCAGCTTGGTTTTTTACTTCTACCTTTTCTTTCATTTCTTTGTCAGCCGCGGCATTCTTTTCAGCTTCTTCTACCATACGCTCTACTTCCTCTTTTGGTAGATTTGAAGCGCCAGAAATTGTAATAGACTGTTGCTTATTTGTAGCCTTATCTTTTGCTGTAACAGATAAAATACCATTCGCGTCAATATCAAATGTCACTTCAATTTGAGGTACTCCTCGTGATGCGGGAGCAATACCATCTAATCGGAATGTACCTAAACTTTTATTTTGTTCAGCTAACTCTCGTTCACCCTGAAGGACGTGAATCTCTACATTTGGTTGATTATCTACAGCCGTTGAAAATACTTCTGACTTCTTTGTGGGAATAATAGTATTACGTGGAGTAATTTTTGTAGTAATACCACCTAGTGTTTCTACACCAAGTGAGAGTGGAGTAACATCTAATAATAAAATGTCTTTTACTTCACCCCCTAAAACACCGGCCTGAACAGCCGCTCCGACTGCGACTACTTCGTCTGGATTTACTGATTGGTTTGGCTTTTTCCCTAATAGCTTTTCAACTAATTCTTGAACCGCTGGAATTCTTGTTGAACCACCTACTAAAACATTTTGATCAATATCACTTGCAGTTAATTCTGCGTCTTTTAAGGCTGTTTGAATTGGTGTTTTACAACGCTCAATTAGATCTGAACACAGAGCTTCAAATTTTGAACGTGTTAGTTCTTTTTCTATATGTTTCGGACCTTCCGGTGTCATCGTAATAAATGGAAGGTTAATTGAAGTTTGTAAAACGGATGAAAGTTCTACTTTCGCTTTTTCCGCTGCTTCAGTAATACGCTGTAAGGCTTGGTTATCTTGAGTAAGATCAATTCCTTCGTCATTCTTAAACTCTGTAATTAACCATTGAACAATTTTTTCATCAAAATCATCACCACCCAGATGTGTATCTCCTGATGTTGCTAATACTTCAAAAACTCCATCACCAACTTCGAGAATGGAAACATCAAAAGTTCCACCTCCAAGGTCAAACACTAAAATTGTTTCATTATCTTTTTTATCTAATCCATATGATAATGAAGCTGCTGTTGGCTCGTTAATAATTCTTAGAACTTCGAGACCGGCAATTTTACCAGCATCTTTCGTCGCTTGTCGCTGTGAATCGTTAAAATATGCTGGAACCGTAATTACAGCTTGAGTTACAGCTTCACCAAGGTATTTAGCAGCGTCGTCAGCAAGTTTTCTTAGAACTTGTGCTGAAATTTCTTCAGCAGCAAATTGCTTATTTAGCGCTGGACAATCTAATTTAATAATATCTTCAGTCTGAATTACTTTGTATGGAACTTGTCTAAGTTCTTCTGTAACCTCGTTTGTTTTGCGACCAATAAAACGCTTTACCGAATAAAATGTATTTTCTGGATTAATTACCGCCTGTCGCTTTGCAATGTTACCTACTAGTAGATCTCCTTTTTTAGTATACGCTACAACAGATGGAGTAGTACGTTGTCCTTCCGAATTTGGAATAACGACTGGTTTACCACCTTCCATAACAGCCACTACGGAGTTTGTTGTTCCTAAATCAATGCCTACAACTTTTCCCATTTTAATTTTTTATTTTGTTTACTTTTAATAAAAGTATGTATTATTCAATCATTTTTCTATTAGGGGTATTTACCTCATATTCTAGAAATTAGAGATCTAATGCTAACCCTTCAAAACTGGACAATTCTCGGTTTAATAACCTATACTAGCAATGTTTCCTAGATTTTTATTCTAAGAAATAGCATTGAATATTAATAACTTTGTGAACAAAATTTACTTAAATGACAACAATAGGTATATTTGGTAAAAAAATTGGAATGACACAAACATTTGATTCAAATGGGGAAGTTGTCCCAGTAACATTAGTTAAAGCGGACGCATGCCAGATATGTCAAATTAAAACGGTCGAAACTGATGGTTATAATGCTATTCAAGTCGGTTATATCGCGGAGAAGCTCAGCAAAATTTCAAAGCCACTTCAAGGCCATTTAGAAAAATCCGGAGCAAAAGGATATAGAAAGTTTGGTGAATTTCGTGTGGATAACCCGGACGATTATACTTTGGGTGTAGAACTTACAGCTGCATCATTTTCACCAGGCCAAAAAGTACGCGTAACTGGAACAAGTACTGGTAAAGGCTTTGCTGGTAATCAAAAACGACATAATTTTAGTCGTGGACCTATGACTCATGGTTCTAAAAATCATAGACTACCGGGTTCTATTGGTGCTGGTAGTACTCCCGGTCGTGTTTATCCTGGTAAAAAAATGGCAGGCCAGTTAGGAAACAAAAAAATTACTATTAAAAACAGTGAAATTCTTTTTGTGAGTTCAGAAGAAAACATCTTAGTTTTAAAAGGTTCACTACCTGGCAAAGTTAAAAATATTCTGAAAATTTCTGTTACTGGTTAACAGTTATGCACTACTGACAAACGGAGTCACTGCCACATTTTAAAGATATTTATTATTAATATTAAATCAAAAGACACAAATATGAACACAAGTTCAAAGTCATTCCTCGATTTAATTAAATACCCAATCTTGACAGAAAAAACAAGTCGCTTAATTGAGCAAAACCAATACAGTTTTGCTGTAGACAAAAAAGCCGATAAAGTTTCTATTAAGGCTGCTATTGAAGAGCTATTTGATGTGAAAGTAGCATCAGTAAACACTGCTCATATGCCCTTAAAGAAACGTCGAGTAGGTAAATTTATTGGGAAGAGAGCTCAACACAAAAGAGCCATTGTTACATTAGCCCCAGAAAATTCCATTACGTTCTTCGAGAATGTATAGGATTTTAACTTAATTCTACAAACTTAAGCAATTTATTACAAATAGGATTTTATGGCAATTCGCCTATATCGGGCTTATAGCCCAGGGACACGTTCACGCTCAGACGTATATTTTACAGATTTGACAAAAATTAAACCTGAAAAAAGTTTAACGTTTGGAAAAAAAGCTTGCAGTGGACGAAATAATAGAGGCCTAATAACCTTAAAAGGTAGAGGTGGGGCACATAAACGCAAGCACCGTATCGTTGACTTTAAGCGAAAATCATCTTCAATTGTAGCAAGAGTTGCAACGATTGAATACGACCCAAATCGAAATGCCCGCCTTGCACTTCTACACTACGACAATGGGGTAAAAAAATACATTCTAGCACCACGTTCGTTAAAAATTGGAATGGAAGTTTGTGCAGGTAAAGATGCACCAATCGAAATTGGAAACGCATTACCATTAGCTTCAATACCATTAGGAAGTACTGTTCATAATGTAGAACTAACATTAGGTAAAGGCGGTCAATTAGCCCGTGCTGCAGGTACATATGCGCAAATTATTGCAAAAGAAGGTGATTTTGTAACTTTAAAACTTCCATCAAATGAGGTTCGTTTAGTTTATAAAGAATGTTACGCGACACTTGGACAAGTCGGAAATGTTGATGCAATTAATGTCTGTCTTGGTAAAGCGGGACGTAGCCGTTGGTTAGGTAAGCGACCCAAAGTAAGAGGTGTAGTTAAAAACCCGATTGATCACCCGCATGGTGGTGGTGAAGGTCGTTCTCCAATCGGTAGATCAAAGCCGGTAACACCGTGGGGTAAACCAGCACTTGGTATTAAAACGCGACAGGCTAAAAAAGCAAGTAGCAAATATATCCTGCGTGGGCGAACAAAATAAGTAATTTAAAATTATTCAAAATGACACGTTCATTAAAGAAAGGTCCATTTGTAGCTTCGCACTTGATGGCGAAAATCGAAAAAATGGAAGCGAGTGGTAAAAAAGATGCCATTAAAACTTGGTCACGCGCATCAACTATTCTTCCGACAATGATTGGCCATACGTTTGCCGTTTATAATGGTCAACAGCACGTGCCAGTATTTGTGACAGATCAAATGGTTGGTCATAAATTAGGTGAATTTTCACCTACACGCACGTTTCGATCACACATAAAAAAAGATAAAAAATCAAAACGTTAAAATTCTATGAGCAAAACTTTGCTTCAAGATAATGAGTTTCTGGCCGTATCAAAATATGTACGTATGGGTCCGAATAAAGTAAGACGTGTTTTACGTCAAATTACTGGTAAAAGTTATGCGGAGGCGCTATTGTTACTTGAATTTTTACCTTATGCGTCGTGCGAACCAATAATTAAGGTTCTCCGTTCTGCAGTAGCGAATGCAAAGGATCGTTCAGGAGCAGATGAATCAAAACTTATTGTAAAACAAGCGTTTGCGAATCAAGGTCCCGTAATGAAGCGGTTTCGTCCGCGTGCGCAAGGTCGCGCTTACCGAATCTTAAAGCCAACATCGCATATTACAATTGTGGTCGCAAAGTAATTTAGCGACAAGCAAAGTGTAAAAAATATTATTTAATCTAATCTAAACAATTTTCTGTGGGTCAAAAAACACATCCAACGGGATTTCGGATTGGTGTAAACAAATCTCATGATGCAACTTGGTTTGCAAATTATGGAGCATATAGCCAAATTCTAAAAGAAGATCACCAAATTCGAAAATTCTTTGAAAAAGAATGGGGATTACTTTACACAAAAGCTGGAATTTCGAAGTTAGAAATTAAGCGAAAGGTAAATCAACTTGAATTATTAATTCATGCTGCGCGCCCTAAAGCAATTGTAACTAGTCCGGACGATGAGCATACGTTTACAACACTTCGAACTCAAATCAAAAAATTAACTAGTAACCAAAAGCAAATTCGAATTAAGGTTATTCAAGTTAATAAAATGGAGACGGAAAGTACACTAGTTGCACGTGCTTTAGCTGAACAATTAGAAAAACGTGTCGCTTTTAAACGAGCAATGCGCCAAATAAGTCAACGTCTTCAAAAAAGTGGAACAAAAGGCTTTAAGCTTCAAGTATCGGGACGTTTAAATGGTGCGGAAATGGCACGAGATGAATGGCTCCGTGAAGGTCGTGTTCCACTTCAAACTTTACGAGCTGATATTAGTTACGCAACCGCACGTGCATATACGACTTATGGTGTGATTGGTATTAAAGTTTGGATTTTCAATAAAGAAATTATTTAACTAAAGTTAAAAAGAAAAGTCTACTATGTTACTCCCTAAAAGAACGAAATTTCGTAAAATGCACCGGGGAAGATTAAAAGGAATAGCAACGCGTGCAAACACTGTTGTTTTTGGAGACTATGGTTTACAAGCCCTTGAACCAATTTGGTTAACATCAAGACAGATTGAAGCTACACGTCGTAGTATTACCCGTTATGTTCGCCGTACAGGAAAAATTTGGATTCGTGTTTTTCCAGACAAATCTGTAACTGAGCGTGCGGCCGAATCACGTATGGGATCTGGAAAAGGGGCTGTGTCGTATTGGGTGGCAGTGATCAAACCCGGCACTGTTTTATTTGAAATTGACGGTTTAAACCGTGAGACAGCTTATCAAGTTTTAAAATTGGCAGCTTATAAATTACCCATTAAAACAAAGATTATTAGTCGTGAAGCAGTGATCTAACGTTAATAAATAGATTCTCATGATGAGCTAATGATTAAGTAGACAAAGATTATAAATAAAATGGTTGCAAAAGAAAAAATTGGAACAGTCGTGAGTGATCAAATGTTAAACACGCGAATTGTGGCTGTAAGTGATCGAATCTCACATAAACAATATAGAAAAGTTATCACTCGTACTAAACGTTATGTAGCACATGATATCAATTGTGGTGCAAAAATTGGTGATAAAGTAAAAATTCAAGAAACTCGACCAATTAGTAAAACAAAGAATTGGGTTCTTGTTAGTATTTTAGAAAAATCTTCGACGTAAATATGATACAACCACAAACTTGTTTGAATGTTGCTGATAATAGTGGTGCCAAAAAATTAATGTGTATTCGTGTATTAGGCACCAATAGACGCTATGGGCATGTTGGCGACGTTATCATTGGGGTAGTTAAAGATGCTACACCAAATTTAACTGTTAAAAGATCAGATGTTGTTCGTGCAGTTATTGTTAGAACAAAACAGTCAGTACGAAGAAAAGATGGTTCGCGTTTACGCTTCGATGACAATGCATCCGTTATTATTAATAAGGAAAATAATCCACGTGGAACACGAGTGTTTGGTCCAATTGCCCGTGAGCTAAAAGATAATGGGTTTACTAAAATTGTTTCTTTAGCCCCTGAAGTTCTTTAGTTTCAATATTGGAATTTATTTAAATCGTCTTCGTATAAATGAAAAAAGACATAAAAAAATTGTATAAGGAGCAAGTTATTCCCTCTTTAATAAAAGATTACGGGTACAAAAATGTTGAACTTGTCCCAAAACTGTTAAAAATTTCTGTTAATCGAGGGTTGGGGGAAGAATCACGCAATTCCAAAGAGCTTGATATAAATTTAAAAGAGTTAGCAGCAATCACCGGTCAACAGCCGACGATTAATGAAGCGCGTAAATCTATTGCAGGCTTTAAGATTCGAGATGGTATGCCCATTGGTGCTTCAGTAACATTACGTAAAGAACGTATGTATTCATTTTTAGAACGCTTAATTCATATTACTTTACCTCGTATTCGTGATTTTCGTGGTGTAAGTGCTGAATGTTTTGACGGGCGTGGAAACTACAACTTAGGTTTAAAAGATCAGTTAATTTTTCCAGAAATCTCATATGATGATGTAAATCAGCTTCAAGGTTTTGATATCTCCATTGTGACAAGTGCAAAAACTGACGAAGAAGCGTATAGTCTTCTGAAATATTTAGGTATGCCACTTCAAGAAAAATCTTAATTTTAAGACTAACCTTTATAAAAATAAAAGTATTCAGATATGGTTAATGACACTATAGCGGATATGCTTACCCGTATCCGAAATGCCAACCTTGCCAAGCATCAAATTGTGCAAATTCCTTTGACAAAAGTTACTAAGAACATTGCAAAAGTTTTATTAGCGGAAGACTTAATTAATTCTTGTGAAGAATTAAAAAACGGAACGCGTAGTTCACTTTTGTTATCGTTAAAATATAATGGAAAAGCAAGAGTACCTAGTATTCAGAAAATTCAGCGTATTAGTAAGCCTGGCTTACGCGTTTATAGTAGCGCTAAGAAAATGCCTCGTGTCTTAGGTGGATTTGGAACAGCAATTGTTTCCACTTCAAAAGGGTTAATGACAGACAAGGAAGCCCGTCAACAACAAATTGGAGGCGAGATTCTTTGTTATATTTGGTAAATTATCAGTAAATTATGTCTCGTATAGGTAAACAGTACATTTCAATTCCCGACAAAGTTACCGTAAAACTTGAGGGACAAAAAGTTCTTGTTGATGGGCCAAAAGGTAAATTAACAAGGATCTTACCTTCATTTATTTGTTGCACAATTGATGAAGCAGAACGAAAAATTTTCTTAGAAAAAGGTGAAGATAATAAACTTGCTCAGGCTTTATATGGTTTATCACGTACTCTTTTAGGTAATATGGTGACAGGAGTATCTACAGGTTGGCATAAAAAGCTTAAAATTGCAGGTGTTGGTTATAGAGCCCAATTAGATGGCAAAGACTTAGTATTAAATATGGGGTATAGTCATCCAGTAAAAATGATCACTCCACCAACTTTAACAGTTAGTGTCGAAAATCCAACGAACATAACTGTTTCCGGAATGGAAAAAGAAATTGTTGGCGAATTTGCCGCAAAGATTCGAGCAGTAAGACCTCCCGAGCCCTATAAAGGGAAAGGTATTGCGTATGAAAATGAAATTATCCGTCGTAAGGCTGGTAAGACTGGTAAAAAATAAGCTTGATTAAATTACTTTCAATATGATCGATTCTAAAAAAAACTACCAGGACCGTGACACAAGAACGGAATGGGAAGAACGCGTTGTTTCGGTAGAGCGTGTTACTAAAGTAGTTAAAGGTGGGAAAAAATTAAGTTTCCGTGCGGTAGTCGTTGTTGGTGATCAACAAGGAAAAGTTGGGGTGGGCGTCGGTAAAGCTAGCGATGTAAGTACAGCTGTGCGTAAAGCAGTTACTGATGGTAAGAAAAATATCATTAGTGTACCATTAACGTCATCGAATTCTATCCCGCACAAAATTAATGGTCGCTTTGGTGCTGCAAAATTAGTTTTACGTCCTTCAGCGCCAGGCTGCGGTGTAATTGCAGGAGGTGCTGTACGTATTGTTCTTGAATTAGCGGGTGTTCAAAATATTCTTTCGAAGCAACTTGGGTCAAATAGTTTATTGAATAATGCTCGTGCCACTATTGACGGATTAAGCAACCTGCGTACTTTCTCTGCTTAACTAATTTATTAAAACAAAGAAACTCTGCATGGAACAATACGCAACAAGAAGTTTATTAAGGAACAAAATTTTTAAAATTTCAACTTTACTACTTTTGGTGCGTCTGGGACTTTATATTCCAGTGCCTGGAGTGGAATTGGATATTTTTGCTCAAGGTCAAGCAATTAATCCAATGTTTGGATTTGCAAAGACTCTTGTTGGAAATTCCTTTTTAGGTGTTGGATCTCTGGGAATTTTACCTTATATTAATGCATCGATCGTCATGCAGTTAATTACACCCCTTATTCCAAAGCTTGAAAAATTACAAAAAGAAGAGGGTGAATTAGGACGTCAACAAATTAGTCGCTATACAAGATACTTAACCTTCTTCTGGTCATTACTCTTTAGTATTGGAATTGCGATCTTTTTAATTAAACCTGTAACATTTGGTTGGAGTTTAAAATTAGGATTTGAAATCGTAGTTTCACTTACCGTAGGATCTATTTTATCGATGTGGTTCGCAGAATTAATTACAGAAGAAGGTTTAGGTAATGGTTCATCCCTAATTATATTTATTAATATTATTGGGGGTATTCCAAATAATCTCAGATCACTTCAACAATTTGGATTAACGGATGAACCCTTTTTCACTAAATTCAGTTCGGTTCTTAGTGCTCTACCGATTTATTTTGGTATTGTTCTACTAATTATCTTTTTCCAAGATGCTTACAAAAAAATTAGTATTGTTTCATCAAAACAAATTAGTCAGCTTGAAAGTTTAAGGGAACAGTCCAGTAGGATTTCAGATAATAGTTTTATCCCATTAAAATTAAACCAAGGTGGAATAATGCCTTTAGTTTTTAGTTCAACAGTGGCGGTTGTTTTAATTTATCCTATGCAAATTCTGTTAGGGTCCTTAACTTTTTTACCAGCAGCAAAGTTAACAGCCTTAATTACAGCCTATTCATTTTTTTTAAATTTTATTTTAGTTATATTTTTTAGCTGTTTTTCAGTTTCGTTAGTGTTGAAACCACAAGATATGGCTGAGAATTTAGGTAAAATGGCTTATAGTATTCCAGGTATTAGACAAGGAAAAGAAACGACTAAATACTTAGCAAAAGTGACGAATCGGCTAGCTTTTATTGGTGGACTTTTTTTAGCTTTCCTTGCTTTTTTCCCAATACTAGTTGGTAATGTTCTTCAATTTAGCCTATTTAAAAATTTTACTTCTTTATTAATTTTAATCGGCGTAATTACCGATACAACGTCGCAAATTAATGGATATTTAGTTTCAACGCGCTATGAAGACTTTAAAAAATCGTAGACTTTTTTTATTAATTCGACTATGATAAATAGAGCAAATTCTTGTAATCTAACTTGGATTTGCTCTGAAACAATAAACTATTTATGTAGTTAATGGTTTAATACGAAACTAAAAATTATAACCAAAATTAAATCATGAAAGTGGTAAGTTCGATTGGTAGTTTAAAAAATCGTTCAAAAGACTGCCAAGTTGTTAAAAGACGTGGGCGAATTTACTTAATTTGTAAAAGCGATCCACGATTAAAAGTTCGACAAGGTCGAGCGAAAATGAAGCGTAAATAAAAAAGTAAATAAATGGTACGTATCTCTGGGGTAGATCTTCCCCGTAACAAAAGAGTTCAAATTGGGTTAACTTCTATATTTGGAATTGGTTATACAAGTGCAGATAAAATTTTAGCTGAAGCGGGGATTTCACCTGATATTCGTTGCTCAGATTTATCCGACGAGCAAGTTGCTTCATTACGAGCGATAATAGACGAAAATTATCAAACTGAAGGTGACTTACGTCGGTTATACTCACTTAATATTAAAAGACTAACGGAGATCGGATCTGCTGCAGGCCGACGACACCGCGTTAATTTACCTGTTCGTGGTCAACGCACACGAACAAATGCCCGCACAAGAAAAGGGAAAGTTAAAACAGCGGTAGCTAATAAAAAAGGCCGTTAAAAATAGATTCGGATATTAAGAAGTATTTTTTAATTAATATGATTAAACAAGTAAAACGATTTGCGAGTAAAAAGTCGAAAAAGACTGTAAATACTGGTGTCGTCCATATTAAGTCGACATTTAATAACACCATCGTAAATATCACAGATAAGCAAGGAAACACTCTATTCTGGGCTTCAGCCGGAGGTTGTGGTTTCAAAGGTGCAAAAAAAAGTACACCGTTTGCGGCCCAATCTGCTGCAGAAAAAGTGGGGTCCATGGCCTTTGAACAAGGTATGCGTCAAGCCGAAGTTATTATTAGTGGGCCTGGTAACGGTCGTGAGACTGCAATTCGAGCTTTACAAGGGTGTGGGTTAGAAGTTCTTTTAATTAAGGATATAACACCTGTTCCTCATAATGGTTGTCGTCCGCCGAAAAAGCGAAGAGTATAATAAAATTTTCTTCACACATTTTTATTTTAACATTTTTGCACTCAAGTGCCATGTTTCAAGTACACTGCTTACAATCTGAAGAAAGAAAGCCGACTGAGCTGACAGCGAAATTCTGCATTGATCCTTTAGATAAAGGGCAGGGAGTTACTCTTGGTAATGCGTTACGGCGAACTCTGCTCTCTAGCATTCCAGGAGTTGCTATTTTAGGGGTAAGGATTTCTGGTGTTGAACACGAATTTTCCATTGTACCGGGTGTAAAAGAAGATGCTTTAGAAATTTTGTTAAATTTAAAACAAATTATTTTTAAAGGTCAACTTCAAGAACCTTTTATTACACGCTTAAATATTCAAGGTCCCGGGATTGTTACCGCACAAGATATCGACTTACCGTCAGGGCTTGAATTAGTAGATAAACATCAGTACATTGCAACCATTACGACGACAATGAATTTAGAGATGGAATTTCTTTTAGAGCAAGGCCGAAACTATACACTGCTTGAAAAAACATCTTCGAACAATCCACGTGGTTTTTTAGCTGTTGATGCTATTTTTGCTCCAGTTAAAAAAGTAAATTTTTTTGTAGAGACATCTACTGGTACAACTCCATTTGAAAAAGAAAGACTAATTTTAGAAATTCAAACAAATGGAAGTATTACACCTTGGATAGCCCTAAATTCAGCTGCGGAAACATTAAAGCAAATGTTCAGTTTTGGTGCGTCATCTGCAACAACAGCGGTTAAACCAGTTGCAGAAGAAAATCTCACTTTAAGCCCTAAAGCAGATGTCAATAACATCCTAATAGAAGAATTAGAGCTTTCAGTCAGAGCTTATAATTGCCTTAAACGGGCACAAATTCACACTATTGGCGAATTGTTACAATATTCAAAGGATAATCTTTTAGAATTTAAAAACTTTGGCCAAAAATCAGCCGATGAAGTGTGTGAAAATTTAAACGAACGTTTTAATTTGACTTTAAATTAGTATAAATAACTCAATGTCTACAATTACATATACTGCTACCGGCCGTCGTAAAGAAGCCGTTGCAAAAGTAAAACTACAACCCGGTGCCGGTGCATTGATAGTGAATGAAAAATCAGGTGAATTATATTTCCAATATAATTCTGAATATTTAAATCAACTTCGTGCCCCTTTGACAACGTTAGGTTTAGCAACTGATTACGATATTCATGTTACTGCAAGCGGTGGTGGCGTAAAAGGGCAAGCTGATGCCGTAAAATTAGCTGTTGCTCGTGCCGTTTGTCAGATGGCAAGTGAAAAGCGAGCTGTCTTAAAACCTGAAGGTTACCTTACGCGTGACTACAGGTCTAAAGAACGTAAAAAATACGGTTTAAAAAAAGCGAGACGAGCACCTCAATTCTCGAAACGTTAATTTAGAATTTATTAATTATTTTTATATACAATGCCAAAGCCTTCAATACATCCAGATTGGTACCCAAACGCAAAAGTGTACTGCGATGGTCAACTCGTTCTAAAGGTTGGCTCAACTAAGCCATCTTTAAATGTTGATATTTGGTCTGGTAACCACCCATTTTATACTGGTTCACAAACGATTATTGACACTGAAGGCCGAGTTGAACGTTTTATGCGTAAATATGGTATCGAAAATCAAAAATAAAAGCATTATATGCCAACTATTCAACAATTAGTAAGATTTGAACGACAGACAGGAGAAAAAAAGACAAAGTCACCTGCTTTAATAGCATGCCCTCAAAGACGAGGAGTTTGTACGCGTGTTTATACAACAACGCCAAAGAAACCGAATTCAGCTCTACGTAAAGTTGCGCGTGTTCGTTTGACATCTGGGTTTGAAGTTACTGCTTATATTCCGGGTATTGGACACAATATTCAAGAGCACTCTGTAGTATTAATTCGTGGTGGTCGAGTAAAAGATCTTCCAGGATGTAGATATCACGTAGTACGTGGTTCACTTGATGCGAGCGGAGTAAAAAACCGCAAGCAAGGACGATCAAAATACGGTGGTAAGCGTCCGAAAGGTGACTAACAGTTAATTTTTATTTATATAATGCCCATTAATTAATTATGTCTCGAAGAAGTAAATCAAAGAGAATTTTAGCCCAACCTGATCCAATTTATAATAGTAGACTAGTTACCCTAATGGTAATTCGAGTTTTACGGTCGGGAAAAAAATCTGTGGCTCAAAGAATTGTTTACAAAGCTCTAGAAATTATTGCTTCAAAAACAGACGAAAATCCAATTCTAATTTTAGAAACAGCAGTAAAGAATGTCACGCCACAAGTAGAAGTTAAAGCAAGACGAGTAGGGGGTTCCACTTATCAAGTTCCTCTCGAAATTCGCGCATATCGTGGAACGAATATTTCTTTAAAATGGCTAATTGAATTTGCTCGTGATCGCTCAGGTCGTGGAATGGCCACAAAACTAGCAAATGAAATTATGGATGCCGCAAAAAATACAGGGGGTGCCATCCGTCGTAAAGAACAAACACATAAGATGGCAGAAGCAAATAAAGCATTTGCCTATTTTAGATACTAATTAAACTTTTCGTTTAATTTATTTAACTCGCCAAAAGTATTAAAAACAGTGATATTTAATAAATTTAATTTAAATTAGTATGGCACGCGCAAAATTTGAGAGATCAAAGCCCCATGTAAACATCGGAACAATTGGTCACGTAGACCACGGTAAGACTACTCTTACAGCTGCAATTTCAGCAACTCTTGCTATTTGGAACGCCGCGCTATCAAAGAAATTAGATGAGATTGATTCAGCTCCAGAAGAGAAAGCACGTGGAATTACGATTAACACTGCGCACGTAGAATATGAAACAGAAACTCGTCATTATGCGCACGTAGATTGTCCAGGACACGCTGATTATGTTAAAAACATGATTACGGGTGCTGCACAAATGGATGGAGGTATTCTTGTCGTATCAGCTGCGGATGGTCCTATGCCACAAACACGTGAGCACATCTTATTAGCTAAACAAGTAGGAGTTCCGCATCTTGTTGTTTTCTTAAACAAAGCAGATCAAGTAGATGATGAGGAACTACTAGAATTAGTACAATTAGAAGTCCAAGAGCTTCTAGAGAATTATGATTTCCCAGGCGATGAAATCCCATTTGTCTCAGGTTCAGCACTACTTGCTCTACAAGCAGTAGAAACAGGTACAAAGAAAAAAGGTGAGGATAAATGGGTTGATAAAATTTACGAGTTAATGGAAGCAGTCGATAATTATATTCCTGCACCAATTCGTGATACTGAAAAAACGTTCTTAATGGCTGTTGAAGACGTATTCTCAATTACAGGTCGAGGTACAGTAGCAACTGGACGAATCGAACGTGGGGTTCTAAAGATTGGAGATACTATTGAAATCGTTGGTTTAAAAAATACTAAAGAAACGACGGTTACTGGTATCGAAATGTTCCAAAAAACTCTAGAAGAAGGTATGGCGGGCGATAACGTTGGTATTCTAATCCGTGGTGTTCAAAAATCAGAAATTGAGCGTGGAATGGTATTAGCTAAGCCTGGTTCAATTAAACCGCACAAAAAGTTTGAAGCAGAAGTTTATGTCCTAGGAAAAGATGAAGGTGGTCGTCACACGCCATTTTTTACTGGTTACCGCCCACAATTTTACGTACGTACAACAGATGTAACAGGAACAATTGTTCAATTTACTGGTGATGATGGTTCAGCAGCCGAAATGGTAATGCCTGGTGACCGTATTAAAATGACAGCCGAGTTAATTAACCCAATTGCGATTGAGCAAGGTATGCGTTTTGCAATCCGTGAAGGGGGTAGAACTGTTGGGGCAGGTGTTGTCTCAAAAATTATTGAATAGTTTATATTTTTCAAAGTAATGCAACTTCAAAAACTTCGTATAGCACTAAAAGCGTATGAGACAAGTCTATTAAACGAATCTTGTACCCAAATTTTAGAGGCTGTAGAAAAAGGCGGAATAAAGGCTATTGGTCCAATTCCACTTCCAACAAAGCGTCGAATTTATTGTGTTTTACGTTCACCTCACGTTAATAAAGATGCACGTGAACACTTTGAAATTCGCACACACAAAAAGATTATCGATATTTATAAGCCAACAGATGCCGTTATGGAAAATCTAAGAAAGTTAGATTTATCAGCTGGTGTTGATATTGAAATTAAGAGCTTATAAAAATTTTACTCTTTTATTTAAAGTACCTTAGTCTACATTAAGAAGACTAAGGTACTTTTAATCTCTTTATAGAAAAAGTACTAGTTTGCCGCTCACTACCTAATTATCTCTTACTCTCTCGGGATTGACGGGACTCGAACCCGCAACTTCCGCCGTGACAGGGCGGTGCTCTAACCAATTGAACTACAATCCCTTATTTAAAATATGTAATCTAAATTTTAAACTAGGGTGGCAATTTCGTCAATAGAAAACTATTAACTATAGTTTTTTGCATAAACTAGCTAAGCCGTCGAAGTAGTAATTCACTAGAATTACAAAATTAACAACTAAATATAAGAAATTTATTTATATTGTAATTCTAGTTCTGTTTAAACTGAGAATACTTCTGTTCTATAAAAAAGAAATATCGTTGTTCTGTTGCTGATAATTCGTTTCTTTTAATTTTTTTAGAATTTTAGAAAAATATTCTTGAAAGTATTGTTCGAGTGTTAAAAGATTTGACTGACTGTTTGTTGATATGTTAGTAGCTGGTTGAATTTCTGCAAATTGTAAACGGTCTGCAATATTCCATGTAAATTCTAATGAACGTAAAACGCTTCTTAAGCTAGTAAGTAGAATTAGTGGTAAGTATGACCGATTTGCTTTGTTTCCGGAAAGACGCTCGCAAATGCGGATAATTTGCTCAGGTGTCCAACTCTTATTACCCACAAGTGGAAGTTTCTTCATTGTGTTTTCGATTTTGAGACTGGAAATAACGATTTTTGCGGCGTCTTGTGTATCAATATAAGCTGTAGGATACATACTCCCAAGCAGCCAAATAGTCTGTTTCTCAAGTGTCGGTATAGCATATTGACTTATAAGACCCTGAAAAAATCCCGCGCATTCAAAAACTGTATAATTTAGTCCCGATTTTTCTAGTTCTGCTATTAACTTTAATTTTAGATCTAAAAGTGGAATATTTGGGTTTTGAGCTGCATCAACTGATGAAAAAGAAATGAATTTCTTGACTTTGGCTAATTTTGCAGATTCAATTAATGCAACTTTTCCTCGCCAATCGATTGTTTCTGCCGTATAGTTATCCGTTGGTCGTACTGTAGCGGCGTCAATAACGGCATTTACTCCTTTAAACGAAGTTGGGATTGTTTCTGGAAGCGATAAATCTCCATAAACAAGCTCTGCTCCCCAATCCTTTAGAAAGGCCCCTCGTCTTAAATTTCTTACTAAACAGCGAACTTGATACCCTTCATCTAACGCTGTTTTCACAATTTGACGGCCTAGTGTTCCTGTTCCACCGATAATTAACAGAGTCATTCTTGTCATTTTAAATGTCTAAAATACAATCTTAGTATAACATTAGATGGTTTGAATCTAAACATAGAATTTCAGTTATTATTCACTCTGGAAATTTCGTTTTTAATATATGTATATATTATATGAAATTGTTGATAGACTTTAAGCTTTTATATAAAAAGCGCAAGTAGGGTCGAGTGAATTATTAAATTTAAACTAAAAAGTATAATGTAAAAATAGATTAAATTATTCGCTTGACACATCTCCTGGCTAACTGTTATTATTTACACAGATTAAAAATTTAAATTTTGAAAAAAAAACAGAATACCATGGAGAGTTTGATCCTGGCTCAGGATGAACGCTGGCGGTATGCTTAACACATGCAAGTCGAACGAGAGTTTTTAACTCTAGTGGCGAACGGGTGCGTAATACGTGAGAATCTGCCCCTAGGAGAAGAATAACTACTGGAAACGGTAGCTAAGTCTTCATATGCTGAGAGGTAAAATAGTTTAAACTGCCTAGGGATGAGCTCACGCCTGATTAGCTTGTTGGTGAGGTAATGGCTCACCAAGGCCATGATCAGTAGCTGGTTTGAGAGAACGATCAGCCACACTGGGACTGAGACACGGCCCAGACTCCTCCGGGAGGCAGCAGTGAGGAATTTTCCGCAATGGGCGAAAGCCTGACGGAGCAATACCGCGTGAGGGATGAAGTATCTTGGTATGTAAACCTCTTTTCTCAAGAAAGAAGTTCTGACGGTACTTGAGGAATAAGCATCGGCTAACTCCGTGCCAGCAGCCGCGGTAATACGGGGGATGCAAGCGTTATCCGGAATCATTGGGCGTAAAGCGCCTGTAGGTTGTTTAGTAAGTCCATTGTTAAAGACCAGGGCTTAACCCTGGGAAAGCAATAGAAACTACTAGACTTGAGTATGGCAGGGGTAGAGGGAATTTCTAGTGTAGCGGTGAAATGCGTAGATATTAGAAAGAACACCGGTGGCGAAAGCGCTCTACTGGACCATTACTGACACTGAGAGGCGAAAGCTAGGGTAGCAAAAGGGATTAGATACCCCTGTAGTCCTAGCCGTAAACGATGGATACTAGGTGTTGTGCAGTTCGTACAGTATCTTAGCTAACGCGTTAAGTATCCCGCCTGGGGAGTACGCTCGCAAGGGTGAAACTCAAAGGAATTGACGGGGGCCCGCACAAGCGGTGGAGCATGTGGTTTAATTCGATGCAACGCGAAGAACCTTACCAGGGCTTGACATACTACAGATCTTTTAGAGATAAAAGAGTGCCTTCGGGAATGTAGATACAGGTGGTGCATGGCTGTCGTCAGCTCGTGTCGTGAGATGTTGGGTTAAGTCCCGCAACGAGCGCAACCCTCGTTTTTAGTTGCCAATTTATTGGGCTTTCTAGAGAGACTGCCGGTGACAAACCGGAGGAAGGTGAGGATGACGTCAAGTCAGCATGCCCCTTATGTCCTGGGCCACACACGTGCTACAATGGCGGAGACAAAGAGTCGCAAACCTGCGAAGGCTAGCTAATCTCATAAACTTCGTCTAAGTTCGGATTGTAGGCTGCAACTCGCCTACATGAAGTTGGAATCGCTAGTAATCGCTGGTCAGCTATACAGCGGTGAATTCGTTCCCGGGCCTTGTACACACCGCCCGTCACACCATGGGAGCTGGTCATACCCAATACCGTTAGTCTAACCATTCGGAGGACAGCGCTTAAGGTAGGGCTAGTGACTGGGGTGAAGTCGTAACAAGGTAGCCGTACTGGAAGGTGCGGCTGGATCACCTCCTTTTAGGGATAATTAAAAGTGGTTTTGCAAATATGCAAGCTCATCATTACTAGTTCATTTTTAAGCACAATTTTTAATCTACTTTTGGGCTATTAGCTCAGGTGGTTAGAGCGCACCCCTGATAAGGGTGAGGTCCCAGGTTCAAGTCCTGGATGGCCCATAGCGGGGGTATAGCTCAGTTGGTAGAGCGCTGCTTTTGCACGGCAGATGTCAGCGGTTCGAATCCGCTTATCTCCACAAATAGAGAAACAAAATTTAAATTGAAAATTTTTATAGTTAAAAAAAAGTCAAGCGAATAAGAGCTTACGACGGATACCTTGGTGTTCAGAAGCGATGAAGGGCGTGGCTACCAACGAAATGTCTCGGGGAACTGGAAGCAAGTTTTGATCCGAGAATTCCCGAATAAGGAAACTTCGAGAACTACTTCTTGAATTCATAAAGAAGAAAGAGCAAACCTAGTGAATTGAAACATCTTAGTAACTAGAGGAAAAGAAAGCAAAAGCGATTCCCTTAGTAGCGGCGAGCGAAATGGGATCAGTCTAAACTCTAATTTTAGAGGGTTGTGGGACAGTGTATTAATAAAGAATAAGTGTTAGTTGAAACGGTTGGAATACTGTACCAAAGAAGGTGAAAGTCCTGTAATCGAAAATTTTATTATCTTTAATCTGTATCCCAAGTAGGAAGAGACACGTGAAACCTCTTCTGAATTTGCGAGGACCACCTCGTAAGACTAAATATTCCTGAATAACCGATAGTGAACCAGTACCGTGAGGGAAAGGTGAAAAGAACCCCGGGAGGGGAGTGAAATAGAACATGAAATCGTAAGTTTACAAGCAGTAGAAGAGCGACTTAACGCTCGACTTCGTGCCTGTTGAAGAATGAGCTGGCGACTTGTAGGTTATGGCAAGGTTAAAGTAAGAAAATACTGGAGCCAGAGTGAAAGCGAGCTTGATAAGAGCGTTAAGTCATAATTTACAGACCCGAACCCGGATGATCTAACCATGGCCAGTGTGAAGCTTAGGTAACACTAAGTGGAGGTACGAACCGACTGTTGTTGAAAAAACAGCGGATGAGTTGTGGTTAGGGGTGAAATTCCAATCGAATCCGGAGCTAGCTGGATCTCCCCGAAATGCGTTGAGGCGCAGCGACTAATATTTCTTCTTAGGGGTAAAGCTACTGTTTTGGTGCGGGCTGCGAGAGCGGTACCAAATCAATGCAAACTCTGAATACTAAGACGTTTAGTTAGTTAGTGAGACATTGGGGGATAAGCTTCAATGTCAAGAGGGAAACAGCCCAGATTACCAGTTAAGGCCCCTAAATAATTACTAAGTGATAAAGGAGGTGGGAGTGCATAGACAATCAGGAGGTTTGCTTAGAAGCAGCAATCCTTTAAAGAGTGCGTAATAGCTCACTGTTCGAGTGCTCCTGCGCCGAAAATGAATGGGACTAAGTAATTTGCCGAAGCTGTAAGATGTTTAAACATCGGTAGGGGAGCGTTCTACATTAGGTTGAAGCGTTAGCGAAAGCGGGCGTGGACAAAGTAGAAGTGAGAATGTTAGCTTGAGTAGCGAAAACATTGGTGAGAATCCAATGCCCCGAAAACCCAAGGGTTCCTCCGGAAGGCTCGTCCACGGAGGGTGAGTCAGGTCCTAAGGTGAGGCTAATAGCGTAATCGATGGATAACAGGTTAATATTCCTGTACTGTTTATTGTTGGTAAAGGGGGACGGAGAAGGCTAGATCGACCGAATGTTGGTTATCGGCTTAAGTATTCGAGGTGATGAGGTCCGGTGAAAACGGTCTGAGCTAAGATGCGAATAGGAAAGTGTTAAGACACTGAACCGATTAATGTCATACTTCCAAGAAAAGCCCTAACTACCATAAGCAATAAATACCTGTACCCGAAACCGACACAGGTGGGTAAGTAGAGAATACTAAGGGGCGCGAGATAACTCTCTCTAAGGAACTCGGCAAAATGACCTCGTAACTTCGGGAGAAGAGGTGCCCTTAAACGGGCTGCAAGAACCAGACGCTGGCGACTGTTTATCAAAAACACAGGTCTCCGCAAAGTCGTAAGACGATATATGGGGGCTGACACCTGCCCAGTGCCGGAAGGTTAAGGAAGCTTGTTAGTCTTTGACAAAGCTCGCGACCGAAGCCCCGGTGAACGGCGGCCGTAACTATAACGGTCCTAAGGTAGCGAAATTCCTTGTCGGGTAAGTTCCGACCCGCACGAAAGGTGTAACGATCTGCGTACTGTCTCGGAGAGAGACTCGGCGAAATAGACTTGTCTGTGAAGATGCGGACTACCTGCACCTGGACAAAAAGACCCTATGAAGCTTTACTGTAGCTTGAGATTGGCTCCGGGCTTTATTTGCGCAGGATAGGTGGGAGGCGTTGATGACTTTCTTGCGGGAAAGTTTGAGCCACTGGTGAGATACCACTCTAATAAAGCTAGGATTCTAACCCTATACCGTTATCCGGTTAGGGAACAGTTTCAGGTGGTCAGTTTGACTGGGGCGGTCGCCTCCTAAAAGGTAACGGAGGCGCGCAAAGGTTTCCTCAGACTGGTCGGAAATCAGTCGTAGAGTGTAAAGGCATAAGGAAGCTTGATTGTAAGACTTACAAGTCGAACAAAGACGAAAGTCGGCCTTAGTGATCCGGCGGTACCAAGTGGAAGGGCCGTCGCTCAACGGATAAAAGTTACTCTAGGGATAACAGGCTGATCTCCCCCAAGAGTCCATATCGACGGGGAGGTTTGGCACCTCGATGTCGGCTCGTCGCATCCTGGGGCGGTAGTACGTCCCAAGGGTTGGGCTGTTCGCCCATGAAAGCGGCACGCGAGCTGGGTTCAGAACGTCGTGAGACAGTTCGGTCCATATCCGGTGTAGGCGTTAGAGTATTGAGAGGATCTCTTCTTAGTACGAGAGGACCGGGAGAGACGTACCTCTGGTGTACCAGTTATCGTGCCAACGGTAGACGCTGGGTAGCCATGTACGGTAAGGATAACCGCTGAAAGCATCTAAGTGGGAAGCCCACCTCAAGATGAGTACTCTTACCATTTTAAGTGGTTAAGGTCACGGCAAGACTAGCCGTTTGATAGGTATCAAGTGTAAGTGCAGTAATGTATTCAGCTGAGATATTCTAATAGACCGATTGCTTTACTTTTTCTAAACTATAGAAATTTATCAATTAACTGACTTGGACGTTTTATAGCGTAGTAGATCCACATCGATCCATTTCGAACTCGATAGTGAAAGATTATAGCGGTGACGATACTTAGAGGGGGGCCTCTTGGGAAAATAACACAATGTTCAAGTC